GGAGAGTTTGATCCTGGCTCAGGATGAACGCTGGCGGCATGCTTAACACATGCAAGTCGAACGTCAGCTTGCTGGCGTGGCGAACGGGTGAGTATCACCTAAGAACCTTCCCTTTGGACGAAAATAACTTTTGGAAACGAAAGCTAAAATTCGATAATATATTAAATATTAAATTTTACCAAAAGCCAAAGGACGGGCTTGGGTCTGATTAGTTTGTTGGTAAGGTAATGGCTTACCAAGACGACGATCAGTAGCTGGTCTTAGAGGATGACCAGCCACACTGGGACTGAGACACGGCCCAGACCTCTACGGAGGGCAGCAGTGAGGAATTTTCCGCAATGGGCGAAAGCCTGACGGAGCAATGCCGCGTGGAGGATGAAGGCTCTTCGGGTCGTAAACTCCTTTTCTCGAAGAAGAAAAAAATGACGGTATTTGAAGAAAAAGCATCGGCTAAATGAAATTGGCCCTTAAAGAAGTAATTCTTTATAGCAAACTCGGCTATAACGGTAAAACCCATAGAGGGGCAATACCGTGGGAAGTTTTTTTAACAAATACATATGGAATTAACATTAATAGAAAAGTCAATTATTTTAGGAACTCTTTTAGGTGATGGGTTTTTACAAAAGCGGGCACATAAAGCTCGACTTCGTATATGTCATTCTTTTAAACAGAAACAATATGTTAATTGGAAATATCAGCAATTGATACGTTTATGTAATCGAACTCAACCCCCTAAATGCAAAAATGTTCGATTAGGAGTTACTTATAGTTTTCATACACAATCTGAAAAAATATTATCATATTATCATACTTTATTTTATAGAAGTAATGGTTTTAAAAAAATTAATAATCAACTTATTGATCATATTACCCATCCTTTAAGTTTAGCTATTTGGTGGCTTGATGATGGTAATGCTCGTATCGATTGCAATGCTGGACGACTAGCTACATGTGGTTTTAGTTTACAGGAGCAAAAAATTTTACAACAATTACTATTTCAAAATTTTCATATAAGCACTAATATTGTTAGAAACTCTATAAAAAAGTCACAATATTATTTATATATACCTAGTAGACATTTTTCTCAATTAATTGATCTTATTCAAATATATGTTCAACAAATTCCTGCTATGGAATACAAGTTAGGAAAACCCCGTAACGACTAAAGTTTTCTGCGATAAACAATTCGAATAAAAAGGGTTGGTTTCCCTCGCGATGCTCGCGCTCCCGGAGCTTGCCTCTAACGAGCGACGCAAGCTCCGCTCGCAAGCGGTTTCGCCCAGCGAAACCCTCGGAAACCCATCCTGCGATTCTTTGTTTATAATACGCCGAGCTCTATTTTATTGCTTTAGTATTTTTAGCATTTTTAATAGATGATGGTATAGTCTATGCTCTAAGTAATTAGAGAATTTACATGAACTTCGTGCCAGCAGCCGCGGTAAGACGGGGGATGCAAGCGTTATCCGGAATTATTGGGCGTTAAGCGTCCGCAGGTGGTTTTTGAAGTCCTTTGTTAAAGTTCAAAGCTTAACTTTGAAAAGTCAATGTGATACTCAAAAACTTGAGATAGATAGAGGTAGAGGGAATTCTCGGTGGAGCGGTGAAATGCGTAGATATCGAGAAGAACACCGGCGGCGAAAGCGCTCTACTGGGTCTATTCTGACACTCATGGACGAAAGCTAAGGGAGCAAATAGGATTAGATAAATCTGGCCAAGCTCCATAAAAAAAAAATAAAAAGGCCAAAGGTGTCCTGCTATATTGTGAAATATAGTTAGCATCCAGCTATATCGGGGAAGAGGGACGGCAGCTCGCTGGGCTCGGCCTCGTTAGAGGCAAGCTCCGGGAGCTGTTTAGTGCTTTAGTACTACCAGTTTTTTAAAGAGATACAGCTAAGAATCCTTAATCCCGAGGGAAGTTTGAATTTATTCAAACCCCGTAGAGACTATGAAATTAAGAAGATAGAAGATATCGAGCAATTCTAAATAATGTTAAACATTAATTTAAAGAAAAAAAAATTTACACAAATATCTTTGTCGGAATCTTGTAAAGCAATTCTATTAGGCTCACTTTTAGGCGACGGAAGTTTAAAAATTTACAAACCTTATAAAAATGCACGATTTTGGATAAGACATTCTATAAATCAACAACAATATTGGATATGGAAAACTAAACAACTCGATGAAATCAAAACTAAAAAATCTCATCAAATCGAAAAACCTAGTGGTTATAGTAAAAATAAAAAATTACTTTTTCAGAGTGCTGCGAAGCCACAACTTACAGAAATTTATAATATTACATACAAAAAAAATAGTCTTCAAATCAAAAGAAGGTGGTTAAATTTTTTAACACCTTTAAGTCTTGTTATTTGGTGGCTTGATGATGGTAGTATTATAAATGATGGTAAACGAGGTGTTCTCTGTACTGATGGGTTTCCAAAAACACAAATCCAAATTCTAAAACGTTATTTATTTGTTGTTTGGGAAATTGAAACTCATATAGGTACTTTAAATAGAACCTATAATGGACAAAAAAAACAATATTTTCGTCTTTATATAAATAATACATCATTAAAAAAATTATTTCGTCTAATAATGCCTTTTACACCTATAGATTCTATTCCATCTATGCTTTATAAATATTGTTTATTATATAAAGATACTGAACTTCAAGAACGCTGGATTTCTGAAATGATTAGTGGATTTTCTAATTTTCCTGAAAATAAAATTCGAGATGTAATTTTATTACGAAAAAAACAATTAAAAAATTTCAGAAAATGATATAGTCCATTATTATAAAAAAAAAAAAAATAATATTGACCCTAGTAGTCTTAGCTGTAAACGATGGAGATTCAGTTTTGGTTTTAAAATATCAGAGCTCAAGCTAACGCATTAAATCTCCCGCCTGGGGAGTATGCTCGCAAGAGTGAAACTCAAAGGAATTGACGGGGGCCCGCACAAGCGGTGGAGCATGTGGTTTAATTCGATGCAACGCGAAGAACCTTACCAGAATTTGACAGATCATTGACTTTTCTTGAAGAAGAAAATTTGGGATTTTGCTTTGCTTAATCCCCAATGATAACAGGTGGTGCATGGCTGTCGTCAGCTCGTGTCGTGAATTCTCGCGACCTAAATTGAGTAATCATTTAGATAAATGTGGCTCATAACGGTGAAACCTAAGGTATGCATTTTGAGCAATGAAAATACTAAGGTAATACCGTGGGAAGTTCAGAAAGATTCAATTTTAATGAAAATTTAATGAAAAACAATTCGTATATACAACAATTAGCCTTGGGATGTATTTTGGGAGATGGTTATTTGACAAAATCTGGATGTTTACAAATTGAACATTCTATAAAACAAAAACAATATGTTGATTGGAAATATCAACAATTAAAAACAATAGTCATTAGTCCACCTGTTCAAATAAATCGATATGATTGGCGTACAGATCAAATTTATTCAAGTAATCGTTTTTATACTCAAGCCATTTTTAAAAATTTTCGTTCTGTCTTTTATTCAATGGAAAAAAAAATTATCCCCTCTAATATCGGCGAATATCTTATATCAGATTTAGCTTTCGCGGTTTTATATATGGATGACGGCGGTCGGGGTGGAAATACAAAAAAAGGTGTTATTATAAATATAAGTGGCTATGATTTAAAAAGTCGGAAAATTTTACAATCTGCAATCCAAACTAATTATGGAATACAAATGAATCTTCACAAGAATGGTCAACTTTATGTACCAATAAAGTTCTATCATTCTTTTTATAATTGTATAGATGCTCATATTATTCCGTGTATGCGTTATAAGCTTTCTGTAACCCCGTAATGACTGAGGAAATTTTTAAAAAAAAAAGTACGAGGGTATCCTTTTGATAAGATGCCCAGACGCCACCTCTTAAGATTTGAATTTTAAGATGAAGGTATAGTCTAAACTTATAAGAAATTATAAGGTCAATGGAGATGTTGGGTTAAGTCCCGCAACGAGCGCAACCCTTATCATTTGTTGGGCCTTTTTAGGCTTCCTAATGAAACTGCCAGCTATAAGCTGGAGGAAGGCGAGGATGAGGTCAAGTCAGCATGCCCCTTATATTCTGGGCTACACACGTGCTACAATGGTAGAGACAAAGAGAAGCTTACCTGTAAGGGTTAGCAAATCTCAAAAACTCTATCTCAGTTCGGATTGTCGGCTGCAACTCGCCGATATGAAGTCGGAATCGCTAGTAATCATTGGTCAGCAATACAATGGTGAATACGTGATCGGGCCTTGTACACACCGCCCGTCACTCAGGCAAAGTCGGGTGCACCCGAAATGGCATTTAGCCCCGAAGGTGAATCTGGTAATACCTGAGAAGTCGTAACAAGGTAACCGTACTGGAAGGTGCGGTTGGATAACCTCCTTAATAGTTTAATATAAAATAGTTTAATATAAACTAGATTTAACTAGATTTAATATATAAATATATTAAATCTAGTTAAATCTAGTTCAGAAAAAATAAATGTATCATAAAAACTGCACCCCCCTAAATAACTGATGAAGACGATTGGTATTAGCGATGGGGTTTCGCTCCGCTCGAAAACCTTATAATTTTAAATGAATTTATAGAAAATACATGAGCGAGCTTCGACGGTTGCCCCAGGGCAACCCTCACGCCATTGATCTTGGAGCTCCAGAATTACCTGTTGATAATTATTTTTTGCACCCATTTCCATGATTACCCCATCATAATAAGTTTGATATTGATGATTTTGCTTTAATTCCATAACAACCCGCCCATAAGCACTTTGAGCATACGTCTCAATATTTTTAGCCTTCATTTCCAAAAGCACGTTTTTTAATTGGGATTTTGATTCAAGACGCTGCTGAACATATTGGCCCATTTCCTCCATACACGACTTAGAATTTCTTTCGAGGCACAACTTGTAATGCCTTCTTTTATAGGCATATTCTATGACCTCTGAGACTATCTGGTCGTGGATTTGTTTGTATTGTTGAGGATCCGTTTGTTTAAGTGTTATAAGTTCATCATAAGGTCGATCTAAAACCTGAGGAGCTAAAAAAATATGTAAATCTTTATTTTTTTGAAGATTATCAAGCATAACGGAATCGCCAGAAATCCTTGCCATAATAATAATTTCAATCATGGAATAATCACACACAATAAAAACATGGTGGTCTGTAGCGTGAAATAAATTTCGAAATAGCGTTGCTCTTGGGGCGGGTTCTCGGGTAGGTTTCGCCAACCCTCTAGCGAGCTCCGAGCGGAGCTCGCCTCTAACGTGCCGTCCCAGGGGGTTTCCGAGGGAAGCGAAGGAAACCCTCGAAAATATCCCAACTTGGATAAATTTTATTATTTGTAACATATTTTTGTAGTTTTTCAGCGTTCGTTAAATCACTGAGACTACTTTTCGTTTGAAAATATTGCGCAAACCAACTAGAGCTGGGCTCCGAGAAATTGGTTATATATAAAAACTCTTGCAAAATATCTGCTTTGAGTGCTAATTGACTCGATTTCGCAGTTCTTGGCCATTGTTTTAAACAGTGGTCCATACCAGGTAGATCGTAATTCGAAAGAAATTTTTCTAATTTTTTAGAAGAACGTAAAGTCTGAAGATCACAGCCTAATTTTGAAACATTTTGCTGCACAATTTGGGTCTGCTCTTCTCTTCGAAAACCTGATCCAATGCTGTTTCATTAATACAAACGCCTTGAAGACTTATTTCTAAAAATAACGGAAGTAAAACTTGATCTAATTGAATGGACGTGAGTAGAGGATCATGGTAATTATTGATCCAACTGTTGCTATATCCGAGAGCATCCAGGTTATATAAATACTTTAAAAATTTCAATAAAACCAAAATATCCATCATCATATAATGTTTTAAATCTTCGGTTAAGGCCTCCCCATTCGAGTTTGTTTTTTGAGCGGATTTATCGAGTTCAAAATCGCAGATACGAAAAACCCAATTTTTGAGTCCATGCTTTTTCAGTTGAGGAGATAATAATTTGAAAAATAAATAAAAATCAAAAACTTTAAAGGTCTCGGGAGCAATATCAAAATGAGTTGAGAGCATAATTAAATCCGCAATTAAATAAAATCCTACACAAATTGAATTAGGTTTATTTAACTAAGGAATAAACAGATCTTTAAAAATAGAGAAATAGAGTTTGCCAATGATAAAAATACTGGTGCAGCTCCCGGAGCTTGCGTCGCTCTAGCGAGCGGAGCTCGTTAGAGGCAAGCTCCGGGAACTGCCGAAGCTCGCAAGCTCGCAAGCTCGCAAGCTCGCTCCTGCTATTTGTATATAACATAATTCTCGATGATGCGGTTTCCCTCGCGAAACCCAATCTACTGCGAGAATTTGATGGGGTTTAGCGAGCATCGCGAGGGAAACCCTTAAAATTTTTAAATGAATTTGATCCCCAGTTTCAACCAACATCACCGTGTTTTTATTTTCAGTTTCTGTATTGTAACCAGATAGAACTAATTGAGTACGCATTTTGTTTGCTGCATCTAAATCGAGTGTAGCAAGATCTATTGGGTTAAGAAAATCACTAACATTTACCTCCAAATTGTCTGCGATGTTTAAGTCTTCAGAAGTTTGTTCTGACATTTGTTTCCGAAGGTTTTTCTGAATCAAGCGGGACCCACCAAGGGAGTTGTCGACAAGAATGTAGAAGTTAAACTCAACCTCGAAATTTCCTGGATTTCCCTTTTACGTGACAATTTCTTGTCATACGGCTCCTCCCTTTCGTATTACTAGGCCTTGTAACTTTCTAAAATTTCCTCATGAATGGATAATACTTCGACTTTCCTTTATCTTTCGAGACCATTGCTCTTGTTATATCCTGATGACAGGGGTATTTACATAGAGAAAAAGCATCTTTTTTTCGGGGATGGTCTTTCCCTCCCAAAGAAATTGGGAGTTTGTGGTGGAATTCGTGGAGGAGTCCATTCCTAAGTAAGTTTTTCCCACATAATGAGCATGAGTAATTTTCTCTTTTTAATATTTTTTATTGCCATGCTGATCTTATCCTTAAATTAATTTTGGATATTTTTTCCAGGTCGATATCTATATAAGGGTTTCTCGCCGTTTCTGTATAAAGGAGTGGAAGCATCTTCATCTACCATGTAGGTTGTTTTAGATGAGTCCGGGTCATAGTGTTATAGTGTTTTGGCCATCTTTTTATATTTTTGAATTTGCCAAAGCAGTCAGAGTAGACTCTTTTGCTTATTTCGCTTCGATTTCGCTTCGATTTCGCTTCGATTTCGCTTCGCTCAATCCTTCTTTCTATGCCATCTATAACATTTCCTATAGTATTGCATCCATTGCCAATATTAAAGATTTGGGTAAACTAAATCTTTATCGAATGCATGTGAGTAAAAGTTTGCCCAGCCTCTGAGAGTTTGGTTTGACTTTCTTAAGGATATCCCTGTGTTTTTGTTGTCGTCTGGTATTTCTCTAATTCGTTGTTTTATGCTTCTTATGGATTTCTTTGGAATTGAAACGTAGGTTCTAGGAATTTTCCTATTTCTTCGAATAATCTTTTTGAATTCATATCCAACGAATTTAAAACTTTCATATTCCATATCAGTGATTTTTGTTTTTTTCTCATTTATGGTTAATCCTCTGCTTATTAAGAATTGTTTTAATCCTTTGATAGAGTTATGTGCATCTTCCAGGGTGGGAGTAAAGAAAACCATATCATCTGCAAATCTGACGAAAGAAAAACCAGAGGAGCGAGCTTGCGAGCTTGCGAGCTTCGCGAGCTTCGCGAGCTTCGCGAGCTGCCCTCACCTTTATCGAAAGTGAATTTACGAATAAATTCATTTATTCCATTTAAGGTGATATTTGCTAAAAGAGGACTAATTAATCCACCTTGAGGTACACCCATTTCTGTGGGGAGAACAGAGTTCTTGTTTGATAGGTTTCGCTGGGCGAAACCCTGAAGATTATTCAGGCTTTACACTGTGGGTGTTGATGATATTTCGATTTCTCTGACCATGGTAGAGTTTAATGAATTTATTCGTAAATTCATGAGATTAATATGTCTATTAATTTTCTGCTAGAAGGTATTGGGACGCAGAGTGTGCTCTTGGATTTACTCTGTCGTCTTCGCGATAACTGTATGTATCGGGCGGAATTTCGCCGCAAAATGAGGGTGTTCGTAATTGTTTTGTCTACACAAATCTTCCTCCACGAGTACCTTAAAGGAAAGATTTGTAATACCACTGACTTTACGACCATCTATAGTTTTTCTGGTGTCTGAAATATCCTCCCATTCAGGTTTAATTAAATTAATGACTGATAATAATAACAGTTTAAATTTAATTCGTTGATTTTTATTATCTAAAGAAAAGTAAGCTTTACGTCTACTTAACCCTTCCTCAAATGTATGATGCAAAGTTCCAGGAATTCGCTTTTGTGATCCATACGGTAAGAAAAAACCTGGAGTCTACGTAAGTTTTTCTAAAATAAAATTTTGAATTAAACCGGATTCATCAGCATTATCAGCATAATGCTCCGCCAAAACTTCCATCATTTCATGGTTTTCTTTAATTTTCAATAAAAAATTTTTTATACTTGTTGGAGAGACTTTGGTCGCAAAACAAACTAAATTTTGAATCTCGTTTTCAGGAAACATAATATCAAAATCTTTAGTTTGGGAAGGTTTGACGCGTTTTAAGAAAGGAACTAATAATAAACGACGATAGATAATCCCTTGAGCTTGAACTCCCGAGAAGGGCAGCTCCCGAAGCTCGCTCCTACAAATCATACCAGAAAATTGAATCGATTGGCTATCCCCGAGTTCAAAAACCTATTTTGAACTCTAACGGTAGGGTTTTTTTATCTAGAAGTTCAATTTAAAATCTTGATTTTAATTCTTTTCATTTTATTTAATATCTTGATTTTAATTCAATTTAAAATCTTGGTTTTAATTCTTTTCATTCTATTTTAAAATATTATTAATCATGAAACAAAATATTTTCCAAGAAAACTATAATATAATCAATACCGAAATTTGGGGTATTGATGAAACATTTTTTAATTCCCATTTATCGTGCTTTGTCGTTCTTGGTCTAAAATCACGTATGATTTTAGGTTTTATTCTCGTTGGAAAACCTATTGATTCTGCTATTATTCTGGAACTTTACGAACAAATACTAAAACAAGGTTTTAGTAAACCAAAAGCTGTTCACGGGGACAATAAACCTGTTTATTGGTCTCCTAAAATACATCGTTTTTTAAAACAAAACGATATTGATTTTTCAAAAACTTATAATACCCCAAGTACTAATCAAACTGTTGAATCTATTAATAACGTACTGAAGGCGGGTGTTGTTAAATTTATTTGTAAAAAATTCCAAACAAAAAATCAATTTAAACAATGGAGAAAAAGCTGGCCTCCTGAATTTAAAAATATTTCTATTATCAAAAAAAGTCAAAGTGCTCAATTTCGTAAATTACTTTTTGAAACTAAGGAGTTTTGTTCTCACGGAACTCTCTTAGAAGCTTTACACGATACTATTTTTCGTTATAATTCGCGACAATGTCCTACAACATCTTTAAAAATATCCCGTCATCAATATGCTACTTACGACTCCTTTGTCGTTATGCCTGCTCAATTGGCGCAAGCACCTGAAAAAACGCTTGAAGCTGAAGTTATTAAAGCTAACAACGATTAGAACCCTCAAGCAGTTCAGCAAAAAATTCAAGCAATTTGGGAAAGTAAAACACCGTGGGAGGTTAAGGAGGCAGAATTACAAAAACTCGAACAACCCCTCCTTTTGTTCTAATTCAATGTATGAAACATTTATATGGTCTTTATCAATCTATTCTGCTTAACCAAGACAATCTCCACGAAGATAACTTGAAATTGCAGAATCAACTTTCTGAATTGATTGAATATAAAAGAAAAGTTGAAGCGGAACAAAAAGCCAAAGAACAACGACGCCTTAAAAGGCTTCATCGTGAACGTCGGCCTCCTACCCGAGAGGTTACTTATTCCGAATATGAAAAACTGGTTAAATACTTCGGAAAAAACACCTATCCGTTCATTCGAGCAAGAGCAAGGTTGGCCTTTTGTATTATGGCTTCTACGGGGTTTAAAGAAATGCAGCAACTAACCGTTGGAAAACTTCTACATCTTTTTGTTGATGGAAAGTGCCCTATTGATCGTGTCAAACGAGGACGATCTAATTATACTGCCTTCCTTCATCCTGTAGGTCAAAAATTCTTTAAAGATCGAAAGCAAGACTATGATTATATGGTTGAGCTTAAAATAGCTAAAAGAAGGTCGAACGCTTAACCAACTTCCTTTAATTCCTTTATTTTCTCCCCAAGGGGATGTTTTAAATAAAGTAAACCACGATCATTTTTTAAATGATCTAAACCTGCTTGTCAATCTTTCAACATTATGCCAAAATGTACGACCCATAGCTTTTATGCAGCAACTATGGAAAGATGATCAAGATATCGTACATATTGCTTATTATATGGGTCACTCAAGTATTACTGTTACGTCCCGATATCTTGGTCAACGTTCCCCTCTGGAGATGGAGAATGCTTTTCGAAAAGCGTATCCTAAGGAAACTTCGCTTATGTTTAAAACGAGCGACTTTACAGGGATTTCGGATACTCTTACTATAAATTATGAGCAAACAACAAATAATGAAGAAGAAAAAACGAACCCCGGCCCCGGGGGTTGACAAATCATAAAAACTATATTAATATATTTTCCCAAAACCCCAGGGTTTGTATATTTTTTCCCTAGGGTTTTCTGGGAGGTCTAAACACAAAACCCTAGGGTATGTATATTTTTTTGCTTAGGGTTTTGTCGGGGGGTCAAAACCCTAAGGATTGCACTATCTACTCCCAAGGGATCTTTACTGTTTAAAAAAAAACCAATAAAAAAAGTCTAATGTTTTTCTTTTGTTTGTATTCGGGTGCCTAATAGTATTTGTATTCTATTAGATATTTTATGTCTTATTTTAATTGATTTTTAATCATTTTATTCAAAATAAAAACATATATTTGAATAAAATAAAAATCCGAGTTCAAAAACCTATTTTGAACTCGAATTGATGCGCCCCTTTGATTTAAATAAATCTTTTAAGTCCTTTTTCCAATTTGTTTTGCCTTTTACAACCTTTTCTAATTGGGTTGCGAGCAAGCTCTTGAATCTTTATAGCTAACACATTTTTCTACACCCTTCCAATCATCTGGAGAATCTTTCATTTGATTTAAAATACCCCTCTAACGAGGAACATAGATTTGTGATTTTTTACACAATTTTGATAGTTTTAAATACGCCTGAGTAACTTGAGGATTCCATAAAACATCTGTATCTGCAAAAATAGAATGAATACAATCCATCGATAGATTATGTTTTTTCATAAATTGGTATAGTGAGTTTCCCCCATTACAACCATGGATCACAAAACAGTTCAAATTACAGTAACATAATGCAAGACCAGATTTCCAACCTTCAACGATCACCGCTCCTTCGGTTTCTAGTACTTTTTGTCATCAATATTTTTTATAATGCCTATATCTTTTAAAAATAACACAGGAGATAAACCTATCTTATGTTTTTTTTATGCAGATATTTTAGACCATCAGTCAGCTTTCGACTTTCCTGATCAATACAAAAAAAGGCATGCTCTGTACTCGTATCTAATCACCAACCATGCAGAGGAGTTCCCTTTTTGGGTAAACTCTTTATCTGTTCAGCAAAATTTTCTAGAAAAATAGGTAACAACTTAATCATAATTTATTCATTTATTTACTTTACTATATATTATCTAGATTTTTCCATAGTGGACGCGATGTGAACGCTTACTCCTAGAGATAGCGTCCACAGTTTTCCTCTAAACTATCTAGGTTTATGTCCATTGTGAACGCGATTTCGACGTTTTTTCTATATTGTTTTAAAATTTATCAAATGTTATTCGCAAGATATTTTGCTGTAAATTTCATATTAATTGCAAATTTTTATTATTTCCGGAAAACTTTTATTCCATTAGTAGGAAGTACCTCTATATTAGAAAGTATATCTAAAAAAAAATCACTTTCATCAGAACTTTTATCGTCTGAACAAAATTCAAAATTAGAAAGTATATCTAAAAAAAAATCACTTTCATTAGAACTTTTATCGTCTGAACAAAATTCAAATATTGATTTAAAAAAAGAATTTAATGATATCCAAGAATACTGGTTAGCTATTTCATCAATCAGGGGTTCGGGTTCTCAACTTTCCAGTTCAGATCGTTACTCCTTACGTCTAATACAAAAATTGAGAAACGAAGATTGTTATTGGAAAAACCGTCAAATAATTCATGAATATCTATCTAAATTCAAAGCGAATTCAAAGGATATAGAACTTTGCTGTAATAAAATTATAGATGATGCAAGAAACTCTTATATAAATAGAGTTCATGTACCACTTCAGGTTGTGCCGAGAACTAGTAATTCTATACAAAAATGTGAAAAATTACCCGTACCTGGAAGCGGGCGTTCGATGACTAGAGATGAAATTAATCCTTCGGCTTCGAGTAGTAATACTCTTGTTTCGAATAGAAACACGAACATAGAAAGAGATGAAATTAATCCTTCGGCTTCGAGTAGTAATACTCTTGTTTCGAATAGAAACACGAACATAGAAAGAGATGAAATTAATCCTTCGGCTTCGAGTAGTAATACTCTTGTTTCGAATAGAAACACGAACATAGAAAGAGATGAAATTAATCCTTCGGCTTCGAGTAGTAATACTCTTGTTTCGAATAGAAACACGAACATAGAAGATGAAGATTTAGAAAAACAAATGGAAAAAATGCCTTCTTTAGACGAAGAAAATGAAATTCAAGTAGGTGAAACAAATAACCGAATAGAACCTCAAATTCAAACGAATCAAGAAGCATTCATGTCAATTCCAACGAATCAATCTTACATTACTGGTGGTGCTCGTGCTGGTGCTGGTGTACCACCGCCCTTTGGAGTTTGTTCATTTTTATTTCTTATTTTATTTTTGTATTGGCTTTTCAGAAGAAATTCTAATAGGCTTTTCAAAGGAAGAAATTCTAATATTGACAAAAACAAACCAAAAATTATAATTTCTCATGAACTTCGCAATAAAATTACGAGCGAGCTTAGCGAGCTTAGCGAGCTTAGCGAGCTTAGCGAGCTTAGCGAGCTTAGCGAAATTAAGTTTAAGTTTTAAAGGTTTATTGGACCAATGATTTCTGGGTTAATAGATTTGAATATTTTATTGGTAACTTGTAACATAATAATTTCGACTTAGTGTTTGAAATACTTCTAATGCTTTTAGGATTATTTACAAGTGCTATTGAAGTTTAGGGTTTGCTATAGCAAACCCCCGTTATCTATATCATTGTGAAATGATTTAACCTAACAGGAATTGATTTGTACTTTGGGTTTTTTATTGGTCGTTAATAATATGAAGGTACCTAAAAAACCCTGACGGACGGTTTCAGCTGGATTTTAAATATCAAATTTTAATTCTATACGGGGGTAGATATTTTTTTTACATTAACTACATTTACACTATATATTATTTACCTTCACTTGGGATATTTTCATTAATTTTTTAGTGGTTTATATGATAAATAAAAGAAAACCTTTAAACCTTTGAATGATTGGGTTTCGCTCGCGATGCTCGCGAGCGAAACCCATTGATCGAAGTCTATCCCATTGGGATTGAATAAATTCAAACCTATCTTCATAAATATTAAAAAATGGACCTTGACGATATTTTAAGTGATTTGACAGAAGTCAAAGCACTTTGAAAATAGATAGAGCTAGAATATATAATTTCTACGAAAAATTTATCTATTTTGAAAAATGAAAAATTCTCAAAAAATATAATTTACATTTATAGATTTATTTTGTGGTATTGGTTCCTTTCATTACAGTTTAAAACAATTAGGAGGGGGTTTCGCTCCGCTCGAAAACCTTGTGATATTGATTCAGATGCTAATTCTACTTATATTTTAAATTATGGTGTCTTACCTTACGAAAATATTATAGAACAAATTCCTTATAGTGATTTGTTATGTGCTGGTTTTCCTTGTCAAGCTTATTCTAAATTAAATACATTTAATTTAGAATAAGCTTTGAAAGATGGTAGATCAAAAGTATTTTATCCAGTATTGAATATATTAAAGAATAAAAAAATTCCATGAATTTTATTTGAAAACGTTGAAGGATTAACAAGGGCAAGAGCGAGCGAAGCGAGCTTCATATTAACACATTTGAAGAATTTAAACTATGAATGTTTTTGGGAAGTATTAAATTGTTCGGATTATGGAATACCACAAAATAAAAAACGATTATTTATTGTCGGATTTCATCAATCTATACTTCAGAAAAATGATAGCTATGAATTTGAATTTCCACCAAAAACAAACTTCAATCAAAAAATTGCTCGAACAATTCGCGTTGGTGGTCGAAAGTCACCCTGGCTATACTCTTTTTCCATCTCAAATTGAATATCGTCTATCTATACAAGATTGTTTATTACTTCAAAATTTTCAAACCTGTTTTCAATTATGCGGATGTAAAACAAGTAAATATAAACAAATTGGAAATACAATTCCAACTAATTTAAGTTTTGTATTAGGGGACCAAATATAAAAAAAATATTTTCAGACAAAAAGAAGAAAAAAAAGCGACCTTCAAATTAAATATATTAAATATAAAAGCAACTCTGGAGAATTTGGTGAATGTATGATTAAAGCCCAGTTATTATGTATATACAAACTCCTTTTGGATATATTGAAAAATTACAAAATGGATCTCATCAATTTATTCAAAATAAAAAATTAACTTTATTAAAATTATATAAATTATCAGATTCCGAACTCATCAATTGTTTTATAAAAAGTAATATTTGTGTTTATTAATAAAGAAACCCACTGGACCACGTGGTTTCCCCAAACACAAAACAATCCAGCTATAATATTTGGACCACAGGACCAGTGGACCAGGGTTTATACGAGTACTAGAATATTTAAACCTAGATATTCAAATTCTGGATTTATGTATTTCAGAATATCACAGAATTCGTCAAAATAATAAGATTGGTGAGGATATTTTAAATTCTAATCCGTTTCCCCCTGGGAAACCCTTTTCAAAAATATAAGTCCTATTTTACACCTATTCTCAAATACTTTTTATTTTATGGTTCAGGTTGTGGATACTATAATTATTCAGCTGAAAGTATCTTATTGGTAACATCACAATCCAAAAGTCTAAAATACAGCCCGCAGAATTGGTATTGGTAACAATTTATTGATAAAATTTGGGATCCTTACGTGATAAAAATCTTAATTATGAAAAAAAAATTATGATACTCAAAAAATTCTTGAACCATGGGTCCGACAATATAAGAGTATAAAAACACAAACATAAAAAAAAGGGGTTGTTTACATGTTCGACTCCATAACAGTTTTAGAATGGGATTAGAAAATTCTAAGTTTTTAAATCAAATTGAAAGGAGCTCGCGAGCAAGCTCACAACCCCCCCATCAATCTAAGCTCCTTTGGATCCTTTTTTGATTTTATTAAAAAAAGTCTAGTCTTAGAATATATTTAAAAACGGATGAGGGTTGCTCCCGATTTAATTACATAAATCATCTACGGTAAATCAAGTTGGCTATAAACTAGATTTAATATATTAAATCTAGTTTATAAAATATCTAGGGTTTCCCTGGGGGAAACCATAAAAGATTTTGAATTCAGCAAGAAATGTTGAGGGGTTGCCCCGCAAGGGGCAACCGGTTTCCCCCGAAAAATGAGACGGATATAAAAGATTTTTTTAAATATATGGATAAGCGAAACCCTTTATTTTTACTTTTAGAGATTAGACCTTATTTATATTAAGTGAAACTTGCAAAAATTTAGCTAATTTGGAAGCTTGGGTTTCAACTTGTTCGAAGGATTCTCCAATATTAGTAATTGGAATTTCTTTTTGACCTCTAACCTGTAAGAATATTCTAGATTGAGTCCCAAAAGCATTTGCTTGCTGAAATTGAACACGAACGCCTAAAATATCTTGCCAAGAATAATAGAAATTAACACGTCGATTTTCTCCAGGATAACCCCATCGAAAAACACGAACATAACCTTGAGATTTATTAAATTCATTAAAACCACTTCCTAAATTCCAAAAAAGTGTTAGGCTTAAAAATGCACTTAAAAATAAACCTAATAATCCATAAAAAACCATAACTAAACCTTGGGGAAAAAATTGAATATTTTCAGAAATAGAATTCTTAAAATAAGAACCAAATCCAATTAATAGAAATCCCATTGAACCACAAAAAATAATAAAAGTCCATAAAAAATTACTAAAACATCTAGCACCAGAAATAGGATAACGTCGAATTAAATTATTTTGATTTTGATTCATGAGCAAATAACTCAGTGGAAAGAGTTTATGTTTCCGAAACATAAGGTCGTAGGTTCAAATCCTACTTTGCTCTTTTAATTTAAGTAAAAACTGTTTCAAAAGCGTCACGCACTTTTTGTCCCGAATCAATTGTCTCTAAAGGATCCTTACGAAGTCGATGTCTTAAACAAAGAGGACCGACACGAATAATATCTTTAGGTGTAACTTTTGTTCGCGCTTCAAATGCGGCGAACGCTTTTGCAGCTCTATTTGTAACAATATCTCCTCGGAGTCCATCAATATTTAATTGAGCACAAACTTGAGAAATTTGAATTCTTAATTTGGAATCAATTTGTACTTTAGGTAATAACTCACGAGCAGCTTGTAATAAATCTGCTAATTGATTTTGTTGAGGAAGATATTTTTCACGGAATAGTAATGGCGATTGATCAAAAGCTGATCGTTGATCCACAATTTGAACACGAAGGTTAGCATTTTGAACTGTACCTATTTGCGCATGGAGACCAAAACGATCTAATAATTGAGGACGAAGTTCACCTTCTTCAGGATTTCCTGAACCGATTAAAATAAATCGAGCGGGATGGCTTAAGGAAATACCTTCTCTTTCAACTGTATTCCAACCAGAGGCTGCAGCATCTAATAATACATCTACAAGATGATCATCCAATAAATTAACTTCATCAACATATAAAATTCCTCGATTAGCTTGAGCTAAAAGTCCTGGCTCAAATGCTTTAATTCCTTCGGTTAATGCTTTCTCTAAATCAATAGTTCCACATACGCGATCTTCGGTTGCACCTAAGGGTAAATCAACCATAGAAATTTTCTTTTTTTTTATTATTAAGGTTTCATTATTTTGAATTTTTTCACGAACAATATCACTCATACATTCTGGATCCTGAGGATCCGAATTAAAAGGATCATCTGCAACGACTGATATTTCTGGTAACAAATCTACTAATGCTCTAACTGCTGTTGATTTACCAGTACCTCGATCGCCCATAATCATTACTCCACCAATTTTTGGATCAATTACATTAAGAATTAATGAGAATTTCATTTCTTCCTGACCAACAATTGCAGTAAAAGGAAAAATTGGTCGCAACGTTAAATTCGTTTCTCCATTCTCCACTCTCGCAGAAAAAATTTTAATATTATTATTTTTTTTTTTTAATAAATACCACATAATTGTATAAATTACAAATTTTACAATGCACAATCAAATATTATCATTATCAAAATATTAATCAAGCATTTCGCTAAGAGTTTCCCCCATTGTCAAATTATGTTATGAATTCGAAACTATTATATCTCATATATCTCAAATACATGCCAAAAATCATTTTTTTTGGTTAATATTTATTTGGGTGGAGCTTGCGTCCCAGGGGGTTTCGCGAGGAGCGAGCGAAGCGAGCTCGAAGCGAGCTCGAAGCGAGCTCGAAGCGAGCTCGAAGCGAGCTCGAAGCGAGCTCGAAGCGAGCTCGAAGCGAGCTCGAAGCGAGCTCGAAGCGAGCTAGCGAGCTCCGCGAGCTTGCGAGCATCGCGAGGGAAACCAACCCTTCACCCAATGCTAATGCTCTGGTTTTTATTTTGATTACAGGAGAAATGCTTTAGCAATTTATTTATTTTTATTAAACGAGTTATTACGAATCTAAATATTTTTCTTCGTTTATTGCCCGATGGGCTATGATACTAGTACTGAAACAACTCCAAATCAAAACATTTTTTATTAAATCTGTTTTTTTTTTTTTTTCTATGCAAAATACTTAGAAGAAATATGGCCTAACAGGTTGAAAATCTACAAAATCAACAATGTTGAATTTAGTGAACTATTATTTTAAAGTTCTTTTTTTCGTAATAAAAATCTTTTTTCAAAACACATTGTTTATCTTTATTGTAAATATAACAATCTGAATGAAAAAACGAACCACAGAACAAAAAGCTTAACATGAGCCTTTTATTAAGTATAAAGAGCGGAGCGAAACCCAAACATTTTAAATTATTCACCAAATTCAGGAATTTTTTGACCAAAACTCTCCTAAAAAAAAGTTGCTTCAAAATATTGTCGTTTTTCAGCACTCTGTGTCTTTAAATACTTATTTAGCTTTATTCATTTTCAATCAATCCTCCTAAATAGGTCTCATGTAAAAAGTAAGGGTTTCGCAGGGAAGCTCGCTAGCTCGCTTCGAGCTCGCTTCGAGCTCGCTTCGAGCTCGCTTCGAGCTCGCTTCGCTCGCTCCTAGGGAAACCCCTAAAAAAAGTATCAAAACACGGCGTTTTTTTGCCAGCAAACATATTTTTGAACTAACTTTTCATTGATGAGACTCCTTAATCCTTCAAATATATCATTTCTAAATAATTTTTTAGATCGTCAGTTATGCATTGTTTTTGTGTAATCATTTTTAAACGAAAGCAAATTGTTAAAAAGTCATCATATTTGTTGTTTCAGATTGATTTCGTCTGGCTCTTTTAATCGATGAAAATCTCGGGAATGATAAAAATATATCTCGGATTGAATTATATTTATCTGTAAATAAATCTTCATTTATGATCCTATGCTAATTTGTTTTTGAAAGCACACTATTAGTTTCTAAAAGAATATTTATAGTTTGAGGATGGTCGTCACAAATTTTATTAATTAAGAGATTCATCCGTTTAATCTTGTAACGAATAGATAAACTATTCCAACTAACCAAATACTAATAGGTTTGAGAATAGTGATTTTTAAACTGTGTACAAAATCTCTAGCATTTATTTCAAAAGAAATATGTTGATTTTGGGAAATTTTACATAAATAAGATAAATGCTTCATATTTTTCTTTTTGTTGGATATTATATAATAATTAAAATAAAAAAAATTTGCTTGTACAAGAAGTTTTAATATGGTAATTAATTATAATCGTTCTATTTGAGGTGATAATTAATATATTTTTTTCTGTGTTTAATTAGACAGATCAACGTATTTCATAGCCAGATCGTAGACACGTAAAAAATATCCTAAACCCACAAACAAAGGTTTTGAGCGTCTAAAAATAGGATCATGGTTTCCCAGGGTTTCGCTGGGCGAAACCGCTTGGGTCGCTCGCTAGAGGGACGCAAGCTCCACCCTTTAAACTAATTAAAAAATACCTCTCTTGCGGAAACTGTTGAATCTGCTCAAAATATTCACGCTTTTTTTGAAAAGTTACGGCAAAACTAGCAATTTCAGAGTTCTAAAGCTCCGGCTCAAACCCGATTTTGTGTTCCATATACCTAGTAAAAAATAATAAATATTAAATGGCGGTGTTAATGGTCATGGTCATTTTGGTTATGATGATGGCAACTCGGAAGCTCCTTCGTTTTGCCCAGCGAAACCCTCGCGATGCTCGCGAGCTCCTATCAAAACAATTTTATAAAGTTAATCCGCCACAATCTTTTTCTATTTGTTGTAATAATTCAATCGACGTCCATTTATTTTGCATAATAGTAGCTATATTTTTAGAAATTTCTTCGGATGGTTCATAAAAAATAGGTATTTCTAATTTTTTCCACCGCTCACCTATATTTGTGAAAGTCGTATCTATAAAAACTTTATTTTTTATTTGCATTTGAGTGATTTGATGAGATAGTTAAAAAGAAGTTAATCCAATATTGTTAAAATTAACTCATAAAACCGTTATTTCTTTCGGTTTTCGCTCCGCTCGAAAACCTTGTTTATCAAAAGGGTTTTCGCTCCGCTCGAAAACATTGCTACAGAACCTAGTCGATAACTTGCCCTTCTTACAAATAAGATATCTTCTTTTTGTAAATCAACGCCATTAATAGATTTATAAATATTATAAGGTATCTTTGAAGTTGGATTTTTATAAATCATATCTGCAACTCTTATATAAGGTTTTCGAGGGTTTCGCTGGGCGAAACCAAACCCTGTCCTTTATTTTGACTTGGAGGAGACCCATGTCCTTTATAAGAAACTAAAATATTTTTTTCTAATAATTCTCTTAAGGAGATAAGATACATTTTCATCTTTTTTGCCTTTCTTCTAGCTTCTTCTATTTTAGTATTCCAATAAAATCTTGGTACAAAACAGTCTTTAATTATTGTAGTTGAAGGAATGGAAAATAAATATTTTTGATAATGGTTCAACTCTTGTCTTATGGTTTCTGTGTCATCCCAAATATCCATAGGGGTTTTAGGTTTCGCTGCGTTTTCTCGCTCTGTCCCTATATATTAAATCACCTTTATGATCATGCCCCTCCCATAAGTATATTATTTTGTTGAGATGTGTTTTTTTGTAAAATAATCAAACAAGTTTTAACACCGCAAAACGGACGGAATGTATTAAAAGGCAAATCAATAATTGCAATTATGTTATTATTTTTTTTAATGTATGGGTTTTCGCTTCGCTCGAAAACCTTATTTTTTTGAAGGAGCATGCAAGTAAGTTTCGGGTAATATAATCCTCCATCTTTTAATAATTGTAAACATCTTTCTATAAAAAGCTCTTGTGGAGCTATTTTATCGTTTATTTTTGTTTTATAAAATATATTATCTGTTTGTTTCCATTTATAACCCCTCTAATAGCTATTTTAGAACCAAAAGGTGGATTATCATTAAAATATCAAATTCCTCAAGACGAGTTTGGAGCGATCATTTTTGAGGATTTTCCAAAGAATCTTCATAAAGGTTTTCGAGCGAAGCGAAAACCCTTTACCGTCTCTTCGTCTACTCATATAAGCCCGTGCAACTTTGGTTAAAAAATAAGGTTTTCGGGCGGAGCGAAAACCCTCAGAAATGAGATGTTGCGATTTCAATTTTTTTGTTTTCAATTTGCACATCTGACCAATTTAATTCAGTATATTTTTTTGACATTTTATTCCAAACGAATTTTAAAGATTCAATAAGAAATCCACCACTCCCACAGGCGGGATCTATGATTTTATCATTTTCATCTGGAACAACCATCTTCACCACATTCCTTGGGGTAAAAAATTGACCTTGACTTCCTTTTAATGCATGTCCGATAAAAGTTTCAAAAGCATCCGCAACAACATCTCTTTCACTATTGATTTAAAAATATATTTTGAAGTTCACCAACCACATAAACTATAGAGTTTGTATCTAGAAGTATTTTATCATTTCCTTCAAAAATTTCTTTTTGGTTTTGTTGAACTTTTTTAAAAAGTTCTAAAATTCTAAATTCAATCTCTCTAGCAGATGGTTTTCGCTCCGCTCGAAAACCTGGTTTCGCCCAGGGAAACCCTTGGAAACCCCTGCTCTAAATTGTACATTATTTTCAGAATGAGTAAATTTTTCGTCATATAATTTGCAAAATATTAAATTTATGAATTGTTGGGTTAAGACTTCATCACGAGTGACCCCAATAGTATTTGCTGCTAAATGATTCCTAATTGATTTAAAAATAGTTTTTAAATTCTGGGTAGGTTTTAAATGTTTTCTCTTAAATCGTCCGATATCTTTGATTTTCTGATACGCTTTTGGATTATTAGGTATTTCATCAAAGAGAACTTTACCACTTTTTTCAATTTTCCTAAGAAATAATCTTTCAGAGCCATTAAACAAGACTCCAAGATTTGCTTTAGATAGTCTTAAATAATCTTCTAATTGACTTTTGCCATCTTTTTTGTTTTTCCTTTTACATTCGACAATAATATAGACGTCATCTTCTTTTTTTTGAAACAGCAATATCACCTTTGTATTAGACGGATTGGCTTGAACTTTAAATTGTGGATGTGTAGTAATTTGTTCTATAATCTTTGACCAATGGGGTTTCCGAGGGAAGGGTTTCGCTCCCTCGCAAGCTCGCTCATGAAACCCCCTAGGGGGAAACCAACCGCTTCAATTTCTTCTGGTGTAGCTTGTACTTTTAATCCAGAAATAAAATCTATTATTTTATTTAAATTTTTTGTTGTCATTATAGTCGTTTGAGGATTGCTCGCAAAAAAAAGTGTAATAAATTATGTTTTGTATTAGATATCATAAGTGTTCATCTTCGTCGAATTTTTCTTGTAATAAAGACTGTCTTTAAAATAAAAAAGACTTCTCTTATAACTATATAAACAAATTCGGGTGGAGCTTGCGTCCCCGCAACCCAAGATCGGCACGTACTCTGGACTTATCCTGTAAGCGTCCACAGTTTGACTAGGGCAGCTCGCGGAGCTGCCTTCAGGGTAAAAATGTAGACCAATTGCATTTGAAGTAGAAACTACAGCTCCAGAGATGATATGAAGGTTGCCCTGGGGCAGCTCGCGGAGCTCGCGTCCCTTGCTCTTCCTAACCCTACGTGACAATTTCTTGTCATACAGCTATTTGTATAACTCTAATACAAGTGTTTTGTTTATTTTATGGTTTCGTTTTTGTGTGATGGGGATTGAAGAGTTGGTTGGTGCTGCGTATATTAGTTGTTCTGGTTCTAAGGTTGGGTCCCTAGGTTCCCCGCTATATTGAATTTCGATGCAAATGTTACTTGAACTCAACCCCTTCGTGTAATAGATTTCGTATTACAGTATTGAGCTGGTCACAGAACCCAACGTGAACCTTTCGACTCATAGGGCTCCTTCCTTTCTTGGCCCAGTTAAGGGCTTTAGGCTTATTTAAAGTTTTTGAGGATATGTGAAAGGATTATAAGAACGTTGAGGTTGATATAGTAAGTACATTCTTTTTTTTTCTTTCTCGCTACCGCAGATGTTATATTCTTATGACAGGGGGAAGGACATAGAGGTACTATATTTTTGGGTTTATCTAAACCACCCGTTGTAGCTGGCGCTACAACGGCTGCAGTTCGTATTTTAAATGTTCTTCTAATAAGCCTTTTCCACATAACGAGCAGCGATAATCAGCTCTTTTAAGGATGGTTCTATGCCAACTAGTACGCATTTGAAGATTGATTTTGGCAATTTCCTGACAATCGGCTGGAACATAAAACATAAGGGTTTTTGTATTTTTGCACAAATTGGGGAGGTCTAAATTTAATTTTGGTTGGTTTAAAAAGGGAGTACGTTTTATCGTCAATTATAATACGAGGCCATTGAGTTATAGGATCAAAGAAATCTTTATTCCATCTAATCATTGAATTTATTTCACGGCCGCCAGTTTTTGAGTATTGATTTTTGTAAGCCCTAAATAATTTATAATAATATAAATGCCATAACCAAAATTCTAATTTGTTAAAAACATAATGGCAATTATGTGCATTAGCGTAATAATTAGCCCAACCTCTTATGATAGGATTTGCCTTAAATATACAGTTAATCATCGATTTCCTAGTATGAGGTTTTGATTTAAAAAAATTTCTGAGGGTGGATTTGAATTTTCGAATTTTTGATTTAGGAATTTTTGTAACAACAGATGAAACCTAAGGGTTTGCCTTTAAAATGTTTAGAAAATTCGTATCCTAAAAATTCAAGAGGTTCATAATCCAGATCGACAACCTTAGTTTTTTCATCATTGGTTTCCAGACCCCTAAAATTTATTTAGAACTGATAGGTTGGTTTGGACAGTATCAAGATTTCGACAAAGGATAATCATGTCATCAGCAAATCTAACAACCGAGGCCCCACCCTTAGAGTTAATGGATTTTAGGTGATTCTTTAGAAATTCCTGAGTTCCATTAAGAGATATATTGGCTAGCAAAGGGCTTATGATTCACCTAAGCCAGTAGGCATAACATTCTTATCTATTTTTAGATCAACATAGCCACAGTTTAGCCAAGAATTAAGAATTGTTTCGGGGATAATGGGTGTCTTGGTTTAAATGAAGTCAGGATCAATGCGGTCGAAGCATTTGCGTATATCTACCTTAATGGCATAACGAAAACTCACATTGGGACGCTTATTAGATAATAAAAATCCAAGGTTGCCGAAAGCCCAACTAGGGTTTTTATAGGGTCTGAACCCATAATTGTAAACATCGTGCCAGTCTTCGACAATGGGTTCCAGAGCAATTAAGTAAAGAGCTTGTAGGCATCTATCAAAATAAGAAGGTATGGATAAAGGTCTTATCCGACCTGTGCCCTTGGGACTTTCAATATGAATTCGTTTTAGGGGTTTAGCCTTATAGCTCTGAACATTATTGACTGTAGACTCCAATTGCGAAATAAGTTGTTCATACTGGACTACGGTGTTCACAGGTTTTTCCCTTATTCCAGGTGTTTTGGCACCCTTGTTAGTAACAACTCTATGAACCGCCGCTCTGTGGGAATTTGGATCTAATAAAAGCTGATTAGCTAAATCAAAAGCGTAATCTACATTACCACTTCGGTAAGCCATTGCTATTTTTCTTTGTTTTCGAAGGACATTGTCCTCACTCCTCCTGCACTGAAGGATTCTTTTATTCTGATAGATTTTCGATTTGAGAGGATACTGCTTTTTTCCATTCTGCGTCTTTAATTTTGGCGGCTGCTGGTTTAGTAGGTATTTTAAATTTCTCGATTCGGGACATTTGGTCACCGAAAATTTCGTTTTCGAGATAAGTTAAATTTTTACCTTTACTAACTGGAATTTTCACACTGTCAGACCATTCTATGGTTTGACCAAGAGATTCCTCAATATGAATTTTAAGGTTATCAGCAGAAACAAGAAAATCTTCAGAATTAAAAGGGGTGATGTCACCAAGGGAGTTAGTGTCAAGATTCACGACATTTGGATGAGAGGAAGAGGGAGAATAAGCACACTGAGAATGGATACGTCCCGCAGTTTTTAGCATAATGTTACGACGGTGAGAACGAAGTTTAGTAGGATTATCTAGGATAGCCTGTATACGAGGAGCCGCGTTTGAGGGGCCTGAGGTATTATTGGCTAAATCTCCGTTTTAACTTTTTCACTATCGAGATCAGAATAAACTGCCATAGTTTTTCTAATAGAAACAGCAGCACATAACCCAATAAAAATCTCATTTTTTGAGAGTAATAATTTTCTGTAACTAGAAATCGAGTCCAAATTCTGTTTATGCCGTGGATCAATGTTCAAGTTGATAGTTACCTGACACATAATGGCATTGACTAAAATCACTTGACGCAAAGATTCGTTTAAGCTGAAATCAAAATCAGATATAAGTTCATCTAGAATAAGTAATTCCGGAATATTGATACCTAATAGTTTAAAGTTTAAGTTAGAGTTAGAGTTCATATGTAATTTAGGTTAATTCAAAACAAATTATAACAAAGAAGTTTTACCATTTAAAAGGTAAAACATAGGAAATATGTCTGTTGACACCCTTTCGGGTCGGCTCAACTAAGAGCCTGTATAAACCGTTACAGCTATACTTTGTCTCGTGACATCGTCGCTGATTTAGACTCAGCGTACTAAAGTTAAATTTTCCTTAGGGGTGGGTTTCCCGGTCAGCCACCTTTAATAATAACTATTCTTCCCTTAGGTCATGACTTTCCATCTAGTCCATCACAGGAAACAGCAATGACATACCTATGCTGCGAATTTACATTATATAAATGTACAGGTTATTACCCCTGAATTGACTACCTTCGACACTTGATCGAATGCGACTCGTGGGTGTGAACGTCATTTCGCTTTCGCTAACCATTACTATTTGGTAAATAAAATTTATTAGTCCAAAAGTCAGATCAATTGGCCCATATAAGGGTTTGAAAAATAGGAAGTATTGAGACTTATGGCAGGCTTCTGTCCAGAGTAACTTTTGGAAAACTCTGTTAGCCATATAGTCCCGCGACATCCTGTATGTCGGTTGGAATTACTCCAAATTAAAGGCGACCACTTACGGTCGCACATATGTCTTGTTCATGGGTGCGAGCTAGTTGTCTGAGTGTCAATTGTGTAAATTTTTCTCCTTCTGTTATTATTGTTTTTTCTGCTATGGATCTCAGGGTTTATAAATCTAGAGAGAATGTTTTGCTGTTGTGGGTAAGATTGAAAGTGTAGTTAGGTGAGGCTCCAGGTTGCCTAAAATAAGTGCTTTTGCTATACCTGGAGGATTTCAATTTTGGTAGAATTTGTGGATTAGTCTTCGCCCTATTTATAATTGTAGGGTTTTTAATTTGGTCAAATGGGGGAAACTTCCCCCTGAATTTTGTTTTTCGTTGGTCATTTTTTTTCCTCCTTTTATAATGTTAATATTTGTTTGTTTTGTATTTCCATAAATATTTTATCTAGAGATTTATTATCCTAGGTACCTTTGTGGATTTTGTTATGGCTGCTTCTGTAGACTGGGATTTGTTTTCTGTTGATTGCTCCTGAAGCCTTTAGTTACGTTTGTGCCTGGTGGGCCGCGTAGTCTTTTGATATGGTGCATTTCTATGTTTTCGGTTGAAGAGCATATACAGCAATAGGAAAGTGGTTTGAAGCGTATGCCCCCGTTAGTGGTTATTTCTAGAGGATCTTTGACGTGGGGTTTATATTTTTTTGTGATTTCTCTTTCTTTAAGTTGTTTGAAGGTGGGGATTTCGTTAAGTTTTTGAGAGTGAGGAATTATTGTGGTTAGGTTAGGTGGTTAGGTCTATATTTTAAGAATGCTTTTTTCATGGTTTGAAGTTTGTATTTAGATGCTAGAGTCATGGCATAGGATGCTTCGAGGAAATAGTAGATTGTGTAAAGTTCGTTATTTATGTTTATTGTGTCTTTGTAGTAGTTGAATATACCTAGGATAATTTGTTCATAAAGAAAAAGTGATGATTCTTCGAATATGGTCCATTCAGGATGTGGTTTTAATTTTTTTGGGTGGAGAAATCGTTTTGTACGAAGTCTTGATTCCATTCTTTAGATATCGATTGTGAATATCGCCTTGTTTATTTGAGAGATGTTTTACCTTTTGATCGAACTTTCTTTATTCTTTTATAGGTTTTTTTATTTAGGTTCCCTTCGCTTCGCGCAGAAACCCAAGCAATTTTGCCCATGTTATGTGGATGTTTGTTATGGATGTTTTTTCTTGGGATTGTTGTAGGAAAAGGTATATTTTGAGCCATGATTGTATTTTGTTTTTTATTAAGGAGGGTTTCCGAGCGAAGCGAAGGAAACCCTTAGATTAAAGATTGATATTTTTAAAAGGTCATAATATTTATTCTTTCCGACTTATTTCGCTGGACGTGAAAGTTTCCTTTAATATAACTTAATTAAAGTTCATCTGAAAATGAATTTTGTTTTCCAAAAATTCTAGAAACTGTAGCAATTAATAATAAAATAAAAGTAACCCCACATGCAAAACCAGAAATTTTTACCATAAAATCAGCTCTTTTATAAACAGGATATTGAATGGCTGGCTCTATTAATTGAATTTCATTTTTTAACTTATTTTGAAGTTCTGAAACCAATTGATTTTGAGCTATTTGAGGAATTGGTTGAGAGATTATATCGACGACTTCACCAGGTCGGAAAACGCCCTCTGTATCTGAATATAATTCATTCCATTCATCTATTTCATCAGAAGTTAACCTAGAATAACCAATAATTTGAATTAAATTATTGGGCTGGGGAAGAATTTCATGAATGGATTCTTCCACTCGTAAACGTTGGATTAAATGATATTGATTTGTATTATAAATTTGCTCAGATGTAAAAATCCCCGATTTTGATAAAAACAAATAACCAAACATTTCTGATACATAAGATGAAGAATATTCATACTCAGGGCTTGGGTGATTAGGAAGCATATCACCTATATAATCAACAGACCCAAGAAAAACTCTATTGAAAGTTCTGGTTTCTTCTCCCATTAACCTATGGCGAAAAAATTCTTGAGTGTTTTGTAGAACCTCTCGAGTTAATGCAGATTGTACTTGTGGTTCTTCAAAACTAGTCTCAGCTTCCTCTAGAAGCAATGATAAATGTTCATTAATATAAGCTTCATCCTGTAATTTCCATTCACGAGCTCTTGGAGATAAAGGTAAATTAATATTTGTTAAATGTTCTAGATTTTGATTTTCTGGGTTTACAGAATGGGTACGGATAAGTTCATCAGTGGATATAGAGGTTCTCCTAGTAAAAAATTTAATACAAACTGAACTGACCAAAGAAATACCTGTTAGAGTTGAGGTTATCGCTAAAAATTCAAACATAATATTACAATAAAAATCTATTTATAAGTTTTAATCATTATTATAATAGCTATAATAAAGAATAAAGTCAACAATAGGAATGAATCTTTTGAAATCTCTTCATGGCGATATTATAAAAATAACGGTCTGAGTTTTCTTTCTATATTTCCCCATATTGAACTTCCTTCAATATGGGGAAATATAGAAACGGTTCTAAACAATCTCTCCTTATAAACCCTTAGAAAACAGGGGTGAAGCACTCAGGGGTTAACCCACTGGGTTAACCACCTAATATGTGGATCTACACTGATGAAATTTCTATGTGGATCTACACTGATGAAATTTCCCTGAGCCTTGTCAAAAAACTCGTGGAGTTGCCCCAGGGCAACCCAATTTGAAAGTTCTAATCTATCCATAAATTACCTCGTTATTAAAATTGTTTTTCAGTCGGTTTCGCCCTGCGAAACCCTCTAGCGAGCTCCAGAGCGGAGCTCGCCTCTAACGAGCCCAGCGAGCTGCCGTCCCTGGGGAAAACCCAACGGTTTCTAAAACGTTTAATTGGTTGTTTTCAGTTATACCAAAAAAACTAAAACTCACCTGTTTTTGCTTTTCTTCGCCTTGCTCGGGAATCCATAAACTAAATGGTTCCATTGGGATCAGAAAGTAGCGGTGTTGATAAGGCATTAGGGGTTTCGCGAGCATCGCGAGGGAAACCCTTTAATTTTAACTTAAAAATAGTGTTGATCCCAAGGGAGTTTTTACAATATAAACTGCAAATATAAACTCCTTTCGAAGCCCCACGTATCTGAAAAGCCTGACCGGCTATAGCTGGGTTTATGAGGTATGGTATTTTATTAATATTAATTTTGTAAAAAACAACATCCTCTTGAAATAAAGGTAATTAGAAGCTAATTTCTTTTTTAAAGGTAATTAGAAGCTAATTTCTTTTTTAAAGGTAATTAGAAGCTAATTTCTTTTTTAAAGGTAATTAGAAGCTAATTTCTTTTTTAAAGGTAATTAGAAGCTAATTTCTTTTTTAAAGGTAATTAGAAGCTAATTTCTTTTTTTATAAAAAATGCCTCAAACAAGGTTCCTAAAACTAAAGAGTTTGTATTTAAAGAACTATCAAGCTGATAACACAAACGAAAAGAGAAATTTTGGCCTTGAAATCTATAAAAAAACTCAAGGGTTTCGCTAGGCGAAACCTTAACTTAACACAGGCAAATAAGGTTTCGCCCAGCCAAACCCTTTGATTAAGAAAAACTTACAGAAGCTTGCCACACAAATGCAAGTAAAAATAAATAAGAAACTGGTGGTCCACCGGTCCACAGGTCCAAGATTCAATAATTAATCCAAAACCATTAAGAAACCTAAGGGTTTGCCTTGGAAAACCCTGGGTTTATAATTGTATATTATCGTATAGAGACGGAGATTTCATCTTTCCAAATCACATTACTATAACCACGAAGGATTGTCCGTCGATTTCAACACGTTTTCTTTCATTTAGTCCTACAATGGGGTGAGAGGTTGTCCAACCTAAGGCTTGAAAAACGGTGTCTAGTTTATCTCGAAAATTGGCTGGCGATTCTGGTGTTTGATGTGGGTAATACTCTTCCATAAATGATATATATTCACCAGAAACAGTTTTGAGACCAGTATATCTATTGTATAGATAGAAACCAGAAAAAACAAAACCACCTTTTTTTCGGACTAGATATAAATCTACAAATTTTATAACCGAGGCATGTACACCACTTTCGAATAAACTTTGTCTACTTTCTTGTGATGGCAGCTCCGGGAGCTGCCATACGCAGAGGGTTTCCCCCAGGGAAACCCTGATCAAACTTTAAAGCCATAGATATAAAAAGACTTAATTAATGTTTAGGAAATAAATCTTCTATAGTTTTTTGTTTATCGGGTGCTATGACTTTTGTAAATTCGATTGGTATCGCTCTTTTCTCAAGGATACCACGACTCGTGGGCTGAAAAATGTTTGAATAATTAGATGCAATACCTCTAAAGATATAATTAATAGTGGTTAAAAACTTCCGTTGGCTCTCCATTTGAAACCAAACTTTTTATTATTGATGGGCAGCTCGCGGAGCTCGCGTCGCTGGCTAAAGGGTTTCGCTGGGCGAAACCAGCTCGCTCCTCTGAATCCCGAACCACTAAAAGTCGAGGGTCTTTTTCAGGTAAATCCTAAAGGCCAAAGGTTGTTGAAAACTCAGAAAGGGTTTTAGTTATAACGGAGTTAGGAATCACCTGTATTGGAAGGTCCAATTAAAAATAAAAATCTATCTAATTCAATTCTTTGAATCAAGGGGGTTTCGCGAGCATCGCGAGGGAAACCCTGGGGGAAACCCAACAAAAAATAATTTTAATCAACGAGTTATTCTCCACCATTTGTTTAAACCAAGAAAGAGTTTGAGGACAATATTCTTCCAGAGCGTCGAGTAAATTTTCTTAAAAAGATGCTTTTCATATTTTTTACACTTTTGAACTCATATGGAAGATAATCCTTGAAAAAATATGGTTTGAAGTCTGGTTTTTCAATAAAATTCTGGTCTTCAAGATTTAAAACACCATTTTCAAAACGGTTTCGCCCAGCGAAACCCTGGGGGAAACACCAATTTGCTTCTAAGTTTTTGAAAACATTGGTTAAAACGGTGTGAGGTTTTCGAGCGGAGCGAAAACCCTTGAATTTTCCAGAAAAGAGTTTCTAATATTTTGTTTTACAAAATAACTAGACCGTGGAACCCAAATAGGTTTTACAAAATCATACCAAACCTCTTCGCACACCATAAACTTTTCAGATAAAGAGTCCGTAAGTTTATCTTGAGTTTCTTCAAAGGGTTTTCGCTCCGCTCGAAAACCTCGCAACCCCTTTTTTTGCTCACTATAACATTAATAATTATTCTGATGTGAAATAGAAAAACCTGGTTTCCCCCAGGGGGAAACCCTAGGGGAAACCAGCAATAAAATCATCTAGATTACTCCTTTTTCTAAAGACCTTCGGAGGGTTTCCCCCAGGGAGAAACCGTGAACAAATTCAACCAGGTCTTGTGGAAAAGCACTTAATAGTTGTTCTTAAAAACGACAGATTAGAGGGTCCACAACGTATTGAATCGACAAGTCTAGGTTTATTTGTTTACTCGAAACTTTTGGCAACCCTATAGTTGCACCACAAAATTTTTTGTTTGTATTTATTAGTTGGCTAAAATTTATTTTTTGATGGTTTTGACCCGAAAAACCTTCTCTAAGGCCTAGGGAAAAAGATTTTTCATTATTAAATACTTCTTTAATGAGTGGATCTAAAGTAAAACAAACCCAACTGCTCTTATTTAAGTGTCAAATACAGGTTCTACAGCTGGGCAAATAAGATTGTCGCTGAGAGTTTCTTTTTGTTGTCGTCAGAATTAAAATCTATTTTTTTTATTTGTTTCTACTTTTTATTATGGAAAGGCTGACTGGATTATTGTATCTTTTGAGCAACCACAGCATCAACGATGAATCGAAAAAATATAATGCTTTAGGCGAATACCTAAGGACTCAAAGGTGAAGAAGGGCGTGTTAACCTGCGAAAATTTCTGGGGAGTTGGAAAAACGCTTTAATCCAGAAGTTCCCGAATGGAGCAATCCTTTAAAACTACTAAAATAATTCATAAATTAGTAAGAAATAACTTAGTGAATTGAAACATCTTATTAACTAAAGGAAAAAAAAGCAAACGCGATTTCCCTAGTAGTGGCGAGCGAACAGGAAATAGTCTAAACCGAGAAATTGGGGTTGTGGGACTTTGATAAAATTATGATGAATTAAACAAAAAACAGCTGAAACCTGTACCAAAGATGGTGAAAGTCCAGTTTTGTTTAAAACATGATAATTGAAGATCCCGAGTAGCTTGGGACACGTGAAATCCCTTGTGAATCAACGAGGACCACCTCGTAAGACTAAATACTCTTGAGTCACTAATAGTGAACAAGTACCGCGAGGGAACGGTGAAATAGACCCCCTATTAGGGAAGTGAAATAGATCATGAAACCTTAAGCAATCAATCTGTGGGAGGAAAGCTAACCACATGCCTGTTGAAGAATGAGCCGGCGACTCATGATTTTTGGCACGGTTAAAGAAAAATTTCTGAAGCCTTAGTGAAAACAAGTCTGAATGAGGGCGTTTATGTCAAAAATTATGGACCCGAACCCGAGTGATCTAACCATGACCAGGAAGAATCTTAGGTAAAGCTAAGTGGACGTCCGAACCGACCGATGTTGCAAAATCGGCGGATGAGTTGTGGTTAGCGGTGAAATGCTAATCGAACTCGGAGCTAGCTGGTTCTACCCGAAATGCGTTTTGGCGCAGCATTTGAAGATGATCTGATAACAGGTAGAGCACTGTTTCGGTGCGGGCCAGTCAAATGGTACCAAATTGTGGCAAACTCCAAATTGTTGTCATGACTACCTTCAAAAAGTGAGACCTTGGGGGATAAGCTCCAAGGTCGAGAGGGAAACAGCCCAGACCATCAGTTAAGGCCCCTAAATAATTACTAAGTGTTAAAGGAAGTATCAACGCTGAAACAACCAGAAGGTTCGCTTAGAAGCAGCTATCCTTGAAAGAATGCGTAATAGCTCACTGGTTAACGCGTAGATGCACCGAAAATGACCGGGACTAAGTAATTTGCCGAAGCTATGGGCAATCGATTATTGTTGATTGCAGTAGGGTAGCGTTCTGTTTGAGGTGAACTTTTTTTGAAATAAAATTAGGGATTCAACAGAAGTGAGAATGTCGGCTTGAGTAACGATAACATTGGTGAGAATCCAATGCCCCGAAAACCTAAGGTTTCCTCTTCAAGGTTCGTCCCAAGAGGGTTAGTCAGGGCCTAAGATTAGGCTGAAAAGCGTCATCGATGGATAATAGGTGAATATTCCTATACTCATTTGAATTTAGTGACAAGGGACGAAGAAAGCAAGTTCAAGCTCTTTAAATGGTTCAGAGTGGAAATACTCGACATATTGTTGAGACATAAAAATTTCAACTTGGATTGATTTTTCTTTCCAATATGAAGATATGACACGTTATTTGATCTTTCTTTATTTCAAATAGTTTGAATCTTGTTCTGCTTCCAAGAAAAGCTTGAAACACTTTATTAGTTCAAATGACCTGTACCGTTAACCGACACTGGTGGGTAAGTTGAGTAAACTTAGGGGCGCGAGATAACTCTTTCTAAGGAACTCGGCAAAATGGCCCCGTAACTTCGGGAGAAGGGGTGCCTTCTTATAAGGCCGCAGCGAACAAATTCATTGAACTTTTTATCAAAAAATTAGGTCTCCGCGAAGTCGTAAGACAATGTAGGGGGGCTGACGCCTGCCCAGTGCCGGAAGGTTAAAAAAATTAGTGAAAGCTGATAATTGAAGCCCCGGTGAACGGCGGCCGTAACTCTAAAACCATCGTTGGAGTTATAAAATTTGGCTATATGCTGGAAACTCTCGTTTTATCTTTTTTTACAAAAAGTATTCTTTAGAAAATTATTTTTGTTACAATAAAAAAATAGAGACAATCAGCAGGAAAGATTTTATTATTAAATATATGATTAAAAATATTCCCGAAAAATATGGGTATTATATTACAGGTTTTTCTGATGGTGAAGGTTCCTTCAATATTTCATTTCGCAAAAGAAATGATTATCTTATTGGATGGAAAATAACACCTGTTTTTAATATTTCACAAGACGAACGTGAAATCTTGGCTTGGATTAAACATATTCTAAAATGTGGCACAATTCGTTTCCGAAAAGATGGTATTTGGACATTTGAAGTTCATAATCAAAATGCTCTCAATAAAATAATTTTACCTTTTTTTGATCGATTTCATTTTTTATCAAAAAAAAAGAAATTACAGTATCAAAAATTTAAAAAAATTTGTAAATTATTAAACCACAATACTTCTATTACCTATGAAACTATTTGTCAAATTTTAATTTTAAGAAATGAGTCAAATATAAAAAACTCTAAAAAACGAAAATATACTGATACTTTGATTTTGCAGCGTGCTGAATTCTATTGGAATAAAAATCACAAAATCATTCAAAGTAAAAATAATAAAAAATCCTCAGAGACTAATACGCCAAAACTGTTTCTCTAAAAGCAGTATGATAGAGTCCGATCTTTTTAGCGATAAAAAGTTTAACACAAAAGGACGGTTAAGGCTCTACAAAAGGGCCGTCAATAAAGATGACTATATGCTGGAAAATCCTTAAAGTTTTTTAAACTGAGCTAAGTAAAATGTAAAAAAAAATTGGATAATCAGCAGGAAACAAAATTAGTACTTTTTTATAAATAAATATGAATTTTCAAACTCGTTATCAAAAAATACTTGATCAGTTTGATCAAGTTTCTCCTCAAATTACTACAAAATATAAATATTTTTTAGCTGGTTTTATAGAAGGAGAAGGTTCTTGTTGTATTTTTATAAAAATGAGGAAAAATCAATCAATACGAATTGATCCTGAATTTAATATATCACAACATAGAGATGGTATTGTACATCTTATTGCATGCATGAATTTATTTAAAACGGGAAATATTTGTTTTAAAACAGCAAGCCGAAATACATTTGTATTTAAAATAACAAATAGAACTGCTTTACAAGAAAAATTAATTCCATATTATAAAAAATATGTACTTCCTTATACTTGTAAACATAAAAAATATAGTTTTCAATTATTTGTTTCTATTATTAATTTATTGCAACAAAAAGTACATCTTAATCCCGAAAATTTTGCTTTGAAAATTTTACCACTTGTTTATCAAATGAATTTACATAAAGGTAAATCGCGAAAGTGGAGTTGAGAATTTTTACAAAGGTTTTCGAGCGGAGCGAAAACCCTTTCAATCTTCATAAAGGGTTTCCTTTGAATCTTCACAAAGGAGGCTCATCTAAATGCTTGATAATCTTCATAAAAATAAAGATTTTGAATCCTCAGAGACTTCACGTCATCCTATTAATAATTAATAGAAGATAAAGTCCAAACTGTTATTTAAAATAAATAACAGATTAAGCCTAAGGTGGAGACGCTGCCTTACTTGGCCGCGAGGTCAACATACATATTCTACTATATGCGAGAATCTGCTTGAATGTTATAGATACACCATATATATTTTTTATCTATGTCGTAAAAATGCTATAAATATTGGCACAATTCGCAGGAAAGAATTACTCGGAGAAACCCCAGAGAAATTATCCTCAGAGACTATATGTAGAACTAGTAAATTGATAATTAAATAATTAATTATGAATCCATTAAATCCGAACTGGATTGTTGGTTTTGTTGATGGTGAAGGTCATTTTGGTACTCCAGATAATCATCAAAGTTTTTATTTTACAATCTATCAAAATCAACAATCTGTAAATGTTCTCTATCAAATTAAGAATTTTTTTAAATGTGGTTCAGTTTATAAAGCTGAACAAAATATGAGACAATTGAGACAATATAAAGTGTCCTCAAAAAAGCATTTAAAAGATATTATTATTCCATTTTTTCTAAAATGGCCTTTAAAAACTTCAAAGAGAAAATGTTTTGAAATATTTGTGAAAAAACTTACTCCTAATTTAGATTTTAAAATTGTTGAAACGGCTAATTTCAATATTCATTGGTTTGTTGGTTTTATTGATGCAGAAGGTTGTTTTGATTGTTCAATTACAAATCGAAATATTCGACCTAATTTTCTTATCGGTTTGAACGGAATTAATAAAAATATTCTAGACTTAATTCAACAAAATTTAAATTTTGGATTTCGTTATAAATGTAAAAATGGAATCGAAGTTTTTCAATTAAATTCAAACAAGCAAATGTGCCGTTTTGCACGACAAATTATATTAACAAAAGGATTTAAAGATCGTTTAAAAACATTTAAACGTATTCGTGCTAGAAAATGGTGTAAAATTGTGTTTTTAATGGAACAAAAAAAACACAATACAATTTATGGATTTAATAAGATTCAAAAATTATCTAAATCTTTTTAGTAGAAGATAGAGTCCGGTCCTATTTGAGAGAATAGGAGTAAACACAGTGTTTTATTTTTGTTAACTAAAATATTACTGTAAATTTTACGTAACATTAACAAGCGAAATTCCTTGTCAAGTAAGTTTTGACCCGCACGAAAGGCGTAATCAAATGAATACTGTCTCAGAAAGAGACTCGGTGAAATAGACATGTCCGTGAAGATGCGGACTTATTACATCAAGACACGAAGACCCCGTGAAGCTTGACTGTATCTTGATATTGATTTGCAGTTATTCTTGCGCAGTCTAGGTGGGAGGCTGCTTTCGCACCGTCATTGAGAGACCACCCTTGAATATCTGGAAATCTCAAAGTGATTCCTTGAAACAGGACACTTGACAGTGTCTGGTGGGCAGTTTTTTTGGGGCGAAAACCTTAATATTGGGGTCTTTACATAGTGATATGTAAATAAACTTCAAGCTATATGCTGGAACTTCCGTTTCTTAACTCTAATAAAACCGTTACATATTAGATTAAAGAATGCAAAGTTGATTAATAGAAAAGATATTTTCTTTGTTTGGTCAATGAAATTTGATCAATAAAAATTATCAAATGCGGAGAATCAGCAGGGAAGTTTGGCCCCCTCCGGGTCATAACCCCTCAACGACTAATACGCTTGATTTCTAATACTCATTTAGAAAAAGATATAGTCTGAACTTCCTGGAGACAGGAAGGTGGGCTTAATTAATTTAAGCTCCCTCTTAAAAAAAAAATAAGATTCTCGTCCTTAGGACTTCAAAAATATAAAATTAAATGATTCAATCTCAAAAATTCAAAAATTTAAAACTCTCTTCTAATCAAAAACAAATTTTAGTTGGTTTACTTTTAGGTGATGGTCATTTGGAAACACAAAATAATGGTCGAACATTTCGATTATTAATTGAACAGAGTAGAGTTCACGCTGATTATTGTGATCATTTATATTCTATTTTTAGTAACTGGACTTTAACACCGCCAAAAATATATACACGCAAAAACGGATTAAAATCTAAAAGATTTAAAACAGTAAGTCATCCGAGTTTTCGATTTTATGGTTTTCAATTTTATGAAACAAAATCATATAAAAAACGAAAAAAATTGCCTAAGTTAATTACTCGGTGGTTAACAGCACAAAGTATAGCTTATTGGTTTATGGACGATGGATCGTGGAAGTCTAAAACAAGCTATGGAATAATTTTGAATACTCAAAATTTTTATTTAAAGGAAGTTCGAATTTTATGTGAAATATTAAAAAATAAATGGGATTTAAATTGCTGGCCACGAAAACAAAAAAATAAATATTATAATAAAATTTATTATCAAATATATATTTCAGGGTCTTGTTGTAGTAAATTTGTACAACTTATTTACCCATATTTAATAGATTCTATGCTTAATAAACTTCCTCCCTCTTATTTAAAAAAGTTAAGAGAACATTCTTGCCTAAAAGGTAACGGAGGTTTGCAAAGGTTTCCTCAAACTGGACGGAAATCAGTTGGTGAGTGTAAAGGCAAAAGGAAGCTTGACTGTTAGACCTCTAAGTCGAACAGAGGCGAAAGCCGGCCTTAGTGATCCGACGGTTTCCGTGTGGAAGGGCCGTCGCGCAAAAGATAAAAGTTACTCTGGGGATAACAGGCTTATCTTCCCCAAGAGTTCACATCGACGGGAAGGTTTGGCACCTCAACATCGGGGCTTTTATGTAGTAATACATAAAGTATGCATTTGGCTATATGCTGGAACCTCCGTTTTCTAGAAGGAATTCAGTATTTTATGTACTTAGAATATAATTAAAATAAATTATTCACGCCGACGGCGCATTCTGAAGTGATATACATAAAAGCGGAAAATCAGCAGGGAAGTTTATCGATTTTCATTTAAATGGAAATCGAAAGCGAAAGCGATATAACCCCTCAACGACCACACGCCAAATTTCCATCTGGAAAATGAGATGGTCTAATCTTATAGGCAACTATAAGCCAAAAAATTAAATTTTGGAATACACATGATTAATAAATCACGAAATTTAAGAGGAAAAGCTTTAATTGAATATAAAAATTCACTGAAACTTTCTCAAATTCAACGAGAAGTTTTGATAGGAACTTTACTTGGAGATGCAATTATTCCTTTGAGATATGACCGACCAACTTATCTTGTTAAATTTGAACAAAAAATAAGTAAAAAAGCATATATAGAGCATTTATATAAAATTTTTGAACCTTTTGTGGGACAACCTCCCAAAATACGAAATATCAAAGGTGGTGGTGCTAATGATCGACAATCCGTATGGTTTCGTACTTATCAACATCCATGTTTTAAATTTTATTATGATATTTTTTATCCACAAAATTATATTTGTCAAAAACGTCTAAAACGTGTTCCAAAAATCATTCATAAATTACTAACACCAAGAGCTTTAGCTTATTGGTTTATGGATGATGGCACTTTTAAGTGTACTAAAACAAATCGAGACTATTTACTTTGTAGTCATTCCTTCCCTCTTAGTGATCAAAAATTACTAAGAAAAGCGCTTTCTAAATTTGGTATAGTTTCAAATATACATAGAGATAAAAATAAATATCAATTATATATTTTAAAATCTTCGAACTATATATTTGTTCAAAACATTCAACAATTTATTCATCCAGTTTTTCTTTAAAAAATTAAAAAATTAAAAAATTAAAAAATTAAAAAATTAAATAAGTGTATTTAATATAGATCCAGTGTATTTAATATAGATCCGATGTCGACTTTTCGCAACCTGGGGCGGTAGGTTGTCCCAAGGGTTGGGCTGTTCGCCCATTAAAGCGGTACATGAGTTGGGTGGAGAAATTCTGAGCTCAACTAAAATTTAACTATATGCAGGAACCTCTTCTTAAAGAAGTTACTTACATTCAAAGTCATCTAAGTTCAGAACTTCGTGAATGTAAAAAAAGTGCTTACATGGAGAAAATCCGCAGGAAAGGATTGCTCAAGGTTGGGGGTTCCTACCCGAGAAATCATCCTCAGAGACTATACGTTAAACAATATTAAAGGAAAAAAAAATGAAAGATAGTAAAAATAATATGGATAATGATTATGAATGGATCGTAGGTATGATTGATGGTGATGGTTTTTTAGATTTAGAAAGAACAAAAAACGGTAACAACTTCTATTATAGACCTGTACTAGCTATTGCACAAAAGGATGTAAAGCTTTTATATAAAATAAAAAAAATTTTAACTATAGGTCGAATTTCAAAACGTAAAGATGGTTATTACCATTATAGAGTTCGAAGTCGAAAACTTTTTGAACACTATTTAATACCGATATTTGTAAAATATCCTTTTTTGAGCAATAAAAAAATACAGTTTAAACTTATTGTTCGAAGTCTAAAAATCTTGAAAAATTATTCAAGTAAAGATATAGAAAAGCAACGCTGTTTAAATAAATTTATACAATTGATTCGAAAAGCACGTCTCCGAAAAGTTTCCAACAATAAATCACTATCTCAAGCTTGGTTTGTTGGATTTTTTGATAGTGAAGGGTGTATTTCAATCTCTAAGATAAAAGCAACTTCTCAATATAAATTTACTATAAAGATTAAAAAAGATACTTTTCATTATTCTTTGCTCAAATCTATAAAAGATGTTTTGCAAATAGGGCATATTTACAAAGAACGTTTCTCCGAAAATAAAAAAATTTATTATTGGGGAGTCACAAGTCGTCGACAATTAAGCAAACTAATATCTTTATTTAATAAATATCCATTAAAATCAGAAAAACATATTAAGTGGACTAAATTTCTAAAACTTTTACGTATTTCACCTAAATCAGAAAAAGCACAACAACGAATTCGTAGACTTTTATTATCCTTTGATTTTGAAGAGAGAGTCCCAACCAAATTGAAAAATTTGGAGAAATAGACTAAATAATAGAATACTTAGTATATAAAAATTCAAAAGTCTATTCAAGAAATTTTGTCAGAACGTCGTGAATGTCTCGCGACCCCGTCAAGTGATTGGCGGGAAAAATTTGCCTCATATCGGTGAAACTCTTTTGAAAAGCGGTAACCCCGAGGGAAGTTAACATTAAATTATGATTAAAAAAAATAAATGGATGAATGGATGAATGTTAGAATATCACGAGAATTACGTGATATAATCCATGGTTATATTATGTCCGATGGACATTTGAAAAAAAATGGTGTACTCATAATTGACCAAAGCAAAAAACAAAAAAAATTTGTATATTGGTTATATAAAAGATTAGAAATTCTTAGAAGTGAACATCCTCTAGGTGAACGCAGCCGAGTCGACAAAAGAACACATAGCAAAACTTATTCTTATACTTTTAATACTCGAGCTGTACTAAAAGGTTTTCATCATATGTGGTACAAACCAGTTAATCGAAATGATAGAATATATTATAAAAAAATTTTACCAAAAAATATTCATTGTTTTTTTTCGATTCCGTTTATAACTGTTTGGTTTGCTGGCGATGGTACAAAAATTATTGGACAAAAAGGTGCAAAATTTGAAGTTACATATTATACAAGTGAAGAACGACAAAAACTAAAGCAACTTTTTCAACAAAAATTCAATATTTCAACAAAAATTTTAAGAGCTGGCCAAAGTCGTACCGGAACAATTCAATGGACATTATCAATAACTGCTGCCGAATATGATAAATTTCGAATTTTAATTACTCAAATGGATTTAATACCACGCATTTTTCCACATAAATTATGCAAGAAAACTAAAATTTATAATATTAATGTTTGACCCCGTAACGACTTTGGGTGGAGCTTGCGTCCCCGCAACCCAAGATAATCATTCTGCCTTAAAAAAAATAAGAAGTAATAATGATTATAATACGGCAACTCTTTTTTATTAAAATTAAAAAAGATGAAGGTATAGTCTGTGGCTTCAGTAACTTCAGTAATGAAGTTACTGAATGGTTTTCATAGAGACAGTTTGGTCTATATCTGATGTAAACGTAAGAATATTGAGAGAACTTTTCCATAATACGAGAGGACTTGGAAGAACGGACCCCTGGTGAACCAGTTCTTCGACCACGAGGACGCGCTGGGTAGCTATGTACGGAATAGAGAACTGCTGAAAGCATCTAAGTAGGAAACTAATCTCAAGATGAATATTCTCCATTAGACTCCGGTAAGATCAACCGGTTAATAGGTTTCAGGTAGAAGATTTGTAAAAATTGAAGCCGAGAAATACTAATGATCAATTGTTTTTGATTCTTTATTATTCTAGTGTCAAAACTTGATTTGAAACACTTCAATCCTTTTCGAATTTGATAGTTCAACGATCAAGGGGTTTTTTGGTACTTCAAGGGTTGCTTTGCGGGAACATAAACCTGATGCTAGGAGATTTTGGGGATATGGCGGAATTGGTAGACGCTACAGACTTAATTCATATTTGAGCTTTAGCAAAAGTTTTTTTGTTAATTGAACGCTCTCAAACTCAGAGAAACCTTTTTGGCTACCCTGAGCCAATTTCTAATATTTTTAATTAGAAAAGGTGCAGAGACTCGACGGGAGCTATTAAGATTGCTTTTTTCGCGATTTCGCTTCGGATTTCGCTTCGCTCAATCCTTTAATAAAGATAGAGTCCTTGGATAGCCATGCTTCCAAGAAAATTTGTTGGTTCTTTGAACTGTGAGGGTTCAAGTCCCTCTATCCCCATACTAGGGTCGGTGCTCGAGTGGTTAAAGGGGGTGGATTGTAAATCCACTGGCAATTGTCTTCACTGGTTCAAATCCAGTTCGGCCCAGGAAAGGTGGCAGAGTGGTTGAATGTTCCGGTTTTGAAAACCGGCATAGCTCAAAACTATCGGGGGTTCGAATCCCCCCCTTTCCTTTTGGACTTTTTTCATGTTGTTGTTATTCTATATTTGAAAATTTATATAAGGAGCGAGCGAAGCGAGCTTGCGAAGCGAGCTTGCGAAGCGAGCTTGCGAAGCGAGCTTGCGAGCTTCGACGCGAGCTCTGGGAGCTAGCGAGCTTCTAAAACCCCTTAGAGAATAAAGGGTTTGATTTTAGATGTTTACTCCTCCAATAAGTCTCTGTTTCGGAGAGTTTTAAGAAAATGTTGCCTCTTTTCTTGATACTTCTGGCAAAACTGTGGTTTGATACTTATCCCAAAACTTGGGAACAAATATATGTGGGGTAACTATAGGGCTCCCAATTAATAAGACTTTAGATCCGAGGACACTGGGACACCTGTTTCTTTATTTAATAATATAATCAATAGTAAAAAGATGAAAAACTACAAGGAATTTATTATAATAAATTAAAATATATTGATGTAGGGTTTCGCCCACCGAAACCCTTTAGCAGAAGAAAAAGTGAATGGCGACCCAAGCTGGTTTCGCCCAGCGAAACCCTCTAACGAGCGGTTTCCCCCTGGGAAACCCTGGGGGAAACCCAATGACTTGATTACGGAGTTAATAGACGTAGCGTCGAAGAGTGAAGTAGTTTACAAAATAGATAAGGTACCAAGAGCGAAAAAACCTTATTTGTTGAATTATGAGAATCAGAGCCCAAGGGTTCAAAACATAATAAAAATGCGTCATCGTTTAAAAATGCGTAGAAGGTATTTAAAGAGGAAAAAGCAACATGTAATCACAAGTGGAATAAAGAGGATAACCAACATATGAACAAAGTGAAAGCAAGAGGGTAACCAACATATGAACAAGGTGAAAACAAGAGGGTTTTAGGAAGTTACTGAAGGGAAGAATTTCTAATGAGAAACCCCTATACATTTACATTATATATTATTAACTCCCCCCTTTTTTAACAAAAATTCTATATAATGTATAGTACTAAGAACCCTTATATAATAAGGGAAAACAAACAGTAAAAGAAAGAAGGATTGAGCGAAGCGAAATCGAAGCGAAATAAACAAAAGAAAAGAAAATCCTTATAGAATAAGGGGAAGAAAACTCTTATAGAATAAGAGAGAACAAAGATAAAGAACAAATATTAAAAACAAAGTATAAAGAACTTAATAAATAGATTAAGAACGAAAGCTTTTGAATCAAAAGAATTAATAATTAGGTGAGAATTCTTAATAAATATATTAAGAATAAAACAAAGAAAGATTTCGTTTAACGAAAGAAAGAATTAATAAGTATATTAATAGAGGAAGAACAAAGAAATTCTTAATAAATATATTAAGAAGGAAAGCTTTGATTCTTATTAATAAATATATTAAGAAGAATAAACGATGAGGGGAAAACCGCTAAATCGACGAGAAAGCGGGAACCCTAACTGGAACCAAAGGTTTCCAGAGCTTAGCACGAAACCATAGATTTCTTTAGCTTAGCCCGGAAACCCATTAAAAATTTAAGTATATTGCTGACAACTTTAACGAATTCCATGAGTGTTAACCGTACATATTCTGATTAATGAATTATATGTTTGACTGAAGCCCGGGGAGCTAGCGCGAGGGTTTCGCCCAGCGAAACCTGGCCCGTGAGAGTCCAGGGCAATTTTGGAGCATTTGAGAAGAAATGTTTTTGAATTTAGATGGCAAAGTTTTTCGCCATTTCTTAAATTGGGAAAGAGTTTGAAATTTGGTTAAAATAGAAAGAACAATGGGGGAAACCCCTGAGTGGGGTTTCCCTATAGAATCGACCATGTTATGAGCATCAGCAAGTAGAATATCATTTTCATGAGCAAATTGCTGAAGAACAGAAGTAAGGAACAGAAGATTCCGGCAAAGGAGTAGAAGGATCAACAAGTTGATAGTCCCCATGTATAGATTGAGGCGAACCAAAGTTTTGAAGAACAAGTTGATAAAGTTCCAGAAAGATTAAAGGGGTTTCCTGCCCGGTTTCCAACGGAGCTGGAAATCCTCGCTTAAGGAGAAATGAAAATAGCACTAACCTTAAACAAGAAAATCTTAACTAATTTTTAACTATAGTCCAAATTTCTGTTGGGGTTGCCGAGGGTTTCGCGATGCTCGCGAAACCCATTTCTTGAATTTCTCGCAAGATCACTACTAGATAAGCGCTAAAACTTTTGGAAATATAAATGGTTGACTTGTAAATTTTTGTTGTTATCAAATTGATGAGCGAGGGAAGCGAGCTTGCGAAGCGAGCTTAATTAATTTAAATTTATAGATTTTATGATGTGGACTCAATCAATTGAAAATTTTATTAATAATTTTTGTTTTGGGATGTTGTTGTGTTCGATGGTATTTTATTGGATTCATGCATTTTGTGATATATATATATTTTCAAATTTAGGAAAATGGTCAGTAATAGGAGCAAATTGCACTATGTTTTTTTTATTAATTGGTAGGGGATTACATAGTAATCATTTTCCATTAAGTAATCTCTATGAAGCATTAATTTTTCTATCTTGGAGTGTGACTTTAATTCATTTAATAATGGACTATTATTTAAAAAGTGGGAGTATTATAGGGGGGATGACAACACCGACAGCTTTATTTCTAAATGGGTTTGCCAGTTTTCAACTTCCTGAATCAATGCAGAAATTTAGTCCGTTAGTACCAGCTTTAAAATCAAATTGGTTAATGATGCATGTAACAGTAATGTTATTAAGTTATGCTACATTAATTTGTGGAAGTATTGTAGCAATTGGATATCTTTTTTTACATTGGCAGCCAAAACAAAACCAAAAATGGGGGGGTTTCCCAGGGCGAAACCCTTTGGCAACAAACCCTTCATTTAAGCAACTAGATCAAATAAGTTTTAAATCAATTAGTATTGGATTTCCTTTATTAACTTTAGGAATAATTTCAGGATCAGTGTGGGCAAATGAAGCCTGGGGATCTTATTGGAGCTGGGATCCAAAAGAAACTTGGTCTTTAATAACTTGGATAATTTTTGCTGTGTATTTGCATTTACGTTTAACTGCTCAGAATGAAATCCATTCTGCTTTTGTAGCAACTGGAGGTTTTTTTGTAGTTTGGATTTGTTTTTTAGGAGTAAATTTTGTTGCGAAAGGATTACATAGTTATGGATGGCTTTTTTCATAATGAGAGAAATAATATATAATATATGAGTATTTTGATAGAAAATATTTCAAAAAATTTTGATAGGCTTTCTGAAATAAATTTAGAGATTCCTACGGGTAGTCTTGTAGCATTAATAGGTCCTTCAGGATCAGGCAAATCGACTTTACTTAGAACTTTAGCAGGTTTTGAAAAACCAGATTCGGGAAGAATTTGGCTTGAAGGACAAAATTCAACTGATTTACCAATTAATAAAAGAGAAATAGGTTTTGTGTTTCAAGAATATGCTTTATTTCCAAAATTAAATGTGTATGAAAACATAGCCTTTGGTTTAAAAATTCAAAAAAAATCATCTGAATTTATTAATACTCAAATAGCTGAACTCCTTCATTTAACACAATTAGAAAATTTTGCAAATTATTATCCTCATGAATTATCTGGGGGGCAAAAACAGCGTGTTGGATTTGCTCGTGCTTTAGCAATTGAACCTCGAATCTTACTATTAGATGAACCTTTTGGTGCACTTGATATTCAAGTACGTAAAAGTTTAAGATTTTGGCTTAGAAATCTTCATGAAAAATTACCAGTGACAAGTATTCTAGTCACTCATGATTTGAATGAAGCAATGGAAATAGCAGATGAAATTGTAATTTTTAGACAAGGACGTGTTGAACAAATAGGTACTGCTGAAGAAATTTCTGAGTATCCTGCAACTAATTTTGTCAAAACTTTTATGAATTGTTGAATTAAAATTTTTATTTGTTAGAATATTTTATTTAGTAGAAAGTAAAACAAAAATTATTTTAACAACTAATTATGGGATTACCTTGGTATAGGGTTCATACAGTTGTTCTGAATGATCCTGGTCGTTTAATTTCTGTACATTTAATGCATACTGCTTTAGTCTCTGGCTGGGCAGGTACAATGGCATTTTATGAATTATCACTTTTCGATCCTGCTGATCCAGTATTAAATCCGATGTGGCGTCAAGGAATGTTCGTTTTACCATTTATGACTCGACTAGGTATTACTGAATCTTGGGGAGGATGGAATGTAACAGGTAGTAGTTTTGAAGATCCTGGTGTTTGGAGTTATGAGGGTGTAGCTACTGCTCACATTTTACTTTCAGGTGCATTATTCATGGCATCCATTTGGCATTGGGTAAATTGGGATTTAGAACTTTTCCGAGATCCTCGAACAGATGATCCTGCTTTAGATTTACCAAAAATTTTCGGAATTCATTTATTTTTATCTGGATTACTTTGTTTTAGTTTTGGTGCTTTTCATGTTACAGGATTATTTGGACCTGGAATTTGGGTCTCAGACCCTTATGGTTTAACTGGTAATGTGCAAGCAGTTTCACCTGCATGGGGACCTGAAGGTTTTGATCCTTTTAATCCAGGAGGAATTGCCAGTCATCATATTGCTGCTGGAATCCTAGGTATTTGTGCTGGGTTATTCCACTTATGTGTTAGACCTCCTCAACGTCTTTATGATGCTCTTTGTATGGGAAATATCGAAACTGTTCTTTCAAGTAGTATTGCCGCTGTCTTTTGGGCTGCATTTGTAGTTGCAGGTACTATGTGGTATGGTTCTGCGGCAACCCCTATTGAATTATTTGGCCCAACACGTTATCAATGGGATTTAGGATTTTTCCAACAAGAAATTGAAACACGAGTTCAGCAAAGTTTAAGCAAAGGAGAATCTCTTGAAAAAGCTTGGTCTCAAATTCCTGAAAAATTAGCTTTTTATGATTATATTGGAAATAATCCTGCTAAAGGTGGTTTATTTAGAACTGGACCTATGAATAAAGGAGATGGTCTTGCCGTTGGCTGGCTTGGTCATGCTGTTTTTCAAGACCAAAAAGGTGAAATACTTTATGTCCGAAGAATGCCAACTTTCTTTGAAACTTTTCCTGTTGTTTTACTTGACAAAAATAATATTGTTCGAGCTGATATTCCGTTTCGAAGAGCTGAATCTAAATATAGTATTGAACAGGTTGGAGTTTCTGTTACATTTTATGGTGGAGAGCTAAATGGAGTTAAATTTACTGATCCTTCTATTGTTAAAAAATATGCTCGTCGAGCTCAATTAGGAGAAATTTTTGAATTTGATAGAGCTACACCAGGTGCTGATGGAGTTTTCCGAAGTAGTCCTCGAGGATGGTTTACTTTTGGACATTTATGCTTTGCGTTATTATTTTTCTTTGGTCATATATGGCATGGTGCTAGAACCATTTTCCGTTCGATTTTTGCTGGTATTGATATTGATCGAGATGATCAAGTCGAATTCGGTGCTTTCTTGAAAGTCGGAGATCCTACAACACGTCGAGAAGCTGTTTAGCTATTTTTTTATTATGGAAGCTTTAGTTTATACTCTTTTATTAATTTCTACTTTAGGAATCATTTTTTTTGCTATCTTTTTCCGTGAACCTCCACGAATTATTAAATAAATAAATATAAAGGTTTCCCTGGGGGAAACCCGAAATAATCTTTTGAAGAAAGTAATTTACAATTTCAAACTTATTTTTTATGGAAACGAAACGTGATCAACCTCTAGTTACTGGCGTAGGTACTTTATTAAAACCACTCAACTCAGAATGTGGTAAAGTTGTTCCTGGTTGGGGCACTACAATTTTAATGGGAGTATTTATGGCACTTTTTGCTGTATTTCTCGTTATTATTTTAGAAATTTATAATAGTGAAGTTTTTATTGATGAAATTACTATGAGTTGGGAAGCTTTATCTCAATAAAAATGGTTAATTGAGTACTGAGCAGCCTAGACGACTTATTTTCATTTTGATTTTTATGCTAGCATTAAAAATAGTTGTATACATGGTTGTAACTTTCTTTGTTTCACTTTTTTTATTTGGTTTTCTTTCTTATGATACTGGAAGAAATCCTGGTAGCTAATATTCAGAACACTCTCGGGGGTTTCCAAGCTCAGCGAAGAAAACCCTTCTGAGAGTTGTTTTGTTCTGTTTAGAATATGTATATAAGTTCTAGGCCAATAACTCAGCTGGTAGAGTGGTTGCCTTACAAGCAATAAGTCATCGGTTCGAATCCGGTTTGGCCTAAATTCTTTTGGGGGTTTTTAGGGGTTTCCCTAGGAGCGAGCGAAGCGAGCTCCGCGAGCTTCCCTTCAATATAAGCCTATTTTTTTTTTTCGATTTAATATTTATGCCCCGTAATCAAACTAATGAAAATTTTATTGATCAAACTTTTACTTTAATTGCCGAAACTATTCTTAAAATATTTCCAACATCTCAACGAGAAAAAAAAGCTTTTTCTTATTATCGTGATGGTATGGGTGCACAATCTTCTGGAGAATATGCCGAAGCACTTCAAAACTATTATGAAGCTTTACGTTTAGAAATTGATGCCTATGATCGAAGTTATATTCTATACAATATTGGATTAATTCATTCAAATAATGGTGAATATGGTCGTTCTTTAGAATATTATTATCAAGCACTGGAAACAAATCCTTGTTTACCTCAAGCTTTAAATAATATTGCTGTTATCTATCATCATCGAGCATCTCAAGCCTTACAGAATGGTTCTATAGAAATTTCAAAAATTTTATTTGATAAAGCAGCAGATTATTGGAAGGAAGCTATTCGACTTGCTCCAGAGAATTATATTAGTGCTCAGAATTGGTTAATTACTACTCAAAGAATGTAAATTATTATTCTGGGGGAAGCTCGCAAGCGGTTTCGCCCAGCGAAACCCTCTAGCGAGCTCCGCCCGCTAGAGCGACGGCAGCGAGGGGAGCTTGCGTCGCTCGTTAGAGGCAAGCTCCCCTCGCTGCCCCTTCAATTTAAATCTAATAAAAAATTAAACAATGATTAAAAATCGAATTCGTATTGAAATAATGTTAATTGGTAGAGATATTCGACAGAATTTTGAAAATTTAACTTGGCTTTTTCGTCGAATCAAGTTTAAAGATAAAACACCAAAAAAATTAACCAGCTTACCTTTATTTTTAAGTATTTTATTTATCTATTTAGGAGTTTCCCAAATAAGTTGGCAAACTGGGGATTATCGTGGGATTAAAAATTATCCTTTTTTAATATCCAATTCTAAATGGATTTCTCAAAAATTTGAAACTTTATATTTCCAGTTATTTGATGAAAGTTATCAGTATATTGAAGATTGGGATCGAAAACAATATTATCAATATCTTAAATCAAAAAAAAAACATTTTGTTAATATATATAGAAATTTTGACCGTTTATATTGGGGGGATAAAAAACACGAGATTTTAAATTTATTAAAAATATTTTGTACCCTAGTGGAAGCAGACTATCAAAATGGAGATGATTATAATCATCGTAATATTCAGCAAGCACTCAATTATTTTCAATCTAAATATTTTCAATTTTTAAATAAACAGTATGGAGATACGTTAAATCCAGATTTTGTTAAAGCATTAAATTCAACTTTTCTTCAGATCGATTCCAAATTATGGTGGACTTTTTTTAATCATAAAAGTTTTAACAATGAATTACGCCAAAGCGTTCAGCATTTACCAAAAGCATTTCCAAATCAAATAAAAAAAATAGATGACCAAATTCCTCAAAAAACACAAGGATTTAGTAGACAAAAATTCAATTGGAATTTTCCTAAACACGAAGATTTTTTATTAGATTTTTTTTTAAGAAATATTGATGAGATTCGAGTTCTTCAAGATCAAAATAATGATTATCTTCAATATTGGGATCTTTTTCATACTAGTTTTTACAAAGATTGGGATGAATGGCCAACTTGGAAATGTGAGCAAGAAATTGAGAATATAGCATATAGACATGAAATATTTCAAGCTAAAAAATATCCAAATGTTTTACTAACATTAAAACAATTTTTAGCACAAAATCTCGATGATAATTCTTTTCTTGGATTAAAAAAATCAAAAAATTCTGGCATTGATGAACAACCTAAAAACAAATTGCTTTCCATATTTAATAAAAATAAAAACAACGTTATTCTCATCGATGAACAAAATTTTCAAATTTTTAGCACTTTAATTAATTTTTTGGAAAACTGTGAAGATGATGGTTTCGAACGAAACCAACCATTAGATGATATATTTTTATTTAAAGCACTACAAGATAAAAAACAAAAAATATGGCTGAAACGAATATATACAAATGCACCAAGTTTTTTTAAAAAGTACAATAATTTAATTTTTAATCAAAAATTTTCAAAAATCCAATATATTAATGCAGGTGAACTAAAAATTCAACCAAACAGTGATAGTTATTTATTTTGGGACTTTGGGGGTTCCCTAATGGAACCCAAAGTCCCATCTCAGATAACTGGTTTTGATATAAAACGGAAATTATCGGGTTACTCATTTGCAGATATTAAAACATCTGGAGTTTCCCGAGGAGCGAGCTCCGCGAGCTCCGCGAGCTTCCCTTCAATTATTGATATACAATGGGGTGATGGGTCTCACGGTTTTAGGTTAAACAAGATTGGTGTCTTAAATAATAATAAACCAATTGTGAATACTGAAATACCGTTCACTACGGATTTTCGTTATAAAAATCACTATTTTAATAACATATTTGATCAAGAACAATTTTTTCAATTAAAAGAGAAAATTAATTCATCTTCTTGGTCAATCTTTTTTTTCTTAAGTACTGCATATATATTTATAACTTTATTTCAAGATTTATATAGAAAACATACAAAAGAATTTCTAGAATCTTGTCTTGATTTTTTAAAACGAACAGGAGTTTTAGATGATGTTCAATGGATCAAACAAGAATTAGGCATAACTGCTGCAAGTAGAGCTTATCGAGGGTTACCCCCAGGAGCAACCCAGGGCAAGAAAATTCAACATATAATTGGTTTAAAAGGAAAAACTATGATATTTTCTATTGTTCAAATGGTTTGTTTTTTAAAATCAAAAAAAATGAAATCTTCAATATTTGAACAAATTTCGACAGCTTATATTAACTCGATTTTCAAATTGTTTTTTTCAGATTCTGAATCTCCATTTAGAACAAAACCTAAACCTAAAGGATTTTTATTAGTGGGTCCTCCTGGTACAGGTAAAACTTTACTCGTTCAAGCAATTGCAGGTGAAACGGGTGTTCCTGTATTAACTCAATCTGGGGGTCTTTTACAAAATCCGCGTCAACGAGGTCGAGGTGCTCGCACAGTCCATCGATTATTTCGACGAGCACGAGAAATTGCTCCATGTATTATTTTTATTGATGAGATTGATGGTGTTGGAAGACGACGTGAAGATATGTTACCTGCTCATTATGATATTATTTATGAGCGTTTCGATTTTGTTGAATATTTTGAAAGTGAAGATTCTATTATTCCACCTCATTATGAAAAATTTGAAATTGAAAGACGTCCAGAGTTTTATGATGATACTGATGACTATTGGAGGGAACCTGAATTTACTCAAACTATTCAATCTCCACGAATTCCCATTGAAGTTTTACAAGATGCTCAAACTGCTCGACTTGTACTAAAAGAACAAGTCAATATTTTAACCCAACTATTAATTGAAATGGATGGTGTCAATGCTTTACATAATATTTTGATTATTGGAGCTACTAATAGACTTGAAATATTAGATCCTGCATTACTTCGTCCTGGAAGATTAAGCACTATTTTAAAATTTAATCTTCCTAATTTACAATGTCGAATTGATTTATTTAAATTTTATACGCAATCATCTAAAATAGGAATTCATAATATTTATTGGGATTATTTTTCAAAACAAACTCATGGTTTTAGTTCTGCTGATATTGCATCTATTGTATTTGCTTCAGAATTAACTGCAATTGAAACCTCAAGCCCTCATACGTTAAATACATTAGAACGTGGAATTGATTTAATTACTAGTTTCCCTTGTGACCCTTCTATTTTCCGCGCTCAAAAAAGATCTCAATTTTTTCAAAAAACAATTAATACTTTTTTTTCAAAAAATTTATATTGGGTTTCCGAGGAGCGAGCGAAGCGAGCTCCGCGAGCTCCGGGAGCTTCGCGAGCTTCCCAAGCTCCGGGAGCTTGCGAGCATCCCGAGGGAAACCCTTGTTACTTCCATAGTTCAATTCAATCTGTACGCCATCATTTAAAAATAAAAAGGACTCGAGATCGACCATTTTTTATAAATTGTCAATTAAACCTTGAAATTCAAGTTGTTCTTCGAAATTGTGCTTATAGTGTAGGCAAAATGCTTTGGTATTATTGTTTACCTAAATTAAATATTCTTCCTTCCATTAGTTTATGGCTTAGACCTAAAAATTATCGTTTTTTATTATTAGAGAAAAAAGTTCAAGAATTTGAGCAATTTGAATATAATTTAGTTCCACTTAAAGACATTGAATGTCGATTTATATCATTTTTTGGAGGTAAGGCTGGTGAATGTATTTTCCTGTATTTACCTTTAAATAAAATCACTCCACTTCAAAAATATTTTCCAATTTTCGTTAATAATAAAATCTCTTCATCCGATTTTGGTATTGAAGATGATCTTGTTGCAGCTCAAGCTTTGATCAAGTTAATGATTGAGAAATGGTATTTTTATTTTGAAATTGTTTCATTAGAAAAATATCATCCTATTTTAGAAAATGTTAATGATGATGAATATGCTGATTTAGATACTGAATTACTTATCAATCATTGTTTTGCTCAAGAAATTAGTGTTGAAATGGAAATGAGAAATCATATTTCTACTAATGAACAAAAACATTCTTATCCTGCTTGGTGGATGAAACGAGTCGTTACTCATTTAAATTACGATTATTTTGATTATCTAAGATGGTCTCGCATTTATCTTTCTGATCCTGTTAATTCTCCTCGAAATATTGAATGGGTTGAACCTGATGAGTTTTATCACACTGTTATTCGAGTTCCTGGCTATTGTATGAGTTGGACTGAGTTTTTAGAAAATGCTCGTTTTGCTATTTCTAATTTATTAATCCTTGATGGTTTTAATACTGCTTTTAAAACGTTGCGTCAATTTAGTGAATTTTTTGACTTTTTTTCAGATTATTTTTTACGTTCTAATACTGTTCGAGAACATGATTTTATGTTGAAAATTGATATTTTTTTCAAAAATTACTAAAACAATCATTTCCATTACATAGGTTTTTTTAATACATCCAAAATAACATAAATATCATGGAAGTTAATATTTTAGGTTTTATTGCAATTGTATTATTTTTATTTGTTTCTTGTTCATTTTTATTAATTTTATATGTAAAAACAGCAAGTCAACAATCCTCAGCTTCCTAATTTTTTGTTAATAGGTATTGCTGGCTTAAACATTTTTTTATATAATTGCTAGAGTAATCCTAAATGGGATATCGCCAAGTGGTAAGGCTGTGGGTTTTGGTCCCGCCATTCGGAGGTTCGAGTCCTTCTGTCCCAGCCAAGCCTTGATGGTTAAAATACAACCCAAGGATTGCTACGCTTGCAAAGCTCTATGACCTTCGCTCCTTCAAGGCAATAGACTGCTAGGATAGCTCAGTTGGTAGAGTAGTGGTCTGAAAAACCACTGGCCACCAGTTCAAGTCTGGTTCCTGGCACTTTGCTCTTGTGGCGGAATTGGTAGACGTGTTAGTTTTAGGTGCTAATGCTTTATGCGTATGGGTTCAAGTCCCATCGAGAGCATTTTGCCCCTGTCGTCTAGAGGCCCAGGACCTCTCCCTTTCACGGAGGAAACGGGGATTCGAATTCCCCCGGGGGTATAATTTTAACATTTCGTTAAGGGTTTCCGAGCGACGCATCGCGTCGCTCGGAAACCCCAGGAAGTTTTAAATATTTAAAAGAAGAATTCAAAATTTCAATCTTTAATAGGGTTTCCCCTAGGGAAACCCTAGATATCCAACAAGGCAACAGTACTCAGAACATATATAAAAAGTTTAGATATAGGGAGAAATATAAAGTTTTAAACATTATAATTGCGACAGAAGGAAATCTTTTAACGCTACCTTCAAACAATTTTATTAGTTTTATTTTCTCGACTTTAACTGGGGAACATTTTGATGAAAGATATTTCGCAACAGGAGAGCAAGTTCAACAACAAATATTATTGAAATTAAATTTTTCATTGGGTGGAGCTCTAGCGAGCGGAGCTCGCTAGAGCGACGCAAGCTCCGTTTTGGGGTCCCCAGAACCATCAAAAAAAATTAGACGTTGCTGTAACGGCCAGCGGATAAAGTGTTATATAAAATTGTTTGTGGCCGTCAGGGCCAGTCCATATATTCTAAATACCAAGCAAAGAAAAAAGAAAAGGGGTCTTAAATGTTTGAATTCTGGTAAGTTTGTGCTGCCATATATTCCATAAATTAAAAACAGTCGTTCAATCGTTTGAAAGAATTGTTGGCTTTCTGGATTGAGTAGTATTCTTTGCAAAATGTCCTGAAATATCCCAGTTGGATCTTTTAAAACAAAAAGAATGAAGGAACCACCTAAAGGTATAAGGGCCAAACCAAAAACACTCGTGGCCTTTAATAAATTTACAAAAAAAAGGTGTGTTGGTTCTAAGTCTCCACCCACTAAAACTAGATCTTGGGCCGCCTGTGTAGTTTTTGAAACCAATTCTTGTCCTTATTCAAGGATTTCAGGGGTTATCATTGGCTGAATGAATAATTTGTATAACCCCTTTTAATCCAAGAGCCAGCTTGAGGCCTAAAATCCCAAGGAATCTGGAGAATCTTAGGGGCCCCAAGTTAAGCGGGCTGTTAAAACAAGAACCCTACCTAATGCTTGTACTGGAAGACGAAGAGGTGTCGGTAATAGGTTTGTTAAAGTATTCCCGATAAACCGAAGTACGGCAGCTCTAGCAAGCTAGCGAGCTCCGCTCGCTAGATGGTTTCGCTGGGCGAAACCGGTATCCTAACCCATTAAAGAAAGGCCCGAATTTTCGAGGATCCCCAAGAGTAGTTAAGGCAGTTAAGACCAAGCCATATTGAGCAAGTAGTCCAGCTTGTTTTAAAAGCAAAGCCGGGCACCTTCGGACTCGGCACAGCCTCGGGTTTATAGGGCTCACAGGCCTCTACAAACTGTTTTACCATTTGATCTAACGCTTTTCGCATTTGATTATAAGCATATTTACCTAGGATATTGACAACCCCCAAAATTGTACCCCAAAAGACAAACAATATGATGTAAGGGCACCAAGGGTGCCCTTGGTGCCCCTGGGGTTTCTCCATTCCCAAAACCATTGCCCCCTGAACCACCGTCCGCTGGGGAGGTATTTTTTACCTAAAATACCTCCCCAGGAGAATCAGCAGATATAGAAAGACCCAAACCACTTCCCCCAGGGGCTATAGGGTTTGAAACTTCATAATGAGGAACACCAGAGGTTTCCCAGAGGTTTCCCAGAGGTTTCCCTCGCGAGGGAAACCTCTGGGAAACCTGGAGTTCCGAAAGAACTTCTTGATAGTGGGCTTTAGATTCAATGCGGAGTTGATTATGTTTTACCGTCTCCTGCTGTGTGTTTTGAAATTGTTTTTTGTGATGAGGCCTCCAAAAATCAACTGGATATACCACTTGTCCCATTACATCTTGATATCGGGTCTTAGATTCAATACGGAGTTGACTATGAATTTTAACGTCTTCTAAAACTTCTTGAAAATGTGTTTTACTATGAATTTCTTTAAATTCCAAACGAACAGCATTATACTGTTTTTTATGAGGTTCCAGATAGTGAAACCTAAAAAAATATCTGTAAAAATCTTCCGTAAACTTTTTTTGATGATGATATATAAGCACGGACCTATTCAAGCCCTCGTATAAAAGTGCGTGTTTTTCACGCTTATAGTTTCTAATCAGTGAGACTAGTAACGAACACAAAAATAAACCCTCTGCAAACAGCTTTATTTGACCTTCCAATAGACTTTGAGCAGAATGGTTTCGCCCAGCGAAACCCTCAACAACATTTTCAAATTGAATTTGTTGTTGAATAACCTGTTTATAATTAAAAGGTTTTCTTCTAGAAAGTTTTAAAAAAGAGCTTGTAGCCCCCACAAAGAAAAAAGTGTTTTTAGTTTTAAACATTTGTTTACTATGTTCTTGCTTAAACAAATCAAGAGTTATTTATAAGATTTTTTTAGTAATGATAAAACCACAACAGCAAAACCACAAGGGGTTTGGATAATCAATACTTTGTTGTATTGGGACGCGGACGCCAGGGACGCCCTGCTTCAATAACCATTATATTTTTTTTTCGAGCACTTTTAATTCTCCTCAGGGCTTTTATCTGTTTTTGTTTATACTCTTTTTTATAAAGCTCAAGAAACGGACCAAGGCTTTTTTTATCCCCCTTTTCGATATCATAAAGCTTTGTTATAAGGGTTGCGGCCCGGTCGAAATCGTTTTGCTGAAGTGCTAAAAAGACTTCAAAATCTCTTGATATTCGATGACGTGTAACATCTTCACTTGTGAGGGTTGGCAGATTATAAAAAGGTTGTTCTAAATATATCCTATAATGCGGAGTTGACTATGTTTTACCGTAAACATAAGACCAAGGTTGGTCAACTTTAACTCTTCTCGGAAACTTTGTTCAGCAGCACGTGCTCTCTCCCCTTCGTCCAAATCTCGAATAAACAAGGGACAATTAGCCCCTGTCAGAGGTTTATCCGTTTATCCGAGCCCCCTATAACCATAAAATTATCTAAGTTGGATAAATCTTCTTTTTTTAATTTATTGAGGGTGAGCCGTTTTTATTGGATCCTGAATAAGTCTGTTGCGTCTACCAAAAAATTCCTCCTTTTCTAAAAGCCAAATAACGTCGACGATATCTTGAACTGAAACGGTTTTCTTAACCATAAATTTCTCTACGCAATATTAATCTTCAAGAGGTTCCATTTCCTCTATAACTTCTAAAACATCCATTTGGTTTATATTGTTTAAACCATAAAAACTTAATTCCAGTTTTTTTACATAGGTTTTCCCACCCGTTTCATAAGGCACTTCTAAAGAAAGTGTTTCAATTGGAATTAAAATTTCAGAGAAAAGAGGGGTCACCTTCACAACCTTATTCTGAATTTAAAAAGTGTTGTTCTAAAATAAGGCGTTTTACAATAAATTGAGCAAACATAAACACCTTTTAAACCCTGGCGCATATCAGGGGCCATTCCCTGAAGCTTAGGGTTTATTAAATAAGTGACATTATTTATTTTTATTAAAAAAAAAATAACATCCTCTTGAAACCAAGGTAATTAGAAGCTAATTTCTTGGAAAATACCTCCTAACACCAAAGAGTTTGTTTCTAAAAGAAAACCCGTAGGGTTTGCGACCCTATAACAAAATCTAAACGAATAATTTTTATTTCTAAACCTATAAAAAATCTCAATTTTTAGAAAATCATTATTAACCAATGAAAAAGGCTCGGGCATAAATTTTTGATAATAAATTTTTGATAATATGTTGTCAACAGCCCGACTTAGAACCTATAATGAAATGTCGTCATATTTTGTTTCTTCCACTGGCTCCACTTTTGTTTCATCCAGAGGTTCAGCTTTTGGTTCAATAATATTTTTCTGGGCTCCAACCCTCTACCGCGCGCACCACCCCCCGATCCAGATAGACAATAGACAATAGGGTGCATTGTAACCCACCCCAGGGAGCTGAAAACCGTGCTAAATTTATCACGGAAGTTGCCAGGGTTTGGTTTGGGTAAATTTCTTCCAGAAATTTTTCATATTCCCCAGCAAGATTTTTTTTATTTCCACGTCGCTCTTTTGAGAAAAACCCAGAGAAAACAAAAGAACCTTCTTGTCTAACTAAATTTTCCTGAAGGAGAGCCATCCGCAGGGTTTCTAAAACAAAATTTCGGTTAAACTGTAGCGTCAAAGAAATAAAACAACCCAACTCATTTTGTGGAAACAAATCCTCTATGGCTTTTTGTTCGTTTGGAAGGATTACTTTATTGAATTCAATAGGTATCATCCTTTTTTCAAGAACACCGCGTCCTGTCCGCTGAAAAATATTGGAGTAGTTTGAAGCTATAATCAAACCTCCCTTAAAAATGTAATCAACAGAATTTTTAAATTTCCTTTGTATGGGCACAGGCTCGCCATTTGAAGAGAGGCTTTTAATTATAGAGGTTGCTTTTTCAGAAGATTTGCTTTCCGAATCTCTAATAACTATAAGTCGAGGTTCTTTTTCAGGAATATCACTTAAACCAAAAGGGCTGCCCATTTCAGCAAAAGTTTTTGTTACAACCGAGTTCGTAATAAATAAAGAATCAAAAAATTGTATGGCTGTCGATTTTCCAGAATTTGCGGGTCCAAGAAAAAACAAAAATCTATCTAATTCGAGCTTCTGAAGTACACCCGCGGCAAAATTCATAATAATAGAAATTAAACCCTTATCTCTTCCTCAAACCAAGAAAGAACAATGGGGCAAAAATCCCGCAAAGCTTCAAATAACCCCTCTTCGGAATCAATTTGATTTGTTTTAATTTTTATCGGTCTATAATCGTAAGGAAGAAAGTATTTTAAATTATGGTTTTTATAAGGTACCTCTGTACCAGTTTCAAAATCCAAGGGCATATTAAATGGGAGGGACTACTTCTAGATTTTTGAATACGTTGTTTAAAACAGTGTGTTCAATGTATTTCACGGTTTTGCGTTTTTTAAGGAAAACCGAACGTATTCCCAGGTCTCCTCAGCAAAAATAAAATTGTCCACAAGCTCATCCAAAACCCAATCAAATTTGATTTTTTTTATTTCTGAAGGAGGGTCTAATAAAACAATATTTATATTTTTTTTTATTACATTGATGGTAGACCTCGGTACACTTTTTTTCTTTCTCCACCATCGAGAGAAAAGCCTTTAAATCACCTATATTAAAGTCCTCCAAAAGATCACCTCACTAAAAAAGTGAACAAAAGAAAGATGATTTGTATTAAAATATTTCAAAATTTGTAGCTGAAAGTTACAAACACGCAAGTCCAGGTCTTTATTTTCACCTAAAGTGGCGCCACAAATCTTTTTTTGTGAAAAGTGCTCCAGATCAGGAAAATCAATTTTTTGGTGATTTAAACCTGTAAATCCCTCCCCCACAGCCAATTGCTCTAGAGGCCCGAGGGCTTAAATTATTTTGGAATCAGGGGTTTTGTTAACCCCCTTTATTTGGTCCAAATCAAAATTAAAACAAGTCGCTGCATAAGGTAAAACTCTTTTATCTTCAAGCACGACATCATCAACATTTTCAAATTCAATTTGGTGTCCTTGGAGTCCAGTGTCAATATATTCTAAATCTTTTTTTGAGTTCATAAAATTTTATAAAAATTTAAGGGCGGGGTCGTGTCCACGTGTCCCCTATTATAGCCTTGTCCTAATGTTTCCGTTTTAGACACTTATTGTATAAAACCCCAACTAAAATAAAAAGGGTTGGTTTCCCCCTAGGGGAAACCCTTTTTTAAGGTTTTTTAAGGTTTGAGGTGGTGGCGAAAGCGACCCTTTGTATTTAGGCTTGGGAAGGGTTTCCCAGGGGGAAACCCTTTTTTATTTAGCCCAGTATGTTTGAGGCTCCGATATATCAAAACCCAAATCCACGTTAGGGAGATATTTTTTACCTAAATTCAAAGCCACCTCTTCTCTAACTCTTTTGACCTCCGTATAGAATTGGGGTTGGGTTTCTATAACTATTTCATCGTGAATAGTAAGGACCACTCGCCCCTTTTCAAAAAGGTTTTTTTCCAGTTCTTGTCAAATTTCCGATAAAAGGTTTTCGAGCGGAGCGAAAACCCTGTCGCTTGTACTGGAAAATTAGAACATTCGGTCAAAAAGAATTTTTTTTTCTGAAAGTTTTGGTAATTGATATTACCAACATCTAATACAGAATCTCTTTTTACACGCCCGCCCAAAGAGGTTATAAAAAACAAGTTTCTGCTAGCGGGGGGGGGTAGCTGGCAAACACAGGTTTATAACCCTTGTTTTTACTAACCCAAAACTGATGGACTATCGAGGCCTGGTATTTTTGAACTCCAGGGTAAGCCGGTTTCCCCCTGGGAAACCCTCGTTTCTGGGGGAGGTGTCGCTGTAGAGTTGTGGGTCCCATACCATAAAATAAACTAAAGTTTAAAGATTTAGCTAGAGCCCGCACTTCTTTAAACCTCATAGGGTCGGTATCTTTTAATTTTAAAAAATCATCATATCAGGTATTACTAATAATAGCTCCTGTAAAGGCGTGAAAATCTAAACTCTCTTTAAAAATTTTTAATAAAGAAGGGTCCTTTGATATTTCAGCCATTATACGCACCTCTTCCTGGGAAACATCGGCAACCACTAAAATATTCCCTTCATAGGGTACTATACCCGATCTTAAAAAATGGGGCACTCCTTGAATATTTTCCTTAGAAGTTGTGGTACGCCCCGTTGTAGCCCCTGCTATATGATAATTAAAAAATAATTTCTTTTTTCCCAATATAGTTTTTACTGAATTAAGAAGGTTTTTTGATTGGGTTATCTCCTTTCTTCTACGTAAAACATTTGTTAACTCCTGAAAAATTGGTGATTTGATTTTGTTTTTTATCAATAAGATTTCATATTCCCTAAAACTAAACTTATATAAATTATTGGGGGTTCTGGGTATAAGCCTCAGCACATCTTTTTCTAGTTTTGGTGCCAATAAACTTTCGAACGTTTGACCCGATTTGACCAAATTAGGGTTAATTTTGGTCAAATTAGATAAATTTTCATCAAATTTTTGTTTTTCTTCTTGTTTTTTTTTTTTTAAGTTTCTCGTAGATCAACTACATCTATTGAAAGTAGCATCAACCGCAAAAAAAATAAGTTGGTAATAAAATTTTTTACAAGATGTCTTTTTCTTTGTATGGGTGTTTTCCCTGTTATAACTTTCAAATAACAATTGTGCCCAAATATAAATTAAAATTTTGACATCATTTTTAATTTGGTCGTTTAAAAGGGTTTCTTTTTTAAATGATTTTTGTTCCTCTTTTGAGAAAGAAACCTTATACAATCTTTCTGACCAATCAGCTAATTTAAAAGAATTATTATAACCAGGGTGAACAATTTTTAGCATCAAAGCAAGATCCCATATAAAAGATTGAATATATTTTCTTGAATAAGTAAATAAAGAATTACCAAGGTAAAACTCGTCAGAGGTAAAACTCGTCAGAGGTAAAACTCGTCAGAGGTAAAACTCGTCAGAGGTAAAACTCGTCAGAGGTAAAACTCGTCAGAGGTAAAACTCGTCAGAGGTAAAACTCGTCAGGGTAAAGCCATTTTAATAAATGGGTTATATCAAAAAGAGCATTAAAAAAAATAATATGGTTGTTTTTGTTTAATAAAAGCTCTTTTAAGAAATCTTTTTCTTTTTTCCCACAATCAGCCACCCTCCAAATAGTGACTTTAGATAAAAAGTCTTTTAAATTTTTTATTTTGTTATTTTGAACAAATTTTAAAAACTCTTTTTGACCTAAAACTAAAAACTGTACAAAAACAATGTCATTAAAAATCATTTGTTTCTCAACGGTTGTTTCCGTGTCTAAAAAGATATATTTTTTTTCCATAAATTAGTTGTAGATGAAGCTTATGGCCCAGCGCTGGAAGAATTCAAACTACCCTCGCGATGCTCGCGAAACAATCATAATGACTTAAGTTTGGAAAATTCTTATAACCATTGTTGGCTAGTGGTATTAGACAATATGGAGAAGTTAAGTTTATGTTTTTTCGAAAAGCTACTCCAACCTTAAATGATGCAGATTTTAAATAAATCGGCACATGTTAACCTGCCTTCTATCTCGTGAGATAAAGAATAGTGTGCAAAATCAACAGAGGATGAGAAAACAAAATTCTTAGAGGGTTTCGCTCGCGATGCTCGCGAAAACCCCTCGCTGGGCGCGAGCTCCGCGAAATAGCGAAGGGACGCAAGCTCCACCCAAAAATCAATCTGTTTACTGATTTTGATAGCTGGTCATCAGCATTAAACGAGTTCCAATATAAAAATCAGTTGAAAAATGAAAGTACAATTTATGACATCGATAATCGTTCAGGTCAGACGCAAGCTCCGCGAGCGACGGCAGCTCGCTGGGCTCGTTAGAGGCAAGGGTTTTCGCTCCGCTCGAAAACCTTGGGAAACCCTTTGCTGGAAGCTCGAGAAGAAGTGAAATCATCTGATTACGAGAAATACTTGAAAGCCATAATTAATTTAGTTTATAGAATATTAAACAGTCCTGCTTAGCAGCTCGCGTCCCTCTATCTAACTTTTCTTTTGATAAATATACATATATATTCGAATATAGAGCGGGATAGAGCAGTTTGGTAGCTCGCAAGGCTCATAATCTTGAGGTCATAGGTTCAAATCCTATTCCCGCATTTAATTGAATTTTTTCATTGGTAGAATTCGAGATCGCTCATTTTTTTTTTTTATTTACTAATGAATGAGGCTTCTTTTATAATTGTGTTTTTATGGTGTCTTTTATTAAGTGTTACTGGTTATTCTATTTATATTGGATTTGGACCTCCTTCGAAAAAACTGAGAGATCCTTTTGATGAGCATGAATCTTAAATTGAATTAGGGTGGAGCTTGCGTCCCTTCGCTATTTCGCGGAGCTCGCCTCTAACGAGCCCAGCGAGCTGCCTCTAACGAGCCCAGCGAGCTGCCTCTAACGAGCCCAGCGAGCTGCCTCTAACGAGCCCAGCGAGCTGCCTCTAACGAGCCCAGCGAGCTGCCTCTAACGAGCCCAGCGAGCTGCCTCTAACGAGCCCAGCGAGCTGCCGAAGCTCGCAAGCTCCTCGCAATCCTTTATAGAATATGATATATAGATAGTTTTCATCATAATGACTTATATGACTGATATTTTTCTGGCAAAATTACCAGAAGCTTATGCACCGTTTAGTGCTTTAGTAGATGTTTTACCAGTTATTCCAATTCTTTTCTTTTTACTTGCATTTGTGTGGCAAGCTTCTGTAAGTTTTCGATAAGCATTATAATCAATGGACTCACAAATTATTTATCAACTTGCTTCTTTATTTATCGTAATAGCTGCAGGACCATTAGTTATTTTCTTACTTGCTTTTAGTGATGGAAAATTATGAAAATGATTAAACTGATAATAAAAATTGCTCGCAATAATTATAAATTATGTCAATTTCTGAAAGTCAAATTTTTATAGCTTTATTTTGTGCATTAATAAATGGATTTCTTGCGTTACGGCTGGGAAGTAGTCTTTATAGAAATTAAGGATTACTTTGGCATTTTTATTTTAAAAAGCCAATGGCTTTTTAAAATAAATTCCTAAAATAAACCTAATGTTAAGGAAATATCGATTGGAAGAGTAGCACCAATACCTAACCAAATAGAAACAACAGTACCAATAAAAAACACAGTAGTAGCAACGGGTCTTCTAAAAGGGTTCTGAAATTTATTAATATTTTCAATAAAAGGAACCGTTAATAGACCAAGAGGCACAGATGTCATTAAGAGAACACCTAATAATTTATTAGGAACAGTTCTAAGAATTTGAAAAACAGGATAAAAATACCATTCTGGTAAAATTTCAAGTGGAGTGGCAAAAGGATTAGCCGGTTCTCCAACAACAGCTAAATCGAGAATAGCTAAACCAATAACGCAAGCAAATGTACCAATAATACAAACAGGAAAAATGTAAAGTAATTCATTAGGCCAAGCGGGTTCACCATAATAGTGATGTCCCATACCTTTAGCCAATTTTGAACGTAAAAAAGGATCAGATAAATCTGGTTTTTTAGTAACAGCCATATTTGAATAATGTTATATTTTTATATTTAAAGAGGTCCTGAAATACCTTGTTTTCTAATCATTAAAAAATGCATTAGCATAAAAACAGCGGTAAATAAAGGTAATAAGAATGTATGTAAACTATAAAATCGAGTTAAAGTACCTTGACCAACACCAACACCACCTCGTAGAAGTTCAACAACAAAACTTCCAATAACAGGAAGAGCATCTGGCACGCCAGTAACAATTTTCACAGCCCAATAGCCAACTTGATCCCATGGTAAAGAATATCCAGTAACACCAAAAGAGACAGTACAAATAGCCATAAGAACACCAGTAACCCAAGTTAATTCACGTGGCTTTTTAAACCCTCCAGTTAAGTAAACTCGGAAAACATGAAGAATCATCATTAACACCATCATACTGGCAGACCATCGATGAATCGATCTGATTAACCAGCCAAAATTTACCTGAGTCATCAGATATTCAACAGAAGAAAAAGCTTCAGCAACAGTAGGGCGATAATAAAAAGTCATTGCAAAACCTGTAGCGACTTGCACTAAAAATAGAGTAAATGTGATACCTCCAAAACAATAAAAGATATTAACATGAGGAGGTACATATTTACTAGTAACATCATCTGCAATCGCTTGAATCTCTAATCTAGATTCAAACCAATCATAAATTTTTGAATTTGCCATGAAATAGCTTGATATTAAAATTCGAATCACAATTAAGCTATTGAGGTTATTTACCAGGATGCCTTTTTAACACCAGGAAGATAACCCATTAAAGCCATTTCACGTAAATAATGTCTTGAAAGTTGAAAATCACGAAAAAATCCTTTTGGACGACCAGATAATAGACATCGATTATGTAATCGAACAGATGAACTATCTCGAGGTAATTTTTGCAATTTTTGTTGGAGATGAAATTTTTGTGAAACAGATATTTGTTTTTTAATTTGTGTTTTAAGGTTTAAACGTTTAATAAAATATTTGTTAACTAGTCGAATTCGACGACGTTGACGTTCAATTAAAGCTTTTTTTGACATAAATATAAAAATAAAAAAAAAAGGATTCTAGCAAGCTTGCGAGGGAAAGAATTTTGAGCTCAGGAGGATTCGAACCTCCATAAGCAACTTAGAAGGTTGATGTCTTAATCCTTTAGACCATGAGCTCATAAAAAAAGCATAAAAAAAAATGATTAAAAAATCAATATGGGTTTCCGAGGGTTTCCCTACAAATTTGTATTTTTTATTATTTATGTTTAAAATAAAAATAATCAATTCAATTCTAAATAAATATATTTAATTAATTAATGTTGTATGTCAATATCATTAAATAAAGGTAAAATTACTCAAATTATTGGTCCAGTATTAGATGTAGCTTTTTTACCTGGTCAGATGCCAAATATTTTTAATGCTTTATCAGTTCAAGGTTCAGAAACGGAAGTAATTTGTGAAGTTCAACAGTTATTAGGTGATCATTGTGTTCGAGCAGTTTCTATGAGTGCTACCGACGGTTTAACTCGAGGTATGGAGGTAGTTGATACAGGGAAACCAATTAATGTACCTGTTGGAAAAACAACTCTTGGACGTATTTTCAATGTTCTAGGCGAACCTGTAGATAATTTAGGAGATGTTGTAGATTCTCCACGTTCTGTAATTCATCGAGAAGCTCCAGCGTTTGTTGATTTAGAAACAACACTAAGTATTTTCGAAACAGGAATCAAAGTAGTTGATTTGCTGGCCCCTTATAGACGTGGTGGTAAAATTGGATTATTTGGGGGCGCAGGAGTTGGCAAAACTGTATTAATTATGGAATTAATTAATAATATTGCGAAAGCTCATGGTGGTGTATCTGTTTTTGGTGGAGTAGGTGAACGTACTCGAGAAGGAAATGATCTGTATATGGAGATGAAAGAATCAAAAGTAATTGATGAACAAAATCTTTCTGAATCCAAAGTAACTTTAGTTTACGGGCAAATGAATGAACCTCCAGGAGCACGTATGAGAGTTGCTTTAACTGCATTAACTTTAGCAGAATTTTTCCGAGATGTTCAAAAACAAGATGTATTATTGTTTATCGATAATATTTTTCGTTTTGTTCAAGCAGGATCGGAAGTGTCTGCACTTTTAGGTCGAATGCCTTCTGCGGTAGGTTATCAACCAACTCTTGCTTCTGAAATGGGAGGTTTACAAGAACGTATTACTTCTACAAAAGATGGATCTATTACGTCAATTCAAGCAATTTATGTGCCTGCAGATGATTTAACAGACCCAGCCCCAGCAACTACATTTGCTCATTTAGACGCCACAACAGTTCTTTCTCGTGGTCTTGCTTCTAAAGGTATTTATCCAGCAGTGGATCCTTTAGATTCTACTTCAACTATGTTACAACCATGGATTGTAGGTGAAGCACATTATGATTGTGCACAAAATGTTCAACAAACGCTCCAACGTTATAAAGAATTACAAGATATTATTGCAATTTTAGGTTTAGATGAACTTTCAGAGCAAGATCGTCTAATTGTAGCTCGTGCTCGTAAAATTGAACGCTTTCTTTCTCAACCATTTTTTGTTGCAGAAGTATTTACAGGATCTCCTGGTAAATATGTTAGTTTAGCAGAAACTATCCAAGGATTTAATTTAATTCTGTCAGGTCAACTTGATGAATTACCTGAACAAGCTTTTTATCTAGTTGGTAATATTGAGGAAGCTCAACAAAAAGCAGTTCAATTAACTAAATAAAATTATCACTTATGACTATTCAATTTTCTATTATTACTCCAGATCGGATTTTTTTAACCAATGAGGCTGATGAAATTATTTTACCTACAAATACAGGACAAATGGGTATTTTAACTGGTCATGCTCCACTTCTAACTGCTTTAGATATTGGAGTTGTTCTTTATCGAATTAATAAAAACTGGAATTGCTTGGCCCTTATGGGTGGATTTGCTTTAGTTCAGCAAGATAATTTAACTATTTTAGTTAATGAAGCTGAAGATGCAAATACTATTAATATTGAACAAGCTAAACAAGCATTAGAAGATGCACGCCAACAATTGGCTCAAGCTACTAATCAAAAACAAAAAGTTTCAGCCCAATTTTATCTAAAACGAGCTCAAGCTCGTTTTCAAGTTGTTAAATAATGAATGAACAAATTGGATGGATCCCTAGATCCATTATTCGAACATTCCAACGGTTTTTTAAACAAATTGGTTTTCAAACTGATTTGTTTGCTATTTATGAATTTCGTGTATCTCGCTATTTTGCTATAGCTTCCGTTCAATGTATTTTATTTCTTATTTTGTGTCCTTGGATTTTTCAATTTCTCATTAAAATGCTTGTTTTTAAATGGTTAAAGGGCAGCTCGCTCATTTGGTTACCTGTTTTTTTAAATTTTCATCAACAAGAACAAGCTTTAGAGCAACTTCATCACTTGGATGCTCAGATATATTTTGACACTTTACTCAATTTTTCAGAAAATTCGAATTCTGCTTCTATTAATCAAACTGCTGAATTTTTTTCAAATCAAAGTTTACATATTATAACCAATTGGATTAGTGATGTTACTACTTTAATATTTTTTTTATTTTTACTTTTATTTTCTAAACCTCAAATTATTATTTTTAAAACATTTTTTATTGAATCTGTTTTTAGTTTAAGTGAAACTACAAAATGTTTTTTTCTTATCTTTTTGCTTGATCTTCTTGTAGGATTTCATTCTTCAAAAAGTTGGCAAGTATTTCTTCAATTTGTTATTGACCATTTTGGATTTCAAATTAATCCTAATTTTGTTTATTTTTTTATTTCTACATTTCCTGTTATGTTAGATACTATTTTTAAATATTGGATTTTTCGATATTTAAATAAAATTTCCCCATCTACAGTTGCTACATATCAAGCTATGATTGAATAACAAGTAAAATTTAACATTCATGAAATTATTCAAATGGCATAAATATGGTCATCAATTAATAAAATTTCAAAATAAGATTCATCAAAATTATAGAGATCCACGAGAGTGTCGTAATTTTCAACGTTTACTTATTCGTTCTAGTTGCATTAAATTATTAATTATTGCAGATAGTTTATTGAATAATATCTCTATTGATACTTTCAGTATTCTCGATCAACAATGGCTATTAGCTCTTCGACGCTTTTTTTATCAAAAAATTAAAACTCAATCTAATAAATATATTGTTGTCTATGAAGTTCATAACTTTTTTAGTAAAAAAAATAAATTCTGGATTTTATCCCATTTTAGTCTAGAGAAAAAGTGGTTTTTGTCTCGTTTACCTTTTTTTACAAAACATATAAAAAAAAAAATAAAATATCTATCTATACAAGATTTTGGAAATTATTTTTGTAAATATAATAATTGTTTTTTTGCAGTTGGGATAAATTTAAATTCCAACTGCAATTTTAAGCTTTTAGCTTATCAAAGAGGCTTAGTTTTAAAATCTATTAAAACTTATTGGGCCTATGATTTTTATAAGCAAATTAATCTGAACAATATTCGCGTCCATCAAACATATTTTCAAACTTATTTTAAACAAATTACTCATGGTTGCCCTCGCTTCACGGGTTGCCCCAGGGCAACCCCTATTGACCAAATTCTATGGCAATTAAATCAGAAAATTATATTTTGGCAAAATCATTTTTGTTTAAATTCTAAACTTTTTAATAATTATTTTTTCTGGCGAATTTGGTATTGTTTAAAAAAACGTCACAAAAATAAGACATCTAAATGGTTGTACAAAAAATATTGGCATAAATCTACATCTTCAAAATGGATTTTGTGTTTAGTTTATTAGAATCGTTATATTCTAAAAATAGTCATGAGCTATCGCCTAGAAATATGAGGAGCGAGCTTGCGAGCTTGCGAGCTTGCGAGCTTGCGAGCTTGCGAGCTTGCGAGCTGCCAGCTGGCAACCCAATAATATGTTTAGTCATTTATTCTAATATTCGATAAATTTCCATTTGATTTTTGGGTTGCCCTGGGGCAACCCCCATATTAATATTTGATTGTTATCAAATAAAGAAATAAATTATGAAATTAGCTTATTGGATGTATGCGGGTCCTGCCCATATTGGAACTTTAAGAGTTGCCAGTTCATTTAAAAATGTGCATGCAATTATGCATGCACCTTTGGGAGATGATTATTTTAATGTAATGCGGTCAATGTTAGAACGAGAACGTGATTTTACACCAGTGACTGCAAGTATTGTAGATAGGTACGTTCTTGCTCGAGGATCCCAGGAAAAAGTTGTCGAAAATATTACAAGAAAAGATCAAGAACAAAAACCTGATTTGATTGTATTAACACCTACTTGTACTTCAAGTATTTTACAAGAAGATTTACAAAATTTTATTCGTCGTGCTCAAGCAACAACAGATTCAGATGTTTTATTAGCTGATGTGAATCATTATCGAGTTAATGAATTTCAAGCAGCAGATAGAACTTTAGAACAAATAATATCTTTTTATGTTAAATCAAATGGTAGTGAGATAAAAAAAACAACTAAACCGTCCGCAAATATTTTAGGAATATTAACTTTAGGATTTCATCATCAACATGATTGCCGTGAAATTTATCGATTATTAAAAGATTTAGGTATTCAAATAAATTTGATTGCTCCAGAAGGTTGTTCCGTAACGGATTTGAAAAAATTACCTGAAGCATGGATTAATATAGTTCCTTATAGAGAAATTGGGCTAATGGCTGCCAAATATTTGGAAGCAGAATTTAAAATGCCTTATATTTCAATAACTCCGATGGGTTTAGTTGATACTGCTTCCTGGATTACTCGAATTTGTGAACTCACAAATTCGCAAATAGATTATTTGAAATATATTGATCATCAAACTCGTTTTGTTTCTCAAGCTGCTTGGTTTTCACGTTCAATTGATTGTCAAAATTTAACTGGTAAAAAAGCGCTTGTATTTGGAGATGCTACCCATGCGGCAGCTATAACTAAAATTTTAGTTCGAGAAATGGGTATTCATGTGTGTTGTGCTGGTACTTATTGTCAACATGATGGTGATTGGTTTCGAGAACAAGTTCAAGCCTTTTGTGATCAAGTTTTAATTACTGATGATCATACTCGAGTTGGCAATATGATTGCTGAACTGGAACCTGCTGCTATTTTTGGTACTCAAATGGAACGACATGTTGGAAAACGATTAGATATTCCTTGTGGAGTTATTTCTGCTCCAATACATATTCAAAATTTTCCATTAAGCTATCGACCTTTTTTAGGTTATGAAGGTACAAATCAAATTGCTGATTTAGTTTATAATTCTTTCACTCTTGGTATGGAAGATCATTTACTTGAAATTTTTGGTGGTCATGATGTTAAAACTGTTATTACAAAAAATTTATCTACACAACAAGATCTTGCCTGGGATACTTCTGCAACCGAAGAACTTCAAAAAATTCCTGGATTTGTTCGAAATAGAATTAAACGCAATACCGAAAAATTTGCTCGATCAAAACAAATTGATATGATTACTGTTGAAGTTATGTATGCTGCTAAAGAAGCATTAGCTTCTTAGGGGTTTGAAATATCGGGGGGTTTCGCGAACATCGCGAGCGAAACCCTAAACGAGACTGACGGGACTCGAACCCGCAACTTCCGCCTTGACAGGGCGGTGCTCTAACCAATTGAACTACAATCTCTGAGTTTGAGGGCAGCTCGCTAGAGGATAGTCTTTAAATAGTCAGACAGTCTTACTATTTAAAGACTATCTAAACTATCTAATTTATTATATAGTTTCTAGTTTCTAGTCATGTTGAACGAGCTGCCTTTCAATTATTAGAATAGTCTATTTGTGCTATTTAAAGAATTATAGAGAAGAACCTAAACCTACATAAGAACCATAAAAAAAAATTCCAACCAATGTTAAAGCTGCAGTTCCTATTAAAGTCCCTACTAACCATAATGGAACACGACCTGTTGTTGTATTAGACATAATAATAATTTATAATTTATAATTTATAATTTTAATTAAAAATATAACTTGAAAATAAAACAGCTAAAACAAAAATTAATAAAAAACCCCAATATAAACTTGTTCTATTTAATTCAACATCTTGTCTATTTGGATTTGTTTTATTTGGATCTGCCATGAAATTAATGAAAAGTATCTTTTTTAAACTTTTTAGAGAAATTCAATTAACGAACAATAAATTGCATCGCTGTGATTGCACCAAGAAAAAATATAGTTGGTACAGCTAAACCATGAACCGCTAACCAACGAACTGTAAAGATAGGATAATCATTTGATTGTTGACCAGTCATATTAGAAAATAAAAAAAAAATTAACTTGGAATTTCACTTAATGTTTTAACTTGCTCTAATGCATTAATACGATCTGTAATTAATGGAGCAGTTTGTCTTTCTTCTGTAAAATATTCATTAGGACGAGGACTTCCAAATACATCATAAGCAAGACCTGTACTAACAAATAACCAACCTGCGATAAAAAGTGATGGAATAGTAATACTATGAATTACCCAATAACGAATACTCGTTAAAATATCGGAAAAAGGGCGTTCTCTTGGAGTACCAGACATAGAAAAAAGATTAAATAAATTATTAATGAATCATTAAAGGATTATGAATCAAAGTTTGTTAAAAATCAAGATTTCAATTGAGCGCTAGAAGCTCCAAAGGAACTTGAACTTGATTCTGTCACAGAATCTATTAATCCATATTGTTTAGCAGCTTTAGGTGACATAAATTGATCACGATCCATATCCTTAGAAATTCTATTTAAAGGTTGACCTGTACGTTCAGCATAAATTTGACCTACTTGTCGTCGAACACGTCGAACTTCTTCTGATTCCCAAAGAATTTCAGCAGCTTGTCCCATACTTCCACCTTCAGGTTGATGAATCATCATTCGTGCATGAGGAAAAGCGATTCTTTTTCCTCTAGCTCCTCCAGCTAAAATAAAAGATGCCATTGAAGCAGCAGTACCTACGCAAATAGTAGTAACTTCAGGATTAATATAATTCATAATATCATAAACACCTATACCACAGATTACAGAACCTCCAGGAGAATTTATATAAATATAAATACTATTATCACTTTTATCACTTTTCGTTTTAGATTGTTGTTCTGCATTCAAATATAACATAATACTAATCAATTGATTAGCTAATTCATCTTCTAATTGTTGACATAAAAAAAGAACACGTTCTCTATATAAACGATTATATAAATCGACCCATTGAGCAGCTTGCTCTCCAGGTAATCGAAAAGGTATTTTTGGTACACCAATAGGCATAATGGCTTTAGTAATTTTATATTATTTATAAGATTATTATTTACATGGAGATAAGGAGAGTCGAACTCCTGACATCTGCCGTGCAAAAGCAGCGCTCTACCACTGAGCTATATCCCCATGGGCTATATTGGACTTGAACCAACGACTTCTGTCTTATCAGGACAGCGCTCTAACCGACTGAGCTAATAGCCCGAACCTCTGCCTGAAGTAGGCAGACGGACAAAAGGTAAAAAACTCATATATCTAGCATTTTTAATGGATTTACTTATATAACGTTGTTGATGAGCCGTTAAACCAGTTAAACGTTGAGGAATTATTTTGCCTGAAATTTTAATATAATTACGTAATAAAATAATATTTTTATAATTAATTTTATCTGATTTTTTTAAAACAAAATTAGTTTTTTGTTTAGAAAATTTAGATTTTTTGTATTTTTTGAATGAATGCTTCTGAATCATAAAGTGCTAATTGAGCCCAAATTTTTCTATTTAATACTGTATTTTGAGAGTCAATAAATTTATGGTAATTTAGTCCATATTGTCTGACTTGACCGTTGATTCGAGCAATCCATATTTTTCGAAAATCTCGTTTTCGTAAACGACGACTTACAAATCCATTTTGGAGTGCTTTTATCAATTGCTGATTAGCTGGTCTATATAGAATTGAAGGTGCACCGCGATATCCTTTTGTCAATTTTAATTTTTTTTTATGACGATGACGTAATCGCCAACCTCCAGCAACTCGAGTCATAATTTGATATTTTATTGAGAAAATTGGGATGCCTGGGATTCGAACCCAGAACCTATCGGTTAAAAGCCGAACACTCTAGCCGTTGAGTTAGCAACCCTCAAAAAATCATAATTGATTATATGATAGCTTTATTAATTTTGCAAATATTTGACTTTTTTATTAATTTTAATTAAACTTTATAATAGATCAAAATCAGAATTTTGTAATTTTAAGTGTGTCTATGTCAGATTTTTATGAAGCAGCATTTTTCATATTTAAATTGTCAAAATTTCTGATTTGATTATTACTATTATTATCTGAGGAGCGAGCGCCCCGTGAGCTTAGCGAAATAAACAAAATGAACTCTTGTTTTGTATTGTATAAATTTTTATTTTTTTTGTCGGATTTTTTGCAAGTTCAAACAAAAAGTTTTTATCGATTTTTAAATTTTCAATTTAGTGATAATTTAACAAAAGCTAATATTCCGTCCCAATTTGTATTAAATTTTCGTCTACTTGGCGATCAGTATAAATTTATTAAACCTTATTTAAATATTGAACAATCGATTCTAAAATCAAAAACCTATTGTTGTAATTTTTATGTGCCAGTTGAATTTGATTTTTTAGATCAATCTATAATTAAATGGGTATTTTTAGGTACACTTCCTTTATTAACTTGTCGAGGTCATTTTATTATTAATGGAACTCCTCGTACTGTTTTAAATCAAATAGTTCGAAGTGCTGGAATTTATTTTCATCAACATCACGGGGTTTCCAAAGCAAACCCTTGGGAAGGGAAAGAAACCCCTTTTTATTATTCTGAAATTATTTTCCAACGAGGTCCCTGGATTCGACTTGAAATTGATTATCAAAAAAAGATCTGGGTTTGTTTTAATGGATTTAATGAAATGCCCAGAATGGACTTAGATACATTTATTAATAATTTTCAAAATCAAGTTCATTTAGAATTAGGTATAATTGGTCGTCGTCGTTTTAATAAAAAAGTAAATATTTGTTCGACTAATTTCAGTTCGCCAATGCTAACTCCTTTAGATTTAGTTGCTGTGAGTCATGTTCTTTATAAACTACCTTTAGGGGTTCAAGATGATATTGATGATTTAGAAAATCGACGATTAAATACTATTGGAGATTTATTACAAACTCAATTAACTCGAGGTTTAATAAGATTGAAAAATTTTTTTAATAAAAAAAAGAAAAAATTTGATCAAATAATTAATCTTAAAACATCACAAAAATATGATATTTTTCAAAACTTAGTAAAAGCCAGTGATTTAAATTGTTCACCAATTAATAGTTGTTTAAAAGAGTTTTTTCATAGTCATCAGCTTTCTCAATATTTAGATCAAACAAATCCGTTAGGCCAAATAACCCATCAAAGAAGATTAAGTTGTTTAGGCTCTGGAGGAATTAGTAAGGAAACTGCTGGTATGAAAATTCGAGGAATTCATCGTACTCATTACGGTCGTATTTGTCCTATTGAAACTCCCGAAGGTCAAACAGCTGGTCTGGTTAATTCTTTAACCACTGGGGTTCAAGTAGATTCTGAGGGTTTTTTAAAAACTCCTTTTGTTGACATTTATCGACAACATGTTCAAAATCATAAAAAAATTTTTTTTTATGATGTTCAAACACAAATTGCTCAAAATGTATTTTTTAGTTCAAATCTAAAAAAATCGAAAAATTTATTTGTAGCTGTTATTAAATCTCAAACTCAAAAAAAATGTTCTGTTTATAATATTGATTTGTTAGGTTTTAATCCTCAACAATTTATTTCCATAGGTACTACATGTATTCCTTTTGTTGAACATGATGATGCCAATAGAGCATTGATGGGATCTAATATGCAAAGACAAGCACTTCCCTTACTTCGTCTTGAGCAACCCATCGTAAATACTTTAAATTCTTTTAGAGTAATCAGTGATTTAAAAGATATTGCTTTAACAGCTAAAAGTGGTATTATTACTTATGTCACATGTAACACAAGTTTGATTAGTTATCAAAAAAATTATGGAAATACGCCCTTACCAAAATCAAATATATTTTGGTTGGAAAAAATTTTTTTTAAACTATAATTTAGGAATAAGCAAAATCAATCATACTAAAGTCATTCCTCCGAAATTGTATAATATAAAATCAATGGGGTTTGATAAATCTAACCAAAAAACATATTTTTTTCATAGAAATTTGACCACAAATCTTCAATGGATCCAAAAAGGAGATATTTTAGCAGATTGTTCAGCAAGCGATAAAGGTGAATTAGCACTGGGTCAAAATTTATTAGCTGCTTATATGCCTTGGGAGGGTTTAAATTTTGAAGATGCTGTATTAATTAATAATAAAATTCTAAGGAAATATACTTCTTTACAAATAGAAAAATATGATTATGATATTGAACAAAAACCATTTGATAGCATAATTAAAATAGGTTCATGGGTTAAAGAAGGAGATATTTTAGTTGCAAGTCAAATTAAGCCGATTAATTTAGATTCAAATTCAAAAACTAACACAAAAAAGACAAAAAAGACAAGAAAGACAAAAACGAAAACGAAGGAAATTAGGCATAAGCGGTTATTATATGATATTGTGGGTAAAGATAAAGATAAACAAATTCAAGATCAATCTTTTAGAGTACCTAATGGAGTATCTGGACGTGTTATTAAAATTTCAATATGTTATCAAAAGGTTGTTAAAAATTTTAAAATAGATACAAAAAAACGAAAAAAAGATATTAAATCGAAATCTTTGTGGCTAAATCTTTTACAAAAGTTATATAATAAAAGATGGCCCGAATCTAATAAAAAAATTGTTAAAAAAATCAAAAAACATCAAAATAGAGCTCAAATTCAGATTCTTAAAATAGTTCTCTATATAGCAAAAAAAAATATATTACAGGTTGGAGATAAAATTTCTGGACGTCATGGTAATAAAGGTATTATTTCAAAAATTTTAGGCAGTTATGACATGCCCTTTTTACCAAATGGTGAATGTATAGATATTTTATTAAACCCACTAGGTGTTCCATCCAGAATGAATGCAGGTCAAATATTTGAATGTATTTTAGGTTTAAGTGGTAAAATATTGCAAACTCATTTTCAAATTGCTTGTTTTGATGAAATGGAAGGCTATGAAACATCAAGAAGTTTAATTTATTCCAAATTACTGCAAGCAGCGCAGAAAACAAAACAAAAATGGTTATTTTCAAAAAAAACACCAGCCAAGGTTCATTTATTTGACGGCCGAAATGGTCAACTTTTTGATCAATCTGTTTTGGTAGGATGGGCTTATATTATGAAATTAATTCATATCGTGGATGAAAAAATTCATGCTCGTTCAATAGGAGCATATTCATTAATAACTCAACAGCCTTTAAGGGGACGAGCAAAACATGGAGGTCAAAGAGTTGGAGAAATGGAAGTATGGGCACTTCAAGGATTTGGATGTGCTTATATATTACAAGAATTATTAACAGTAAAGTCAGATGATCTTTTAGGCAGAAATCGTCTAATGGTTACCATTCTCAAAAATACTCCTTTAAATTTTGGAACACCAGAATCTCTTCGTGTAGTTTTAAGAGAACTTCAGTCCCTTTGTATCGATATATCTCTAGTTTTTCGATAAAATTGTTTTATGGCTATATTTATTAGTTTTTATTTTATATCTTTTTTAGTTTTACCAATAATCATTTTATTTAGTACAAGTATTTCAACATTTGAACAGGTTTTTTGGCAAAAAGCGACTGCACCAGTTGCTATTTGTGCTTATCAGTTAAGTTTTAGTTTATCATTAACTGCTTGTTTGATAAATACTGTGTTTGGATTTTTAGTGGTTTGGGTTTTAACTCGTTATAATTTTCCAGGTCAGAAATTGTTAGATGCTTTAATTGATTTACCTTTTTGTTTACCTACCTCTGTAGCAGGTTTAAGTATTTGTGCTATTTACGGATCTAAATCATGGATTGGTCAATTTTGGTTGAACCATGGTATTCAAATCGTATTTACTAAATGGGGGGTTCTTTTTGCCATGATTTTTGTTTCTTTTCCTTTTGTGATTCGAAGTGTGCAACCAATTTTTGAACAAATAGATAAACAATTAGAAGAAGCTGCTTGGTGTCTAGGAGCTTCTCCATGGTCTACTTTTTTAAAAATTATTTGGCCTACTTTAGTTCCTGGAGTTCTCACAGGAATGATTTTAAGTTTTTCAAGATGTATTGGTGAGTATGGTGCTATTGTTATTTTATCATCTAATTTTCCATTTAAAGATTTAGTAACTCCAGTATTAATTTTTCAATGTTTAGAACAATATGATTATACAGGTGCTACTGTTCTTGGATCTGTTTTACTTTTTGTTTGTTTTGTTTTATTTGTGGTAATTAATATTTGTCAAACTTTGTTTAAAAATTATTAAAAAAAAATAAAAGAATATAAATAATTCTAAGTATTATGTCTATTATTATTCCAGGGCCACAAATCGTTAAAAACACGATTCAACTTATTAATAATATTTATTTACAACCATCCGGTTATGAACAAATAGTCATGTTTGTCCAACAATTTTGGAAAGCTTTAATGTCATGTAAATGGCTTGATTATTATATCGATTTGCCGGTTACTTTACCTCAAACCTCTAATAGTATTTTTTCGGAATTAATTAACTCAAAAACTTCAAATTTAACATTTCTACCAGACACAGCTACTAATTTGACAGTAGATGCTTTGTGGACTGGTTTTTTTAATTGTATTTTTTTATATTTGCCTTTTTCTCCTGTTCAATTTATTTGGTTACGCAGTTTGATTATTGAAGGAATTTGGGCAGGCACTGCAGCTTCAATAGGTTTAATTTTCGGTTATCTAAGTTTATTAGCTTGTTGTTTATTTGGTTTTCGTGAAATTATTTATATTTGGTTTGGGCTAGAACCTTTAAGTTATTTTTTAGGAGTTTGGTTAGTATTTGTTGTAATTTTCCGTATAACTCAAACCCCTACTCGCTTACGAATTCTTAAAAAATCTCAAATCAAAGAGTTATTTTACATTTTTTTAATTAATTTCACTTTAGTTTGGACAGATCAATCTAGTTTTTTTCCTTTTTTTAGTAATTTAAGTTTTCATAGTGGAACAAATTCTATTGATTTCGATTTATTTGATTCGAAATTTTATTTTTATGGAATTATATTTGGATGTATTTTCTGGACAATTATTTTAAGTTTATTTTTTAGTCAATTGGGTACTTTTTTAACTCGTTATACTCCACTTAAATTTTCTTATTGGATTAGAGGAATTCATCATTTTTGCCTTATTGGGTGTTTAACCTTAAATTTAACTAGTTTTGGTTATTATGGATTAGATTATTTAGTTGCAAATCCTTTAGGATTTGTTTCACAAGATAGTGGTTTACAAAAAATTGATGTATTTAAAAGTAGTACTCAAGATGTTACTAAAGGTCGATTAGGTCGAGTTGGGGAAAAATTAATTTCTTCAATTGATATTGATCTCTCTCTTTTTGATCGAGCAATATATGCTACAGGAGCTGGTGTTGAATTAAATTTTGAAACTTTAAACTATCAAGAAGAATATATGTGGCGAACACGAGTTGATCGGTTATCTTCTAGAAATGTTACAAGAGCAAAAAGTATTTTAAATAAATATTTGACTAAAAAATTAGGCCCTGAACTAAAAGTTCGACAGTCGCGACGACGACAGCAAAAACAACAACAATATGCTGAAAAATTTGAAAAATTTAAAACAGAAGCACCAAAAATTACACCAAAATTTGAATATCAATTTCAAACCAAGAATAAATTAAGTGATGATTTCGAACGTAACGAGCAATTTTATGATTTGAGTGATTATTATAAATGTTTACTTGAAAGGTTTATTTATGATTATACTGGAGAAGCTAATCGACAAGATCCTCAGGTACCTGATTTACCTGATTATGATATGATTTATTTTTCTGCTTTTTCTGAAGTTATGAAATATGGCTTTGATATGTTTGGTCTATTTTTTAATGAAGTTGAAGAGGATCCAATTGAATTTGAGGTCAAAGAAAGATATTCTGAAAATGTAGTTTATCGATTTTTAGTTAATCTTGATATTTCTAATTTTCTTCAAGGTTTACCTAAACACCATCGTTTAACTTCGTTAGACGAGATTGAATTATTTAAAAAACGTTTTGCATTATCACAATATTTAGATACTCTTCGCGCTTATTCTAAATTAAATGTATTTAATATTGGTGATGTGTTTTCACCATTATTCTGTGGACCAAAAAGTTATGCTAACCGCATCTATAATCAACAGTTTAAAGGGAGTTTAAAAATTGTTGAACGTTTATTTTCAGTTCATTTAGAAGATCCACAAAATGTTCCAAGAGATACTGGTGAAAAACGTGAAAATAACGTTGAACGATATTATTCAGATTTATATTTAAGAATGAAAAAAGAACCATCTGTTTTAAAGTTTGATCAACCTCTTTATAAATCTAACAAATATAATCCACTGGTTCATAATAATATTCCAAAAAAATCTCAACCTCAAACTAGTTTAAAAAATAAAAACAAAAATAATCGTTTTCTTAAAGAAACAAATTCTATACCATTTTTTGTAGGATGGAATAGAAACGAAAGAAAATTCGTCATTACTAATCGTTTATTAACACGACGAAAAACATTAGATGAATTTCGAATTCCTCCTTATCTTGAACCTTATTTTAAAAATCATAAATTTGAAAAAGTTACAAGATTTACAGCTTCTACAAAATTAGATAAATTTGTATGGAATCGTGAGCTTCAAAAATTTGATACTGAATATAAAACAGAATCGAATACTTTTAAGGTAATACCTCCTCTATTCTTTACCACTTGGCCAGTAAGCAGTGTTGATGCTGAACTCTTTCCATTATTTAGTCGACTTTATCGAATACCTGAAGATTTAGAATCAAATAATTTATTTGTTTATTTAGAACCAGATCTTGAAGAAGAGGAAATAATTTATGAAACACTTCCGAGTATTGTTGATAGAATTAATATAAATAATCAAACAAAACTTCTTCATTCTTTAGCACCGAAGAGAGGTGGTTATATCTGGCCTGGGGAATATCCATATTTAAAAAAATCTGATGACGTTAATGGGTCATCAGATTTTTTCAAATAAAGTACCATTAAGAGAAGCTACAAATTGTTCAGAAAAATTTTGTAAACATTGTTTTAATGCTTTTTCTGTAGCTTCATCATAAACTTGATTTTGCTCAATAATTTTTGAATATTCTGTATTTACCAAAAATTTTCTTAAACCAACTAAATAAGCACCTACTTGATCCACTGCAATATTATCAATATATCCATTAGTACCAGCAACAATAGTAGCAACCTGATCTCCAAGAGAAAGAGGAGATGCTTGAGATTGTTTTAATAATTCTCGTAAACGCTGTCCTCGAGCTAATTGATTTTGTGTAGTTTGATCTAAATCAGAAGAAAATTGTGAAAATGCTTCAAGTTCAGCAAATTGAGCTAATTCTAATTTCAATTGACCAGCTACTTTTTTCATAGCTTTTGGTTGAGCAGCAGATCCTACACGAGAAACAGAAATACCAACATTAATGGCAGGTCTAATTCCACTATTAAAAATATCTGCTGATAAAAAGATCTGCCCATCAGTAATAGAAATCACATTAGTTGGAATATAAGCAGACACGTCTCCTTCTTGTGTTTCTACGATAGGAAGAGCAGTCATACTACCTCCACCCATTTGTTTGTTAAGTTTTGCAGCTCGTTCAAGAAGTCGTGAATGTAAATAAAACACATCTCCAGGATAGGCTTCTCTGCCTGGGGGCCGTCTTAAAAGTAAAGACATTTCTCTATATGCTTGAGCTTGTTTAGATAAATCATCATAAATAACAAGAGTATGACTACCTCGATACATAAAATATTCCGCTAAAGTAGCACCTGTATAAGGAGCTAAATACTGAAGAGTCGCTGGGGAATCCGCAGGAGCTGCTACAATAATAGTATAATCCATTGCGGCTTGTTTTTTCAAAGTTGAAACTACTTGAGCTATCGATGATGCTTTTTGACCGATTGCAACATAAACACAATATACATTTTTACCTTTTTGATTTAAAATTGTATCTACAGCTATCGCTGTTTTACCAGTTTGTCTATCTCCAATAATTAGTTCTCGTTGACCTCTACCAATCGGAATCATTGAATCAATTGCTACTAATCCAGTTTGTAAAGGTTCAAAAACTGATTGGCGAGCAATAATTCCAGGTGCTGGTGATTCTAAAAGACGAGTTTGTTCTGATACAATTTCTCCTTGACCGTCTAAGGGACGTCCTAAAGGATTTACAATTCGACCTAAAAATTTATCACCAACAGGAATTTGAGCAATTCGACCTGTTGCTCGAACAATACTACCTTCTTGAACTTGAGTTCCTTGACCCATTAAAACTGCTCCAACATTTTTTGATTCTAAATTTAAAGCAATTCCTACAGTACCGTCATTGAATTCTAGCAGTTCTCCTGCCATTACTTTATCTAACCCATAAATTCGAGCAATACCATCACCAACTTGAAAAACTGTCCCTACATTGGCAATTTGAACTTGCTTGTTATAACTAGAAATTTGTTCACGAATAATACTACTTATTTCATCAGGTTGAATTTTCACCATAAATAAACCTCCTTAATTTTTTTATTTTTAAGTCCCTTGAGGACTCAGTTTTTTTAATAATTCAATTGAATATGTATTGATAGATTTATGAAATTTTTTATTTAATTTTTTTTGAAATTTTTGTTGAACTTTTTGGTTCACACTAATGAAAATTTTTTGAGATATTTGTGTTTGAATTTTTTGTTGTTGATAATAAATAGTTGATTGACAAAATTGTTTTAATCTTTCCAAGTCAGTTTGACTTTGAATTTCAGATTGTGTCTTATTTTCTTCAATTGAGTTTTGAGCCTGATTTTTTATCAGATCAACTTGATTAGATGCATCATTATATTTTTTTTGAGCATTTAAAAAAGTCTGTTCAGCTTCTTTGGCTCTTTTTTCAGCTTGTTGAAGATTTAATACAATTGATTGTTGACGCTTCGACAATAATGACTTGACTGCATCTCCAACAAAAAAAATAACAATACCTAAAACTACTTTTATTTCTTTCGAAAAAAAGAACTGTTTACGTGTTTTTCAACACTTCCAGCTCAGGTGTTTACTATCCTTGTTAGATGGGTCCCTCTCATGAAGGTTACAACACTCTCTAACCAAAAACACGAACATTAAATATTTATCTTTATTTTTTCCTTTCAGATTTGTGATTTATGAAATAATTTAATGTTTTCATTTTTAAAATTATCACTTTCTTATCAAGAAATAAACTTAATAAATTTCAAATTGCTTTTTTGTAATACTGTAAAAATTTTGTTTTTTAGCATTTACAAAATTAAAAAAAAAAAACAACTTCTAAATTTTTTAACTTTTTTTTATTTCTCTGGGTTGCCGCGAGGGCAACCCCATTAATAAGAAAATGAGTGAAAATATATTGCTAAATTAAGAATGTTTGTTTCAAAAATATTAGTTTGAATACCCCAACTTTGATTAAAAAAAAACATAGAAATTTTTTTATTTTAAGATACAAATGGATTTGCAAATAAAAGTGCTAAAGCAACAACTAATCCGTAAATCGTTAAAGATTCCATAAAAGCGAAACTTAATAATAATGCACCACGAATTTTACCTTCTGCTTCTGGTTGACGAGCAATTCCTTCAACAGCATAACCAGCAGCAGTACCTTGTCCCATTCCTGGACCAATCGCAGCTAAACCAACAGCTAATCCAGCAGCAACTACAGATGCTGCAGCAATAATTGGACTCATAATTTTAAATAAATAATAAATTAATTCTTTTCTAAAAAATGTCCATAATTAAGGACAAAAATTCAAAATTCTGGTTTTAATGATGTTCTTCTAAAGACTCACCAATATATGCACCAGCTAAAGTGGAAAACACTAATGCTTGAATAGCACTTGTAAATAATCCTAAAAGCATTAATGGTATTGGCACAATAAGAGGAACTAAAGCAATTAAAACACCAACAACTAATTCATCTGCTAAAATATTTCCAAAAAGTCGAAAACTTAAAGATAAAGGTTTTGTAAAATCTTCTAATACATTAATAGGCAATAGAAAAGCTACTGGAGATATATACCGTCTAAAATAATTTAATCCTAATTTTTGAAAACCAGCATAAAAATAAGCAAATGATGTTAATAAAGCTAATGCTACTGTTGTATTAATATCATTTGTTGGTGCTGCTAGTTCTCCGTTTGGAAGTTCTATTAATTTCCATGGAAATAATGCACCGCTCCAATTTGATACAAAAATAAATAAAAAAATTGTTCCTAAAAATGGAACCCAAGAAGCTCCTTCTGATTCACCGATTTGAGTCCGAGCTAAATCTCTTATAAATTCAGTAATATATTCTGTAAAATTTTGTAACCCTTTTGGTTCAATACTTAAATTCTGATTTGCTACTAAACTTAAAATAATAATAATCCCTAAAACTACCCATGAAGTTAATAAAACTTGGCCATGAAGTTCATAGCCTGCTAATTTCCAATAAAGATGTTGACCAACTGATACTTCTGCTAATGATATCATTTTTTTTTAAATATTTGGGTTTTCGTTCCGCTCGAAAACCTTATTTTTTAATTGTTGAGATTTTTTAAATTGAAATTTTTTGTGACCTTTTTTAATTGCTTCACTTAATTTATTTAAGATAAAATTCACAGATGATAATGAATCATCATTTGCTGGAATAAATAAATCTGTCAAATTTGGATCACAATTTGTATCTACTATAGAAATACTTGGAATCTTTAATTTTTGACATTCTCTAACAGCATTCATTTCTTTTTTTTGACCAATAATAACTACAATATTTGGTGGTGTTTTCATTGTTTCAACACCTCCTAAATATTTTTGTAATCGAGCTTCTTGGCGTTTGATTCTCAAAGTTTTTTGAGGTTCATTTTTATTCAGTTTGAATATTGATTTTTTCATTGTTGACCAATTCGTTAAGAAACCACCTAACCATCTTTTATTAATATACCAACAATTACAATCATTTGCCGTCTCCTCGATACATTTATCAATATGTTTTTTTGTTCCTACAAAAAGAACACGTTGACCACGACTACATGCATCAAACAAGAATTTACATGCTTTATTTAAATAACAATAAGTTTGAAAAAGATCTATTATTTGAAAATCATCTTTTTCTGTATAAATATAAGGAAGCATTTTTGGATTTGATTGACGTCGACGATGACCTAAATGAACACCAGCATCAAACATTTCCTGAAGTTGAACTTTTAATTTTCTATTCATAAGTGAAAGCATTTTGCTTTGCTCAAACGGAGTACTAAAGCACCCTCTATTATTTACAATACACATAAAATTAGAATTTGTCTACTTTCAAGCAGCACAGGGGAATCGAACCCCTACCATCAGAATGGAAACCTGAGGCGCTACCGTTACACCAGTGCTGCTTTTTATTAAATATTGTAAAATATAAAATTTTTGATATACTGTTTCATTAAAGATTTTTGGTTAATTATGACATCATTAATTATTTATCTTGAAATGCTCTTTTTAAGTATTGGTTTTATTATTGTATTATTTTTTGGATTTATTAAAATTAAATTAATTTAAAAATTAGGAGGATACCTTATGAATAATCTTAAAACATATTTTTCTACTGCCCCTTTTATTGCATTTATTTGGTTAAGTTTTACAGCAAGTCTTATTATTGAAATTAATCGATTCTTTCCAGATCCATTAATTTTCGCTTTCTAAATGGGGTTTCCGAGCGAAGCTAAGGAAACCCTTAAATTGCTATTCGGAGAAAAAGGGATTCGAACCCTTGGATTGCTTTTGACTAAAAGCAATCAACAGATTAGCAATCCGTCGCTTTCGACCACTCAGCCATTTCTCCTTTAAACAGTTCGCTCGACTATTTATTTTAAATTTTAGAGACTATATTTAAAGTCTTGAAAAATTTCGAGCGATCTAGGAAGAATTTTTATACACTTCTTGAGTAATATTCAACTACTAACAGTTCATTAATATTTAAATCTTTATTTTTTTGAGCTTGATTAGCACTTGGCTCAATTTTTATTCTGGATGTTCCTGTGCCATTCTGTAAATGAAAAAATGGAGCTTTTTGTTCTAATTTGTAAACTTGTTTTTTAACATAAATCATATCATTGTCCTTACACTGATAACTTGGTATATTAATTTTATTTCCATTTACTTCAATGTGACCATGAGTTATTAATTGTCGCGCTCCAGGAATAGTTGGAGCTAAACCATAACGAAATACAATGTTATCAAGTCTCATTTCTAATAATTTAATTAGCATTTCACCTGTGGAAGTTTTTTTTTGTCGAGCTTTACGAACATAATTTATTAAATTTTTTTCAGTTAAACCATAATTATATCTGAGTTTTTGTTTTTCTTTTAAACGAATAGTATAAGAAGATTCTTTTTTTTTTTGTTTAGCTTCGCGAAACCCTTTTTTTTTTAAAGCTTTTTGATTAAGTGAAAGTCCAAATGCAGGTAAACGTCCTAAACGTTTTAAAATTCGAATTTTTGGTCCTCGATATCGTGACATATTTTTAAGATTTTTTGTAATTATACAAATCATTCAAACTAATTATAAACATTTTTTTTTTTTTTTCAATATATCAATACATCAAGCAGCACTGGTGTAATGGTAGCTCACTAGTTTGCCATACTAGCTGTAGGGGTTCGATTCCCCTGTGCTGCTCGAGAAGAAAATTTAATCATAAATTATAGTTTCAACCATTGAATTTTTATATAAATTAATATAAATTAAATAGAAAAAAAATTAAAAAGTTAAAAACGATATGGTAAATCCTCAAAATTTTGCATTATATTTGACTTTTATCCTTAATTATTATTATATTAAGCGAGCTTATTATCTTCTAAATCGTTCAGGCGATAAAATATTATTTGCAGAAAAATCTAAATTTGCTCAGAAAGACTTAGAGCGCGTAGAAAATGAATCAGTTGAAGATGTAATCTCTCAAATTACTGGAGATTGTAGCTCTGCTGCTACTGAAAAAAAATTAGTATGTCAAGCAGTATTTGGCAATGAAGACGTAAAGGCAGTTGTGGGAATGAAAAGTGGGTATCGTTTATACTTAACAAAAAAACAAAAAGCTATTTTACGACGTAATTTTCGATATAGTGATGAAGGACCATCGGAAATTAGTCATTATAACAATCGTCCTTCACCTATTATTCTAGAACCTGTAAACAGGTTCAGAATCACTCAAATTACAAGTAAATATGTTGAATTCAAAAGCCCTCCTTTTTATGGGGGTCTAGCTTTAATTATTGTATTACTAGCACTACTTTTTGATGGTTTTAGAAAAAGTTTTCAAAAAAAACTTCCTCCCTCTCAACCTATTAAACCTATTAAAATTGATAAAGAAAAAGAAGAAAATTTAAATTTTGCAGAAAATGATCATGAAGTGGTTGAGAAAAGATTCTAATAGAATCTTTTCTTAGAATCTTTTCTTAGAATCTTTTCTTAGAATCTTTTCTTAGAATCTTTTCTTAGAATCTTTTCTTAGAATCTTTTCTTAGAATCTTTTCTTAGAATCTTTTCTAAGCTCCTTAGAGTTGTCGTTGCTCCACCTTAAGTTGTTTGATATTCTTTTAAAATATAAGAGAAACCTTTTGTTTCAAAGAGTTGATTCGACCACTTGATTAGTATGAGGAACCTCACCGGTGGTCGAAAGTAGAATATCATGTTGATCAACAAATTGTCGAATAAGAGAAGAAGAATAAACAGGTTTTTGGTCCGAATGTATAAACTTAGGAGGACCAAAGTTCTGAAGAAGAAGTTGATAAAGCTCAAGTATAATCTGAGCATCAATAGGTGTTTGAAGTAAAGCAAATCCTAAAAAAACTCGGGATTTGACCCCGACAACAAGAAAACATGTAAAAAGGGAATTGAACACAGTTTCATCAATAGTCCAAACTTTAGAATTAAGAATATATTGTTGAGTTTTAAAAATGTTAGTCATAAGTTTTAAAAAAGATTAAAAAAAAAGAAGAAACAAGAAAAGAATGATTTAAAACAAAAGTTTAAAGAAAAAAAACCCCTCTATTAGACCGAAAACGTGGTTTTTAAAAATAAAACTTTTAGGTGACCTAATGTGAATTTTTTTTGAACCTGCGGCTTCCTCGGATGCTTTGGAGGCGCCCACAAATACTCTTAAAGATTTGCTGGCACTCAGGGGGTTTCCGAGGGAAGCGAAGGAAACCCTTTTGTGTTATCTCGTTTAAGACACCATTAGGATCTTTGAAAACAAAAATCATCAAAGAAAGCCCAACGGATAAACGAAATATTAAAGGCATATCTTTTGGAAGAAACCCCAAACTCAAAATAGGTTTCGCCCAGCGAAACCCTCAAGAAATTCAGCAGAAAGAGGGTGATTGGGTTTATATTAAACCCAATCACCAAAACCATATTTTCTGCTTGTTCTACTATTTGTTTTCCCTGTTCTACGACTTCAGGGGTGATCATTGGTTGAATGAACAGTTGATATAAACCATAGCCCAGTTTGACTATTTTTAAACCAAAAGCAAGCTTCAGACCCCAAAGGCCTAGTAATCGTGAGAATCGAACACCGGAATTAAAGCTCGAGAAAACCGAGCAGTGAAAACAAGAAGGCGCCCTAATGTTTCAGCTACTACACGAAGAGGCCCGGGTAAGAGGCGAGTTCAACCTCTTCCAGCAAAATCCAGGAGCGAGCTTCGCGAGCTTCGCAAGCTCCGACCAAGGAGTGCCCCTAGATGTTCAGGGTTTCCCCCTGGGAGAAACCCAGCTAAGGTTGCTAATGAAAGTCCATATAATGCAAGTGGTTCTGCTTGTTTTAAAAGCAAGGCCCTTAAATCCCCTTGAACTGGTTGGTTTCCCCCCAGGGGGAAACCCTCCGGGACATAAGGGTGCATAAGGGTGCCCAAGGGGCACCTGATCAATTAATTTATTTAATGCTTTTCTCATTTGACCATACCAATATTTTATTATTAAATTGCAGAAGAAAACAACTATACCACCAAAAACCAACAATATGTAAGGGTTTTCTCCAGGATCTTCTGGCATTTCATCCCGGCCTCCAAAACCACCTGAGCCTCCATCCTTTGGCGGTCCATCACAGTCATAAGGATAAGGACCAGGAAAAGTTACATTATAACCACATCTGGAATTTTGAAGGGGGAAACCTGGTTTTTCTTCTTGGAATTTTGGATGCTCTTTAAGTTCTCCTAACACCTCTTTAAATTGTTTTTTATGGTGGAATGTTAGCACATCCCTATTGAGTGGATCTTGAAATGCAATTTTATGGGGTTTCAGATAGTGGTATCTAAAAATATCCAAATTTAAGCCTTCTTGAAACTGTGTTTTGTGGTGGGGTCTTCTATTGGATATTCAAGCTGTTTTTGATCATCAAAAACAGTTTGAAACTGTTTTTGATGATCAAAGAAATCCTGGGAATAAGAAGGGTTTTCGCTTTGCTCGAAAACCTCTATCATAGGTGTTTCCATTATTTCAGTAATACTTTCAAATTGAATGGGGTGAATATCCTGTTGATGAGCAATAAATTCCGGATGGGGTTTAAGCCGACCAATGGTTCCACGAGAACACCTAAAACGAGAACTCCTAAAAAGAGAATAACCCTACATTCTTTATTTGCGAAGTAAGCATAATCTTTTTTTTTATTAATTATATTGAAATTATGAGTCACAGTCAAATCAATAAACCAATGCAGATTAAAGTGAACTAAAGGTAAAAAAACACACTCTAGGGCAGCTCGCTAGAGGGGTTCAAGACCTCGATAAATTAGAAAATCTTTATAACTTCACGGAATGTAATTCTTCTTCTATTAATGCTCTTGCTTTCGAAAACAGGGTGTTTCCGACCGAAAACTTGGTTTTTTAAAATCAAGTTTTTAGGCAGTTCAAAATTTTTTATAATAAAAAAGAAAATAAGAAGAAAGAAAAGGAAAGAATAAAAACCCAAACAAAAAGGAAAGAAAAATACAAATAGTTTATATATTCTATTAGGTGACCTCTTGTGAATTTTTTTTGAACAAGAGGGAAAAAAAAGGCTGAAAAAGGCAAAAGTTTTTAAAAAATGAAAACACTAATGTTTATACAAAGGACAACAAGAGGGTACACCCGAAGAAACCCTATTGTTGTGAAAAAGAGAATAAGAGGATAGTACTATACTTGCAAAGGTTTCGAACCAGAGGAACCAAAAAACAACAAGAGGGTTATCTTTTATGATAAACCTTTTTGAGCATAGATTCCAGTTCGGAATTGGGTAATCGTTGAATATAAGTTTTGGTAGATTCAATGGTGTTATGTCCCATCGCTTGGGACACAAACTCAATATCTTCGGTATCTTTCCAAAGTTGAGTGATAAAATTATGCCGAAAAGAATGAGTAGTATATTTCGGCATAATTTGTTGATTTTCGCAAAATTGATCAAGAAGAAGATTTAAATTTTGCAGAAAATGGTCATGGTTAATAAGTTTAAGTGGTTCTCCTTGGGGAGAAAAGAGAAAAGATTCAAAAAGATGCTTTGATGGTCGTTGCTCCGTTGAACAATTTTAGGAGCAAGGACAAGATTAAAATCATCTTGTCTTTCCTGAAGGAACTGAACGCCTTGAGGGCTGAGAAGGGCAAGATGATTCCCGCGTCCCCTTTTAACGGGATTAATATAACATTTGCCATTTTCAAACAAAGAAATGACTTTGCCAACAGGTAAAAGTTGCATTTCTTTATAGCGAATGCCAGTAATAGCCATGATAGTAAAAGCAAGTCGTGCTCGACAAGAAGCAAAAGATTTATGAGGAATAAACAGCATAAGTTGAAGGTAACGTTCAAAAGTAATATTTTCAGGAACAGGCCGAGCACGACGACGACGACGTTGGAGGCGTCTTGCCTCTTTGATTTGTTTTTCTTGTTGGACTTGTCGTTTATATTCAATAAGTTCGGTTAACTGGGCCTGTAGATCAAGGTTAGCTTGTTGCAGATCTTCTTGCTTGAGGTAGATCTGAGAGTTAAGTTCATACAGATATTTCATCGAACTAATAAAAAGATGAATAGGAATATTCAAAGATTCAATTTGGAGTTGCTGAATCCTTTGATCTTTAATTTCCCAAGAATCTTGGCTCAAAATAATATTTTGAAGTTGCTCCTGAACTTGAAGAATATCTTGATCATTGTTTTCAATAATCAAGTTAGCTTCGGTGGTTCTGTGCGCTGCCTGCTGGAAAATAGGCGGATCAAGCACAGAAAGATCCTACGTAGCATGTTCAATTTTAGACATAGAAAGTTGAGTAGTAGGGCATTGTTCCGCATTAAATTCTTCAATAGAAGCCCTAAGAGCAGTAAGTAATAAACCAGAATGAAGAAACCATTTAGACCGAAACAAAAGTTGTCGAAACTCAGAAGAAGTAGCTTTCTTCTGAGAAGAAATGTTTTTGAATTGAGGCGGCAAAGTTTTTCGCCATTTTTTAAATTGGGAAAGACTTTGAGACTCTTTTAAAACATAAGAGACAACCTTTTGTTTCAAAGAGTTGATTCGACCACTTGATTAGTATGAGGGACCTCGCCGGTGGTCGAAAGTTGAATATCATGTTCGTGAGCAAATAGTTGAATAAGAGAAGAAGAATAAACAGGTTTTTGGTCCGAGTGTATAAAAGAAGGAGGACCAAAGTTCTGAAGAATAAGTTGATAAAGTTCAAGTATAATAGGAGGATCAATAGGGGTTTGCAGTAAAGCAAAACCTAAAATAACTCGGGATTTGACCCCGACAACAAGAAAGCATGTAAATAGGGTTTCGTCAATTCCCTAAACTTTAGAATTAACTTGAACTCAGCCCTTTCATGGAATATATATTCATATGACAGTCTTGGACTGGTCACAGAACCGTACGTGACAGTTTCTTGTCATACGGCTCCTCTTATACTTATACGTAATAACGTACTTAGACTTATTTGAAGTTATCAAGGTAGGATTCCTTTGTTGATAAAATATTGACATAATTTCTTATCCTTCCTTGAAACTGCAGAGGATATATGACAGAGAGCTTCCTCCCAGAGCTTGCTCCCAGAGCTTGCTCGCAAAGCTTGCTCGCAAAGCTTGCTCCCAGAGCTTGCTCGCAATGCTCGCAAGCTCCTCATATTTTAATGGTTTTATATGATGAAGTTCGTAACCAAAGAATTTTCTTAGTAGACTTTTCCCACATAATCCGCATTTGTAATCATATCTTTTTTTGCCATCTGGTTCTAGCACGAAGGTTTATTTTTGTTATTTCTTCAAGATCGTCAGGTATATAGGGGTTTTTGGCTTTGTGGATAAACTGTGGTGGTGGTCTATGTTTGATGGTGGTAGGTTTAAATAATGGGGTTAGAACTCCTTTGTTTATATAGTGCGGCCATTGAGTAAGGGCAAATCCTTTAGGATTTGCCTAATCATTGGATTAATCGGGTATTGTAGTTTATAAACCCTCATTAGTTTGTAATAAACCAAATGCCATAACCAAAATTCAAGTTTATTAAAGACGAAATGACAGTTATGCGCATTGGCATAATAATTAGCCCAACCTCTAATGACTGGGTTGGCTTGAAGAATACAATTGAATAAGGACTTCCTAGTATGGGGTTTCGTTTTAAAAATAGATCTAAGGTTAGATTTGAGTCTTCTTATCTTAGATATAGGTTCTTTAGACACTACAAATTGTACCTTTAGGTTATATTTGTAGTGTCTAAAGAATTCGTAACCTAAGAATTCAAAAGATTCGAAGTCAAAATCTATAACTTTAGATTTATCCTCGTTGATTTCTAAACCTCGTATTATTAAGAATTTCCGTAAAGAGTTCAGAATGATGTTTACAGTTTGGTGAGTTTTGCAAAGGATAACCATATCATCCACAAAACGGACAACAGAAAGTCCTTCCTTATATTTAATAGAAGATAAGAAGTCCGGAACCCCCAACGCCCAGACCAATTGGTTCAATGTTTTTTGATATTTTCAAATAGACATAACCACAGTTTAGCCAAGAGTTTAGAATGTTTACTGGAATTATTGGCGTTTTGATTTTGAGAAAATCAGGGTCAATAGGATCGAAGCATTTGCGAATATCTACTTTTATGACATACCGAAACCCTACATTAGGTCTGGTATTTCCTAAGAGAAAACAAAGGTTGCCAAGAGCCCAACTAGGGCTTTGATGGGGTCTAAAACCGTAATTATAGACATCGTGTAATTCCTCGGTTCTAGGGCTAATAAGAACAAAGATTGGAGACATCTGTCGACGTATGAAGGGATATGGTCTTAACCTACCTGATCCCTTGGGACTTTCGATGTGAAGTCTTTTAAGGAGTTTGGCTTTGTAACTTTTGGGATTATTAACAATGGAACTTATTTGAGAAATTAAATCTTTATATTGAGCTATAGTAGTTACAGGTTTTTCGTCCAAACCTGGGCTTCTTGAGCCTTTATTTGTAACTACTCTATGAACGGTGGGCGTCGTGATAAGATAATAAATCATTTGCAAGCTTGAAGGGTTTCGCCCAGCGAAACCCCCCCATTCGGTAAGTCATTGCTATATTTGTTTGTATTTTAAGAATTTCTTCTTTTAATCTAGTGATATTAATTCCGTCGAATGAAAAGGCCTCTTTCTTTCTTAAATTTCTTAACTTAGTTGGTCGATTTGATTTATAACGGCTTGCTTCCATGGAGAATCCCTCGCTTCACGGGTCCCCTATAGGGGACCTCCTCAATTCTAGACATTTTGTTTGAAAAGATTTCATATTCCAGATAAGACAAGTTAGACCCTTTATTGTTTATTGTTTGGAATGGTAATGCCGTCGTTCCAATTGATCTCAGAACCCATGTAGTTATGCATAGTGTCCTTAATATGAAGAGAAGAAGAAAGAAATTCCTCAGGTTCGAATGGAGTTATTTCAGAAAGAAGGTTAAGGTCCAAGTTCACCAAATTTGGATGACAAGAAATAGGAGGGTTTCCCCCAGGGAAACCCTGTTTTGAGCATTAAATTTCTTCTATGCGCCCGAAATTTAGAAGAATTATTAATGATTGCTTGAAGCCTAGGACTGCGGGTAGCAGGTCCTGATGTGTTGATAAGTAGGTCATTAAAATCATTTTTGATTATCTGTTCATCAAGAGTAGAATAGATAGCCATAGTTTTTCGAATGGCAATGGCGGCAGTGAGGCCAACTAATTTTTTATTTTTGGATAAACAAATTTTCCTATAACAAGAAATAGATTCCAAATTTTGTTTTTGACGTGGGTCAATGTTTAAATTGACCGTAATTTGAGACATTAATACACATAAAATTATTGAGTGACATATCGAGTCAGATAAATTAAATTTTTCAGAGGTCAGAATATCATTAAGAACCAAGAGTTCAGAGATATTAACACCAGGAATACTTCATAAGCAGTGAGAATATAAGTTAATGGGATTATATTAGAAATAAGCAAAGTAAAAACTAGAAAGTTTATAAGCTGTCGTCTATTGGCACCCTTTAGAGTTGATTCAAAAGAATCTGTATAGATTATTACAATCATACTTAGCCTCGTGACGATGGGTTTCGCGAGCATCGCGAGGGAAACCCTGTTGGAATTTCACCAAATAAAATTGTGACCTGATCAGTCCCACGAAGGTATTGTTGTTCTTTAAAAATATAGAAAGAAAAAAAGACTTAAAACAAAAGTTTAAAATAAAAAAACTCCCCCATTAGGCAACCTAATATGAGAAATTTATTTAGAATTATTAGATTTTTGTGAATTGAGGATTGAGGGAAGCAAAATCTAAATTAAACGCGAATCAAAAATTGCGTTTAATACTCGCAATTATTAATTAATCGTTAATTAATCATTAATTATTATGACATTAGTTATTGAAAATTCAGTAATCACTGAAGAACGCACTTGGTTTGACGATGTAGATGATTGGGTTCGTCAAGACCGTTTTGTGTTTGTAGGGTGGTCTGGACTTTTATTATTTCCAACAGCTTATCTAGCATTAGGTGGATGGCTAACAGGAACAACATTTGTAAGTTCTTGGTATTCTCATGGGTTAGCAACATCTTATTTAGAAGGTTGTAATTTTTTAACAGCAGCAGTTTCGACACCAGCTAACAGTTTAGGTCATTCATTATTATTATTATGGGGACCAGAAGCTCAAGGAGATTTTACTCGCTGGTATCAGTTAGGTGGATTATGGACTTTCGTAGCTTTACATGGATCGTTTTCACTAATCGGTTTTATGTTACGTCAGTTTGAAATTGCTGGAAGTTTAAAAATTCGTCCTTATAATGCAATTGCTTTTTCTGCACCAATTGCAGTTTTTGTAAGTGTTTTTTTAATTTATCCATTAGGACAATCTGGTTGGTTCTTTGCTCCAAGCTTTGGAGTCGCGGCTATTTTCAGATTTATTTTATTTTTCCAAGGCTTTCATAATTGGACATTAAATCCATTTCATATGATGGGTGTTGCTGGTGTGCTTGGAGCAGCATTATTATGTGCAATTCATGGTGCAACTGTTGAAAATACATTATTTGAAGACGGTGATGGTGCTAATACTTTCCGTGCTTTTAATCCAACACAGTCAGAGGAAACATATTCTATGGTTAGTTTGTAGCCACTTCTACACGTAAGTGTAGTTGAAAATCTTGCTTAAACGGGGGATCTCTAAGTTTAATAAAAATTTTAATAAGACAATCCCGTACTAAATTGATCGACTTTTTAATTATTTAAAGAAAACTTATGACTTTAAATTATAAAGAAAACCTTTTTGATTTTAAAAAATCTGGAATTTATATAATATCATGTTTAAAAACGAATAAACATTATATTGGAGAATCAGAAAATGTTACAGCACGTTTATGTGCCCATAAAAATAAATTAAAACGTAATATTCATGAAAATAAAGAATTACAATCTGATTTTAATTCTTATGGAGAAAAATATTTTTTATTTCAAAAACTTATTTTTGGATATGGTTTAGAGAAAGCCAAAAGATTGAAATTAGAAACATATATTTTATTAACATTACAACCACAAAATAGATATAATGTTTATACAAATTGGAGAAAACGCGATGGGTATATTAATCCATTTTTTAATAAAAGACATACAATTGAATCTCGTCAAGCTCAATCTAGAGCAAACAAAAATAAGAGTTCGCCTTTTAAAGGTAAAGACCATACTAATGAAATAAAAAAAATGTTAAGTCAAATAAACTCAAACAAAACAAATATAGAAAGACGTAAACCTGTTATAATTGATTCTATTTATTACGAGTCTATTAGTGACGCTTCAGAAAAAACAGGATTAAGTCGACGTTTAATTCGAGAGCGATGTCATAATAAAATAGGTTTGAACAATTTTCAGTGGGGTTAATTTTAAAATCAAAATCATAAATGTCTAACGACTATCCTTACGTAATACGGGGGAGTAAGAAACAAGGCTTAAAACAAATTCTTGTTTTAAAATAAAATGGTTTCTGAAATAGCAAGTATCTTCAAAAGATAAAGATATAGTCTGATCTTACAAGAAATTGTAAGCTGTGGGTTGTCTAGAAGCTGAAGCTTCAGCTGCTTAGGGGAAGCTACGCTTATTAGCAATTCCCGGAAAAGAACTGCCTATTCTTTTTGAACATTATTGTACAGCGAATCGTTTTTGGTCTCAGATTTTTGGTGTTGCTTTTTCAAATAAAAGATGGCTTCACTTTTTTATGTTATTTGTACCAGTTACAGGGTTATGGATGAGTGCAATTGGTGTAGTAGGCTTAGCCTTAAATTTACGAGCTTACGATTTTGTAAGTCAAGAAATTCGCGCTGCCGAAGATCCAGAATTTGAAACTTTTTATACTAAAAATATTCTTTTAAACGAGGGAATTAGAGCTTGGATGGCTGCTCAAGATCAGCCTCATGAAAAACTTGTATTTCCTGAGGAGGTATTACCACGTGGAAACGCTTTATAATTCGAGTTTTATTATTGGTGGACGAGACCAAGAATCTACTGGTTTCGCATGGTGGGCAGGCAATGCCCGTTTAATTAATTTATCTGGAAAACTATTAGGAGCTCACGTGGCTCATGCTGGATTAATAGTATTTTGGGCTGGAGCTATGAATTTATTTGAAGTAGCTCATTTTGTCCCTGAAAAACCTATGTATGAACAAGGTTTTATTCTTTTACCCCATTTAGCTACTTTAGGTTATGGTGTAGGACCAGGTGGTGAAATTATTGATACTTTCCCTTATTTTGTATCTGGTGTTTTACATTTAATTTCATCTGCAGTATTAGGTTTTGGTGGTGTTTACCATTCTTTAATTGGACCTGAAACTCTTGAAGAATCATTTCCTTTCTTTGGATATGTTTGGAAAGATAAAAATAAGATGACTACTATTTTAGGAATTCATCTTATTATATTAGGTTTAGGTGCATGGCTTCTTGTATTCAAAGCATTATTTTTTGGCGGTGTTTACGATACATGGGCTCCTGGTGGAGGAGATGTCCGTATTATTACTAATCCTACAGTTTCGCCTTTAGTTATTTTAGGCTATATTTTTAAATCACCATTCGGAGGTGATGGCTGGATTGTTAGTGTTGATAATATGGAAGATATTATCGGTGGACATATCTGGATTGGTACATTAGAAATTTTTGGTGGTATCTGGCATATTTTTACTAAACCTTGGCCTTGGGCTCGAAGAGCATTTGTTTGGTCTGGTGAAGCGTACTTATCTTATAGCTTAGCGGCTATCTCTATCATGGGACTTACTGCTTGCTGTATGGCATGGTTTAATAATACTGCTTATCCTAGTGAATTTTATGGACCAACTGGTGCTGAAGCTTCTCAAGCTCAAGCTATGACTTTTCTTGTTCGTGACCAGAGATTAGGTGCTAATGTTGCTTCTGCTCAAGGACCTACTGGACTTGGTAAATATCTTATGAGATCTCCTTCTGGTGAAATTATTTTTGGAGGTGAAACGATGCGATTTTGGCTGCGAGTTGAATAGATTTGTTGACGTTGCTGGACGAATCCAGTGGAGTTACTATAATTACTTCTAATATCGCCTCTTTACTTGGGGGCTTAAAGGCTTCTGGGGACTGTAGCATAGAGGAAAAGTGACTTATGATGCCGAACCCTCTAGGTGCCATTGTTGCAAGATAAGATCGACTATGGGAAGAGCTTGATTGCCCGAGCCTTCATAAGGTGGACTAGACTGGTGGGGTTTCGCTTACCTGATTAGGATTTGAGGTTATTGCCTAATATGCGTTGCTTATGGATTATCCCGAAAGGTTCAGAAATATAGTCTGCGCACACCTCCCCTGACTTGGGGGAAAGTCGAACGGTTGCCCTAAGGTTGAGTTTGCGTCTCTTTTATTAAAACAACTGTGCTGCCTAAGGAGGATGACCTCTAGAGTGGAAATTTCGGCTTGGTCGGCTGATTGGAAAGCTCATTTGGCAGGAGAGCCCCCGAATCTTCGGAGGTGGGGGGCAGGTAATGTTATTTTTTTATTCTTTATATTCTTTATCGTATGATATCAACAGGAAATAAACGTTTAAAAGTTATTTGCAAAAGGAATTTGGATGATCGATCTTTTATTAATTACAGGTTATATCCGTTGTTTTATTGCGAGGATTTGTGGGTTTCTGCTTATGAAAAGTTGAAAAGTAATAAAGGGGCTCTAACCCCTGGAGTAGGTTTGGATGGTTTTTCTCTGGAAAAGATTAAGAATTTGATTCAACTGTTTAGGGAGGAAAAATGGAGTCCTAAACCCGCTCGTCGGATTATGATTCCTAAACCCGGGAAAAGTGTTAAGCGTCCTTTGGGTATACAAGGCCCTGTTGAGAAGGTTGTACAAGAAATAGTACGCAGGATACTTGAAGCCATCTTTGAACCTGTTTTCTTAGATGTGAGTCACGGCTTTCGTCCTGGAAAAAGCTGTCACTCAGCTTTATCCCAAGTAGAGAATAAATTTCAGGGAATGTACTGGGTCATCGAAGGGGATATTACAGGATGTTATGATAATATTCCTCACTCAACTTTGATCAACATCCTGCGTAAAAGGATACGTGACGAGAGGTTTATTTCTCTTATTTGGAAATTCCTTAGGGCGGGATACTTATATTCGGGTGGGGTAGTTACTCATCCAACCCGAACCCCCCAGGGGAGTAGAGTATCTCCTTTGCTTGCTAATATATACCTTAATGAACTTGATTACTGGGTTTCTGGCTTAAAGTCGGATATCTCAGATAGTAATTCGGGTTTAACCTTAACTCGTTCTCAGGAAATGAAAACTTTACGTTCTCGTATTGGTAAAATTAAAAGTGCTTTGAATCGGTCAGTTTCTGGGAATCAACGTCAGGAATTGGTTAGACAACTAAAAGCTCTGAAAAATGTATCCCTGAATACGAATTTTTATGATTTTTCTAGTAAGCCTAAAAGAATTCAATATGTTCGTTATGCAGATGATTGGATTCTTGGAGTATATGGTCCTAAATCTATGGCGCGAGATATTAAGCACTGTTTGTCTAGGTTTCTTTATGAGGAACTAGGTCTTGAACTCAACCCAGAGAAGACACATATCACTGATGCTCGTCGTAAGTGTGTGTTATTTCTTGGCTACCATATCCACATTCCTTGTAATAGGAAAATTTTGAGAATGCGCTCCCCTAGTGGTCGTACTTTTCTTAAGAGAACGACGGGTCATCTTGTAAAATTGTTAGTTCCTATGGACAGGGTAATTTCTCGCTTACATCAAAAGGGTTTTTGTACTAATAGTGGCTTCCCAATATCTCAGAAACGATGGTCCAGCCAGGATGACGTTGAAATTGTCCGTGCTTTTCGTTCTGTTATGTATGGTTTGGTTAACTATTACTCTGGTGCAAGTTATCAACATTGTCTGGGAAGGGTTGATTACATTCTCAGGTACTCTTGTGCCAAGACTTTGGCCCATAAGCATAATTCTTCTTGTAGTAAGATCTTTAATGAATTCGGGAAAGAGTTGGTTATTCCTAATTCTTCAGTTGCTCTAAAAAAGGAACAATATATAAATAGTCGTAAACGCTGGTCTGACTCATCCAAAATTCGTGATCCTTTTGGGATCCATTTGGGTCGTTGAACTCTGAACTCGGTCAGGGCTTTATAAGCGTTGTCATATGTGGAGTCTCTGACTCTATAGAGATGCATCATATAAAGTCATTGAAAGGGTTAAAACCGAAGACTTTTGCTCAGTATCAAGGTGCGGTTCTTCTTAGGAAGCAAATCCCGCTTTGTGCTAAATGTCATAGATCCGTTCACCGAGGAGATTATGATGGAAAGTCTTTGGAATCCCTTATACAAGAAATCGGTCCTTAGCAATATTTATTTACTGGAAAGCCGTATGCGCTGAAAGGTGCACGTACGGTTTGGGAGGGGAAGGATGATATCATTGTCTAATTGCATTGCTTTAGTAAATGAATTGTCCTTCTACGCTCGTGATTTTCGCGGTCCATGGCTAGAACCTCTTCGAGGTCCTAATGGACTTGATCTTCTTAAATTAAAATATGATATTCAACCATGGCAAGAACGACGCGCTGCTGAATATATGACTCACGCTCCATTAGGAAGTTTAAATTCAGTTGGTGGTGTTGCTACTGAAATTAATGCGGTTAATTTTGTTAGTCCAAGAACTTGGCTTGCTACTTCTCATTTTTGTTTAGGTTTTTTCTTCTTTGTTGGTCATTTATGGCATGCTGGAAGAGCTAGAGCAGCTGCTGCTGGTTTTGAAAAAGGTTTAGATAGAGCTAACGAATTTACTTTATTCTTAAAACCTTTAGATTAAAATTAATTTCTTTAAATATCAATCTTTAATTTTTTATTTATTTGTTAAACATGTCACATACAGTAAAAATTTATGATACTTGTATTGGATGTACACAATGTGTACGAGCTTGTCCTACTGATGTATTAGAAATGGTTCCGTGGGATGGCTGTAAAGCTGGTCAAGCTGCTTCTGCTCCTCGAACAGAAGATTGTGTTGGATGCAAGAGATGTGAATCTGCTTGTCCTACTGACTTTTTAAGTGTTCGAGTTTATTTAGGTGCTGAAACTACTCAAAGTATGGGCTTAGCTTATTAATTTCTACATTATATCTAGGGTTTCCGAAAGGGTTTCCCAAAGGGTTTCTCCTTTGGGAAACCCTCATTAATTATTTGCATTTTCAGAATTTTTTTATTACAAAATAATCGTCAAGTGTATCGGAATGTAGCGTAGTTTGGTAGCGCGCGTGTTTTGGGTACTCGAGGTCGCAGGTTCGAATCCTGTCATTCCGATATTTACTAACGCGTCCTTAGTTCAGTTCGGAAGAACGTAGGTTTCCAAAATCTAATGTCGTGGGTTCAAATCCTACAGGACGCGAATTAGACTAAAATTACTCCTAATAATCCTTAGTAGCTCAATGGTAGAGCCGTCGGCTGTTAACCGAAAGGTTACAGGTTCAAATCCTGTCTGAGGAGATTATCAAGCTTATATAGCTGGGCGATATGGCCAAGTGGTAAGGCACAAGATTGCAAATCTTTGATCCCCAGTTCGAATCTGGGTGTCGCCTTTTTAGTAAATTGCTCGGACGAGAAAATTATGCATTGAATTTTTGAGCTTGGTTAAATTTCGCGTCGCTCAATTAATTACCAAATCGTAAATATGAGTTGTCTAGAATCTTTTTAGCTCTGGATTCTCTTTTTTTAAAGAATCCGGAGCTAAGCATTCATTCAGAAATTGAAAAGTTTGATTTTTATAAGACTTCAAACCAATATTAGTACCTAAAGATGGTAAGTTTTTTAAAAATGGACGAGCTTCTGGTTTTCTTCGAATTTTTTCTTCTGTTAATAAATTCACATGAGGACTAAAATAATTTGGAATAGTTGATGGAGATGGAAAAGATGTTTGTTTATATACATCTAAGATTTCATAAAGAGCGCCTTTTAAAAATTCTCTCGGAACGATCAAATCTAATAAACCATGTTCTAATAAATATTCTGCAGTTTGAAAATTTTCGGGAAGCTTTTCTTGTAAAGTTTGTTCAATAACTCGTCGCCCAGCAAAGCCAATTAAAGCATTTGGTTCTGCTATAATAATATCACCTAACATAGCAAAACTTGCTGTCACACCGCCAGTTGTAGGTGAGGTTAAAATAGATATATACATTAAATTAGCATGATTTTGATAAATATTTAATGCAGCAGAAATTTTCGCCATTTGCATTAAACTTAAAATACCTTCATGCATACGAGCTCCACCAGATGCGCATACTAAGATAAGTATTAAACCATTATGAGCAGCATATTCAATTAATCGAGTAATTTTTTCACCAACAACTGATCCCATACTTCCTCCCATAAAATTAAAATCCATAATACCAAGTGCAACTGGAATCTCTTCAACTAAACCAGTTCCAGTAATAATAGCATCTTGTAAACATGTATGATGTTGAGCATCTTTTAATCGACAAACATAAGATTTTTGATCTTTAAAATTTAATGTATCTATTGATGAAACTGTTTCATCAAAAGGTTGCCAAGTTCCAGCATCTATTAAACTATGAAACCGTTGTTTACTATTCATTTGTAAATTGGAATGACAAGTGGAACAAACATAATAATCTTGTTTTAAATGTTTAATATATAAAACGGAACCACATTGATCACACCGTGTCCATAAACCACCTTCTTCAGAGAAATCTTTTTCTATCCAGGATAACATAATATTAATGAAAAGCATCTTTTTTATTTTACCCAAATGTTAATAAAAAAAATAATGAAGGTCAACTATTCATTTAGAAAGAGCTCTTTTATAAATCGAACATCGATCGAAAGTACTTTTATGAACAAGCGGTCATGGTGGTTCAAGTAGTGATACTACCTTGTGGTTCAAGTAGTGATACTACCTTGTGGTTCAAGTAGTGATACTACCTTGTGGTTCAAGTAGTGATACTACCTTGTGGTTCAAGTAGTGATACTACCTTGTGGTTCAAGTAGTGATACTACCTTGTGGTTCAAGTAGTGATACTACCTTCAGCTATTTTAACCACTTGTTAAAAAGATGCTTTTCCTGGTATTAGCTCATGAAAAGCATCTTTTTAACTAAATTTATAAACTTGGGCACGGATTACTCTCAGGTGGCTGTTATTGAACTCTTATGACCACCTGACCACTTGAGGCCACAAATAAAATAAATAATTATGATAGGTTTGAAGTCTTATAAAAATATATTTTTATTGATACGGAGACCACGGTCGAGAATCGAACTGTGTTTAATAAACTTGTTTTTATACAATTGCTCCTTATTACTGTAAAAAATCTTTTTCATTTTACAGTTTATTAAAAACAATCCTTTATCGGAGCTCAAAAATTTTGTACCTGATTTATCATCTTTAAAGTAAGTGATATGACTGAAGAAGATAAAAAGGGTTTCGCAGGGCGAAACCAGCTTGCAAGCTCCGCGAGCTTCGACGCAAGCTCCACCCAATTATTTACTTATTCCGATAAATATATTCATAGTTTTATATGGGATCTTTTATTATTATTAAAACTCATTCACCCAGGGTTTCGCTGGGCGAAACCGGGAAAACCAAACTCACTTGCGGACTGGGCAAAACGATTAGATGATATTACTTTATCAAAAATAGATCAAAAAAATTTCAGCAAAAATCTTGTTTTCAACGTTAATTTAATCAATTATATGAAAAATGATGTGAAAATTTTAGTTTATATATGGGCACAATTAGTTGTGGAAAATTATACTTGGGTAAACACGCATACCCAGAAAAAAACTTGTTTTTACTATATTTATAAAAAATTATTTTTTAAGCTTATTTTTGGGTTACCCAGGGGTAACCCCTCTTATTTGAGGGGGGTTAATATAGATATTGTGAAAGTTCAATCTATATTAAAGGAAAAGAAGGCCGAACAACGAACCTATATCATGGCATATTATTAGTGTTTTGGCGATCCCTGTGAGTTCTTGTAAACCAAATTGCGACGAAAGATCTTCTGCAGCCGTCGCGTAAACCCTGTTTTCGGGTACCAATTTTTCTAATAAGTTTAAAAATGTCGACTTACCACTAGAAGAGTAACCTGATAAAAATAAAAATCTCTCTGGGTTACGTACATTCAGGATCGACATGTAAAGAAAGCATAACAAAATATTTATTAATATTTCATCATCATCAACCCTATCCGAAATCCAAGAACATAATTTAGGGCATATTTTCCGTAATACAGGGCTCTCCTCCTGGACAAAATTAAATGGTAGTAAACCACCTATATAATATTTGGGGTCATGAGCCAAGAGGGTTTGATCCTCCAAATCCCAAACACCATTTTTAAACCCAATGTATTTCCGAGTTTCAAATAGTTTTTGGGCGTCTTTAAGGGGTTTTAAGAATTTTGGGCCTACCACTGAGCTTTCCAAAGCGGAATAAGTCCAATCACTTTCACAAGCCGCTAACACCCTATCGAAGAGTGTTTTAAAGGTCAACGCCTCCCAATATCCTGTATCAATATAAAAGTAATATTGATTTGTTTCAGATATGTATATTAGCCTATTTTGAAAAAAGGAACGTAACCATTCAGTAATTTGCTTATTAACCGTATATTTGGAATCCGTCTTACGCTGGATTTTTACAGAAAAATTTTGGTGGAATGTCTCTATAGAGTCTATATTAACTTTTTTAACCTTTTGTAAGGTTATTTCCATAGTATCCCCATTCTGAAGCCAATCATCTGGCGAAGATTTATCAAAAAATAGATCCCCCGTGTCAGATATAGATATTATTTCTGGTGGTGGGAAAACGAATAATTCCGCCGCTGAGCATTGTTCTAGCAGGGTCCGATAACCTGAGGCCACTTGCGGATTGGTTACTATATCCGTATCCGCAAACACTTTATTAATGTATTTTGTAACCGGGATACCCCAGTTATTTAAAATTTCTAGGGTTTTCGGACCTCCTTGACACCCTCCTATAGAACAGACATTAAAACCAGCTCCATAAAGAGCTAAAACCCCTTTAAAACCTTCAGCCAATCCATCTTTTTCTAAATTTCCTAGCATTTCTTGGGAAATATTATTTTTTGAAATTAAACCAAATTTTTGCATCAAAAAAAACGGTTGAAGACCTTTACCCGTAGGGCTAAGGTATTTCACCCCTGCGTTTTTTCGGTCCTCCTCGTGAACCATAAAAATTTTATAATCGGAGGATGTTTCTATATACCAGCCATTTAAAATATTGTCCCCCATTTTATAAGTACCTGTATTTAATTCACGGCATATTTTACCTAACCAATTATTAAATGGAATCTTTTGTATCTTAGTCATATTTTATTGAATTGTCAAATAATGTAAATTTAAAAATATCGAAATTCGTTTTTCTATTGAAAAATATAATTCTGAGCAATGTCCTACCTCTAAACTTTCTATGTCTCGTTTTAGGCTTGTATACATGATAATAGGATTTTTAAAGTAAATTTAAAAAAAGAAATTTAAAAATAGCTGATAAACTCTTAGAAAATAACATTTTATCATTAATTATAGCCATTGAGTTTTAGGATCAAAAAAGTGTTTGTTCCTTCTAATCTTTGAATTTATTTCACGGCCAATTGGTTTTTGTTTTTATACGGTTGAGTTGTTTTAAGGGTACAAATCCTTAAATATCCCTATTCATTTGTTTATTAATTCGATGAAACATCTCTATGATCCTCGAAAATGGTCCATTCTGGTTGGTGGCGGGGTTTTGATTTAAAAAGATTTCTGAGACTAGATTTAAATTTACGAATTTTTGATTTTGGAATTCTTGTACCAATAGATTGGACCTTTCGGTTTAACTTAAGGTGTTTATAAAATTTGTAACCTAAAAATTCAAGAGATTCAGTGTCCAAGTCGACAACCTTGGTTTTTGTAAACCCTAAATAGTTTATAATAATATAAATGCCATAACCAGAATTCTAATTTGTTAAAAACATTTGAACTTTAGCGGACACACCGCGGACACAACCCCGTGTCCGGGGGACACACCGCGGAAAAAACTTATAAATTAATGATTTTTGCCAGAAAAATCGGACTGAAAAAGGGTTAATCAAGGCTTATCCGCCCAGCTCTGCCGCATCCACGGATATTGGTGCCTCCGGTAATAGAGGCGATAAAATATGCTGTGCTGCGGATACCATAATATTAGATAACAATGTTTGCACTGATTTACTATATTTTTCAGGACATTCCACTATAATTTCATCATGTGCTGAAAGAACTATTGTGATAGGTAATTTATTATCTTGTATGTAGATATATAGGATTTTTAAAGTAAATTTAAGGAAATCAGCGCATGTCGCCTGAATTGGAAAATTCACTATTTGGGTAAAGTTCAAAGCAGCCTGACGGTCTTTACCAAAATTTTCTGGTCGTCGTAGTCGCCCTCCTAAACTCGTTATATAGTAGGTTCCACCAAGTTTTGTCAATGGGGCTTTGCTAGTATAAAAACTATTTTTGCACTTTTGTTGATAGTTTTTAATAAGTGGAAATGTACTATCCCAAGTGGAATGTAAATGTTGGGCTTTTTCAAGAGTAATATTGTTCCCAAGGGATAAAAATCTATCCCATAAAGTTTGAACTCCCATACCATAAACTTTACCAAAGTTTACAGGTTTCATTTCATTCCGCATCTTCTTAAATTCTTTAGGTTCAGTTTTTTTAGTCTCCATTAATTCTTCATAAGGAGTACCTAAAACTTTAGAGGCTAAGAAGGTATGAAGATCTAACCCTTCTTTAAACACCCTTAACATAGTGGGTTCATCCGCTAACACAGCTTGAATGGCTAGTTCAATCGTGCTGTAATCCGCTATTACAAAAACAAAATGTTCTTTTGATGGCACGACACTAGATCGGGCCACTGGATTCCGCGGTATACTGTGTAACGCAGGATTACTTGTAGTAATTCGCCCTGTGTCTGCACCCATAAGATCCCATAGGGGGTGGATTTTATTGAAAACAATATGTTTTCGAAAGGTTTCAATAAACGAAAGTAAACTATTGACTTCCGTTAGTCGGAAAAATTGGCTAAACCATTCTAAAATGTCTGTATTTTTGAATTCTGATCGGGTACTATGTTTAGTCACCCAGGCACTTATTTTAGGTTTATCCCTACATAAATAACCTGTTTTTGTTTTAGGCCAATCTTGAGATAGTTTTGAGATTGGTTTAGTTCCAAAGTTAAGCCACTCTGTGAATTTTTTACTGGATTTTATTTGTTCTAAATCCAAACCTAGATACTTGAGAAGTTCCCCCTGAGTATTTAGTTGGTTTAAAGTTTCTTTTTCTAAATTTTCTTCCAGGATCGTAATCCCTTGGAGGGACACAGTTAGAAAAAGAGGTAGTAATATTTGGTCCTGTTGGTAGGATTGTTCTAAATAAAAGTGTCGTTTAGAGGTCCATGTATTTGTATAATACAGATGGGTCACCTTTTGAACATAATTAATCCATTGATGGACTATAGTTACATCCGTAACCATATAATTACATATATCTTCGGTTAATGGTGTATTAAACCAATCTGTTTTTTGATATTTTTTATCCAATTTAACCCCTAGTAACCTATCAGACCAATGCGCTAATGAGTTTTTATGTTTATACCCATTGTGCATATATTTAAAAAACAGATACAGATCCAGTACTTTGTAAAGAAGGATATTTGGGTCGGGGGCATCTGGGTATGTTTCCCATATTTTTATTAAATCCACCAACATAAAAAATCCTATTATTAAAACATTTTTGTTCTGTAACCACTTAAAAAATATTTCCAGAAATTCTATAAACCCCCCATCATATGTTAAAACACAGACCACATGGCTACTTAAAAACCCTATTTGAATATATGCTAACCTATTTTCGTGAAACTCCGTATCTAGGGCGATCGCGGAATTTTGATTTAATAAGTTTTGAAGTATATTTTCCTCAGGATTTACCAGCACCAGCACCTCAGATTCACCATAAGGAGGGATTTTTCTTACGATGTTATGAATGTTCTGTATATTAATAGAATCCATCCGTCTGGCCGTTTCTATAGCTCTCTCCATATTAATAGGAGGGATTTCAGTGCCAGAACCATCATTTTGGTCCGCCGGACAAGGGGTTGTGTCCGCGGTGTGTCCGCTAAAGTTCAAATGTTTTTAACAAATTAGAATTCTGGTACACTCAAGAAAGTAAAAGAAAAAGAAAGTAAAGTAAAGTAAAGTATTATTTATATTATGGAGAAATACCAATTTAAAGAAGGAAGTTTAATATCTTTTCAATTTGTTTATTCTTTGCAAAAACGTTTGCATCGGATTACATTGTTTTTTAAAATAGTGAATAATTTTAGTATTAGCCCATTAACAATTCTTACATTTATCGAAAGAAATTTTTTATATGACGGTATTTATCCGTTCTGGAGGTTCAACCAGAATCTATTTTAATGAAATACAATTCGCAATTCTTCCGGTTTGTTGAACTGGAGCCTGTAAAATCCGTAGAAGAAAAAACATTAAATACGAAACAATATATAAAAGTTTCGTTGTATGTTTTAAACAGACAAAACCCCATAACATTTAATATCTATGGGCTCTCGTCTAAAATCGAACCTAATTCGGAATCTTGGTTAGACTTATCAAAACATCTCAAAAGCTTCTTCAGGACTCCCTGGAAAATTTTTCCAACAACAAAAACGGATTCGGATCCAAATTCAAAAACTAATTTAGATTCAACTTTAAAAACGGTTGAAGACGGATTAATAATAACATTTGTAGGTTTCAAATCTTTAAATACACTAGAAAAATCTAGTGAAATAATAAGTTTAAAACTGAAACTATTTGATTTACGCAGCAAAACAACTAAATCTAAATAAATAGAAACTGTATGAGAATACCAGATACCAAGCGCTTTTTAAATTCTTCTTTGATTCAAGGTTCCCGGAATGTTACAAAATTTTCTCCTGCTAACACAGGACAAATAGGTTGTAGTAGATTAAAACCCCTAAAACAGCTGAAAATGCAATATCTTGAGATATGCCAGCCAATAGAAGACGGAGTATACTTCCAGGAAGACGAATTCCAAGTCTTTCAGGAAGACGAATTCCAAGTCTTTCGCCCTAAACAAGTATCACTTCAAATACCATATCAGGTCCATTATGATAGGGTGCTTATGGAACTGAAACAATATCACCATAAAACTCAATATGGAATGGTGCTAAACGAATTCGAGGATCATATCCGATCAAAGTATTATCAACCTTATCATAAAAATCAATTTAATTATGTGCTTTGGGAAATGAAAGCTCAAAGGATCGAAATGAATGCTTTGAATTCTTTTGGGGAGGTTATAGGGGAGCTTCAACAGAACTCAACATATAGATCAAATTATGATCGAGTGCTTATGGAGCTCAACCAAAATCATCTAAATGATCGCCGAATACAAGAAACCCTATCAAAATTAAACAAACAAAACGGAATAAGTCCTTACAAACTCCCTGGTTTTTCTATTAGCTCTGATACAGATAATGGGTTCCACGATGGCTCAGGTAATGGTGGTTTTGGTTTTGGGGGCTCGGGTCCAAATGATGGATCAGATCCAAATGATGATCCTGGAGATGAAAGTAATCACCTAGTTTTAGTGATTTTTTATGGTGGAGTTTTTTGGGTTGGAAATTTAATTAGCAAATATAGTTATGAGAGATTGCAAAAATCATTCAATAAATTAATTTATAAGTTTTTTCAAGATTCCGCACCTTATGAACTTCAAGAAACAGAATTCCAACATTTAACACAAGAAGGTTTGGCTTTGAAAGCATTGTTAAAAAAACAGGCATTTCCACTTATGCTCTATGGACTTAGCTTGACCGCCCTTTCGGTTCTTGTTAATCCCCTACACCTACCGGAGCTTCTAAACAGACTAGGCGCTATTGGTTCTTTTATGGGCCAAGGCATCATTCTACTACTACCCCCTCCTTTTCGTGCAATAGCTCAAATCTTAGGTCGAGGTATTACATTTGTTACTCGGGCTGCTCGTATTTTTATCCTACCAACTATTCGAATCTGTCGTAGGGTAGGTATTCTAGGGCTTCAAGTTGGTATCATATTCAAAATAATCAGTTTAGTTGGTGGCCTATATCAACTATATTTTTTTAAAGTCGTTGATCCTGAATTAATAAAACAGGGTTTAGGTTTAGCCAAACAAACTCAAACTAACCTCCTTGATGCGGCACTCCAACCTACCCATCTATTTACTTTGAATTTTTTAAAGGCGGCTAGTGTTTTTTCACTAGGATTTTTACCAAAAGATACTCCTTTATACCTTAAAACTGTTTTCGGTGTGTGCCTAGTTGCTTTTCTTTTAAAAGACCCTGGGGAAATTTTACAAAAAATTTCTACATATTTATTTCTACGCCCCGAATTTCAAAAAATATTGTACAGCATTTCCGGAAGGGGGTTATTGATATGCTTTGTTACTGCTACTGCTCGTGCAGATCGTCAATTTCAAAAATATACCTTATTTTACGTTGCACTTTGTTATTTTCTAAGGGTTTATCATCTAGCGCTAACTGCGACTAGTAATTATTTTTAAATTGTTAATTGAATACGAAATACATTCAGAAATAAAATAATTTTCAAAATGATTTAAATTTCGATTAACCCTTTTTCAGTCCGATTTTTCTGGCAAAAATCATTAATTTATAAGTTTTTTCCGCGGTGTGTCCCCCGGACACGGGGTTGTGTCCGCGGTGTGTCCGCTCATGTCCACGCTGTCCGCGGTGTGCCCGCCCTCGGGTACAGGATCTTCTTGATTATCCTCAGGTACCATATCTCGTATCGGATCAGAATCATCATTTTGGTCCTCGAGTGTTTCCTCAGGATCGTCTTTTTTTTCTGGCGAAAACCACCAAGATTCTTTACGCAAAACCTGCAGATTCAAAAATGATTCCTCGAAGTTTAAACTAGAGTTACTAGGTGGTTTTATTTCGACATTCAAAATACCATAAACTTTTCTCCCAAGGTATTTTCTACGACGTTCATAAATATCCCACTCAGGATATACAGTCTCTATTAGAGGTAGAAACTCTTGTTTAAAATTTATATAATTCAATATTTTATTTGAATTGACCCCTTTAGTATGTACATACTCCAAGTAAGCACTATATAAGGACTCCCCCGATCGGGTATCTTCGGGAGACCCTCTAGGTACCCAAGATGATTTAGAAAAATTAAGAGCATTTTGGATGAAATTTTGCAAATGCAAAGATTCTTCATTGTCTTTAAAACTCTCCAACATAACTTGGCGGATATTAACATCCTGGTTAACGTCACTAATAAATTCTAAAATATTAGTAGGATCTTGTTTTACTGCGAAAGAGACAAATTTTTCTAGTTCTTCTTGTGGGAATAACATATCAAACTTCATGCGTTTTTGTTTTCGAGGCACCCTATTAGTAAAGGGTATATATATCATACGACGATCTATAATTCCCTCACGCTGTTGTTGTGTGAACGGATTTTTATTAGATGCCAGCGCAACTATTCCCTCGAAGTTCAGTCGAGAAGCCATCTCGTATTTTCTTTGAACATTTTTAGTCTCTCCACTAGAAACTAGATTTCGAATTAAATTAACGAACTTAGCTGGTACAGTGGAACATAGATCAAAATTTTGTTGAATTAACCCAAATCAAGTCAAATCAGGTCAAAGTTTTGATAAATTGTTAGCTCCGAAGATTGAAAAAGAAACTCTAGAGTTAATACCAAAAACTAAAACAGGGCTTTTATAAGGAGTTTAAAATATTATTAATAAAACATAATATAGAGTGTCCAGTTTTTCGGGCTTTAACAAATATCTTGCAAAAAAGAAGGGAAATATTAGCAATAAAAAAACTATTGTCTACGGCCAAGACAATAGGTGATACAAATAAATTATTTTTCAATTTTAATCTTGCGGGAGCAACTACGGGGCGTATAACCACATCAAATTATCCGGTTTCGCTCAGCGAAACCCTTTTATTTAAGAGAAAGTATTATACCAAGTGAAAGCAATATTTTTGTAGTTGCTGATGTGTCCCAAGAAGAGGTTCGGATTATGGCTGAAATTTCAAAAGATAAATCCCTCTTAAAAATTTTTAAGGAGGGTTTAGATTTTCACGCTTATACTGGTGCTATTATTTCAAAAAAATCCTATGAAGAGTTTTCAGAATTAAATGGGTTGCCCTAGAGACGGTAGCTCGCTGGGCTCGTTAGAGGCAAGCTCCGCTCGCTAGAGGGACACAAGCTCCACCCAAAAGTTTAAGAGCACACGTTCTTTAGCAAAAGCCTTGAACTTTGGTTTATTTTACGGAATGGGCTGGAAAACTCTTCAAAAAAATTTAGAAAGTGGTGGTATTTTTTTATCTGAAATAGAGACGAAAGCTTATTGGTATAAATGGCATAAAGCCTATCCAGGTATATAAAAATACCAAAAGAAGATCGTTCAGCACCTTTGGAAAAGTAAATTCCTTACCTTTGGAGAAGTAAATGTTTCCCAGGGGGAAACCCTTTATTTTCAAGCTATTCCAAAACTAAAAAGAATCATTTTTATATCACTTCTCTGGGTGGGAGAGTCAAAAGAGATTTGGATTTAGATATTAGTTATCCGCAATTCGAAAAAACAAAATATTTTATTACTGAATGTTCAAATTTTCCGATCCAGGCTACAGGGTTTTCGCTCCGCTCGAAAACCTTTTATCTGAAATTTGGCAAGAATTGGAAAAAAATCTTGAGAATAAAGCACGAATTGTTTTAACTGTTCATGATGAAATTATAGTCGAGACCGATCCAAACCAATATCAAGAAGTTTACAATCATATTAACAAAGTAGCTTTATCTGTTGGTGAAAAATATCTCCCCCTTGTGGGTTTGAAATTTGATATTTCTGATCCACAAAAAGAATGGCGAAAATAAACCTTTGTGGCCTAAGTTCTTCAAAATTGAAGAACATGGACCACCTGGACCAGTGGACCACCAGTTTCTTATTAATTGTTTTATAAAAAATAATATTAGGAAACCGTTTCCCAAAGCATTTCAAAAGCTGATGTGTTTTAAAAATGTTAGTCATAGTGAATAAAAAGTTTTAAGAGAAAGAAGAAACTTAAAAAGAAAGATTTAAAAAAAAAGTTTTAAAGAAAAAAACTCCCCTATTAGGCCGAAAAGTTGGTTTTTAAAAATAAAACTTTTCGGCGGTTCAAAATTTTTTATAATAAAATTGAAAGGAATATAAAAAGAAAAGTATAAAAACCCAAGCAGAGTCTAAAGAAATAAAAAATACCAAAAAACAAATTGGTTTGACACAACTCTAACCGAGGATTTATGTAATTATATGGTGGCCGATGTCATTATTTTACATAAATTTACATAAATTTATTAATTATATATTACATAAATTTACATAAATTTATTAATTATATATTACATAAATTTACATAAATTTATTAATTATATATTACATAAATTTATTAATTATATACAAAATATAGATGATTTATACTTTTCTAATAAGAAAAGGAAGCACGGGTATTTAAGTACATCTTATAAACAAGATCAAATATTACTTCCGTTATTTTTAGATATTTTCTTACAAGGGATCAACATTCTACGGGAGGATTGAGCGAAGCGAAATAAACAAAAACAGGTCGAAGTCCAGGGGTTTAAGAGGGGTAAATTTTTTACAAGTAAAAAATTTACGGAGTATATAAAATTCGTGAATCTACCAATTTCACGACTCGCGAAATGTTGGCCACATACTAAAACGAGTTATTTAAATAGAGATAAAAAATCTCTGAGGATTGAGCGAAGCGAAATAACCAAAAACAGTCATGAGCCAGAATTTCAAAAGGCAGAAAATATAGGGGGTTTCGCGAGGAGCGAGCTTGCGAGCTTGCGAGCTTGCGAGCTTGCAAGCTTGCGAGCGAGCGAAACCCTGGGAAACCCTTTTGAATTAACTGCGGTGAAGAGTTTACTTTGATTTATAAATACCTTCGAGAAACATATAGTCGCCGACCGGTTACAACCTTTGTGGGATTTAATGGGGGCAGCGTAGAGTCCCCAGCATTACATAGTATCCCCCGCAATCCCGTTGCCTGCACAAGTATTACTCCATCGAAAAAAGAAAATGGGTTTGTTATCACGGATTATGCCACAATTGAATTAGCGATTCAAGCGGTGTTAGCTAAGTAAGAAACTATGTTGGGTGTTTTTCAAGGGGGGTTGGACCTTCATATCTTCTTAACCTCGAAGGTCTTAGGTTCTTATTATGAAGACTTAATAAAACCGACCCCCAAAAATTTAAACAGGTTCGAAATGAAATGAAACCTGTTAATTTTGGTAAAGTTTATGGAATGGGCGTCAATACTTTGTGGAATCGGTTTTTATCTCTTGGAAAAAATATATCCCAAGATAAAGCACAAAATTTGCATTCCACTTGGGATAGCACTTTCCCACTTATTAAAGAATACCAAAAAAAATGCAAATCAGGGTTTCCCCCAGGGTTTCACTGGGCGAAACCCGTCGCTCGCTAGAGGGTTTCGCTCGCTCGCAAGCTCGCAAGCTCGCAAGCTCGCTCCTCGCGAAACCCCCTTTAAATCTACTTGGGGGAACCAAATATATCACCAGTTTAGGAAGCCGAATGCGGCGATCAGAAATAGGGGAAAGTCTATCTTAATTACACACAAATAATTAATTTTCCAATACAGGCGACATGTATCGATTTTCTTAAATTGACATTAAAGTGCTTTTATATTGTTATCCAAGAAAAACAAGAAATGGTTTTTCACGTATTTATCTATAGATGCTGTTGGTTTTGGAAACCCAAAACCAACAGCATTGATAAATTATTTATTTTTATTTTTTTACATATTGTTTTAAAAACTTGACAAAAAAAAAAATAAAAATAAATACAATAAAAGTATATATCGAAAATAATCTTTATGAATTTAAATTTTGAAAATTGCGATTTTAATAAACTTCACATGAGTGAAGGATTGGTTTGGGGGAAAACAGATTCCGCCCATGTTGTATTTCTCGGTTTTATTGCGCAAGATTTCCTCAACTTTTTGAAGGGGTCGCAGGTATTTACATAGGTTCAATCGTCGAACATCTAACTTATTTGTTTATTTCGCTTCGCTCAATGGGAGCGATTTCGCTTCGCTCAATGGGAGCGATTTCGCTTCGCTCAATCCTCGTGAGCCTGACGCTAGTTTGGTCAAAGCTCAAGCAAGAAATTACCTTCAACAGCTGACGTTGCATGAAAACGTTTGAGATGGACCAAGAGAGTGGAAGATATGGAATGTCGAGAACAACTGTTAATTGAATAATAAAACAATTGATCTCCGCAAAGTGGACAATCTAATAAAGGAAACAAAAATTCCTCAGTTAGATGAAGTGGAAACTTTTATCGAATAAACTTAAGATAGTAATATAGCAAAGGAATGTCAAGTAGCGAGAGTAAAAATAATGAAATTGGAGCGCTTATGGTCTTAACTCCGACGAAGCCCAATGGAGCAACAACGGGAAGTAAGGGCTACGTTTTTTTGACGGTAACTTTGCAAACTTGGAGTTTACGAAGATTTTTATTTAGTGTGTTAAAAAGTTCAAAAAAAGAGCACCCAGCATATGCGAATGAAGATTCAATGCACGTGGGACATTATAATGTATGAGACAGACTGGGTAATCTTTTGGTTTGCTCTGAAACAATTAGAAAATGAAAGACCAAAAAGTATCCAACGAAAAGTGCGTTTTGTGGAAAAAAATAGTTTGAAAGCAATATATTTGGGGACAAATAAGCATCATAGGGTTTCCCTGGGCTAAACCATTTATCAAACAAACAGTATACTAAGGTTAGAAATATCTTTAAGGGGGTTAACGAGTTCACAGGTAATGTCGGCGGTGTTAGAAAAATATCTAACCTATTTAGGAAAAGGTTTTCGAGCGGAGCGAAAACCCTTTATTTATTGAAGAACTGTTTGGGGTGAAAGAAACTTTAGATATAAAAAATCAGTTGAAAGAGAAATTAGATGTTTTATCAGAATCTCTAAAATATCTGGTGACGGAACTTAAAAAAAACTTCTCTCATAAGCAAATGGGTTATTAAAAAGAGACATTTATCTGGACGAAGTGGCAAATGGTTTCGCTCGCAAGCTCGCAAGCTCGCAAGCTCGCTCCTCGCGAAACCCCTAAATAAAAAGTAAATAATATAAGATAACATTCTATAGTTAATTTAAGCTAGAAAATCTTTTAATAATCCAATATAAAAAAATTTAAAGGAGGAAATATGAAATTAGCAGTTTATGGAAAAGGTGGAATAGGCAAATCAACAGTAAGTTGTAATTTGTCAATAGCATTAGCTCGACGTGGAAAAAAAGTATTACAAATAGGTTGTGATCCAAAACATGATAGTACTTTTACTTTAACTGGTTTTTTAATCCCTACAATTATCGATACTCTTCAAGCAAAAGATTATCATTATGAAGATATTTGGCCAGAAGATGTGATCTATAAAGGTTATGGAGGTGTTAGTTGTGTAGAAGCAGGAGGACCGCCAGCAGGAGCAGGTTGCGGAGGCTACGTTGTTGGTGAAACAGTTAAACTTTTAAAAGAATTAAATGCATTTTATGAATATGATGTAATTTTATTTGATGTGTTAGGAGATGTTGTTTGTGGAGGTTTTGCTGCACCTTTGAATTATGCGGATTATTGTTTAATAGTAACAGATAATGGCTTTGATGCTTTATTTGCAGCAAATAGAATAGGTGCATCTATTAGAGAAAAATCAAGAAGTCATCCGTTAAGATGTGCAGGTTTAATTGGAAATAGAAGTTCTCAAAGAGATTTAATAGATAAATATGTAGAACATTGTCCAATGCCAGTATTGGAAGTGCTGCCTTTAATAGAACAAATTCGTATATCACGAGTGAAAGCGCAAACTATATTTGAGTTAGCAGAATCTGATTCTCAATTAGAGCAAGTTTGTGATTATTATTTAAATATAGCAGATCAAATTTTATCTGCTCCAGAAGGAGTAATCCCTCAAGAATTAATGGATCGTGAATTATTTAGTTTATTATCGGATTATTATTTAAATAAAAATAGTGAAAAACAGCAGAAACAATCTGATTTTTTAATAATTTAAAATAAAAACATATAATTATAAATAATAGAAAATTATGTCAACTTTAAAATTTGAATGTGAAACTGGCAATTATCATACTTTTTGTCCAATTAGTTGTGTAGCTTGGCTTTATCAAAAAATTTCAGATAGTTTTTTTTTAGTAATTGGAACAAAAACCTGTGGATATTTTTTACAAAATGCTTTAGGAGTAATGATTTTTGCAGAGCCTCGCTATGCAATGGCAGAATTAGAAGAAGGAGATATATCAGCTCAATTACATGATTTTGATGAATTAAAGCGGTTATGCTTACAAATAAATAAAGATAGAAATCCTAGTGTAATTGTGTGGATTGGAACTTGTACTACAGAAATAATTAAAATGGATTTAGAAGGAATGGCACCAAAAATTGAAAAAATGATTGGATGTGCTATTATTGTAGCCAGAGCAAATGGTTTAGATTATGCTTTTACTCAAGGTGAAGATACTGTATTAGCAGCGATGGCCCATAGATGTCCTGAAGTAACTGAAAAAACAGAAAATCGTCTGATATTGTTCGGCTCATTACCAAATACTGTAGCAGAACAATTAACACGAGAGCTAGCTAATCAAGGAATTAAAGTTTCAGGGTGGTTACCAGAATCTCGTTATGAAGAACTGCCTGAATTAGGTCCTGGTGTTTATGTTTGTGGAGTTCATCCGTTTTTAAGTAGAACAGCAACGACTTTAATGAGGCGTCGAAAATGTCAGCTTATTGGAGCACCTTTTCCAATAGGTCCTGATGGTACTGCAGCTTGGATTGAAAAAATTTGTCAAGTATTTAATGTTCAGCCTCAAAATTTAAATGAACGGCAAGAGAATATTTGGCAAACTTTACAACCATATATTAATTTAATAAAAGGTAAATCTGTATTTTTTATGGGAGATAATTTATTAGAAATCTCTTTAGCTCGTTTTTTAATTAGATGTGGTATGATTGTATATGAAATAGGTATACCTTATATGGATAAAAGATTTCAAGCAAGTGAATTAAATCTTTTAGAAAAAACGTGTGAACAAATGAATGTACCAATACCACATATTGTTGAAAAACCAGATAATTATAATCAAATTCAACGAATTAGAGCTTTAAAACCTGATTTAGTGATTACTGGTTTAGCTCATTCGAATCCTTTAGAAGCTCGAGGTATTACTACTAAATGGTCTGTAGAATTTACTTTTGCCCAAATTCATGGTTTTACAAATGCACGAGATATTTTAGAATTAGTTACTCGACCATTAAGACGAAATAATCATTTAAAAGATTTAGGTTGGTCAGAACTTGTATTAGCAGATCGCCGCGATAGCGGCGGTTTTAATAAATAATAAAAATAATAAAAATGTACTTTTCTTCATCATTTAATAATAGAATGATTTTAAAAGCCTATTTAGCTCAATTGGTAGAGCATCGGTCTTGTAAACCGAGGGTTATCGGTTCAAGTCCGATAGTAGGCTAAATTAAAACCAAATTTTATTGATAAATTTTTAAATTTATGGCAAGAGAAAAATTTGAACGAACAAAACCTCATATTAATATAGGAACTATCGGTCATGTAGACCATGGCAAAACGACTTTAACTGCGGCCATTACAATGGCTTTAGCTGCAAAAGGATCTGCGAAAGCAAAAAGTTATACTGATATTGATTCTGCTCCAGAAGAAAAAGCAAGAGGTATTACGATTAATACCGCTCATGTTGAATATGAAACAGAACAACGTCATTATGCTCATGTCGATTGCCCAGGTCATGCTGATTATGTGAAAAATATGATTACTGGAGCAGCTCAAATGGATGGAGCTATTTTAGTTGTATCTGGTGCAGACGGGCCAATGCCTCAAACGAAAGAACATATTTTATTAGCTCAACAAGTAGGAGTTCCTGCTATGGTTGTTTTTTTAAATAAAATTGATCAAGTTGAAGATGCAGAATTATTAGAACTTGTTGAATTAGAAATTCGAGAAACATTAGATCGTTATAATTTTCCTGGTGATGACATGCCAATTATTTGTGGTTCAGCTCTACTTGCAGTAGAAGCACTTTCGAAAAAACCTCAAATTAAAAAAGGAGAAGACCCTTGGGTCGATAAAATTTTTCAGCTAATGGAAACTGTTGATAATGCAATTCCCTTACCTCAACGAGATGTCGACAAACAATTTTTAATGGCTGTTGAAAATGTAGTTTCAATTACTGGCCGAGGTACTGTAGCTACGGGACGAGTTGAACGAGGACAAATTAAAGTTGGAGATACTGTTGAAGTTATTGGTTTAAAAGATACTCAAACAACAACAGTCATTGGTTTAGAAATGTTTCAAAAAACATTGGAGAAAAGTGTTGCTGGAGATAATGTGGGAATCCTTTTACGTGGAGTTCAAAAAAATGAAATTCAACGTGGTATGGTTTTAGCGGAACCAGCATCAATCACACCTCATACTCGATTTCAAGCTCAAGTTTATATTCTAAAAAAAAATGAGGGTGGACGTCATACTTCTTTTTTACCTGGTTATCGACCTCAATTTTATGTTCGAACTACAGATGTGACAGGTAAAATTGAATCTTTTAAAGCAGATGACGATAGTCAAATACCTATGGTAATGCCAGGAGATCGAGTTAAAATTGTGGTGGAACTAATTCATCCAATTGCTATTGAATGTGGAATGCGTTTTGCCATTAGAGAGGGTGGTCGAACTGTTGGGGCTGGAGTTGTTTCAGACATTTTAGATTAATGGATTATTTATGAAATGTTCTAATTATATTCAACATTTTGAACAAAAACAAAATCAGCCTCCTTATACTTTTCAAATCGGAGAGTACATAAAAGTCGGATTTTGGGATACTACTCAAAAAAAACGAGTTCAATTTTTTGAAGGTATTGTGATTTCAATTAAACACAGTGGTTCACATCAAAAAATGGTAACGATTAGAAGACCTGGGTCATCTGGTATTGAAAGAGTATTTGCCTCGAATAGTCCACAAATTCAAACTATTGAAGGGTTTCGCTCGCTCCCAAGCCCTTCGCTCCGTGAGGGGTTTCGCGAGCATCGCGAAAGAAACCCTCGAAAATTTCGTCGTTCAAAATTATTTTATTTAAGAAAACGTATTGGAAAAGCAGCTTTCGGTTAATATATTAAATTTTTTATGCCTGTACCTAAAAAGAAAACTTCAAAATCAAAATCAACTAGAAAAAAAATGCTTTGGAAAAAAAAAGCATTCAAAAAAATATCAAAATGTATTTTAAATTTTCGCTCTTCTTTAAAGTCTGAAGTCCCTGAAAAAGGGGCTCCAATTGCTATGGTGGAATCGGTAGACACACAGGCTTGAGGTGTCTGAGGTTATTGAGGACCTTCCCGGTTCAAGTCCGGGTAGCAATAGCCTATTTAGCTCAAGTGGTAAGAGCATTCGTTTCATACGCGAAAGGTTACTAGTTCAAGTCTAGTAATAGGCATTGATCAAGCTTATAAATTTTTAATCAATATTTGTTTAATGACAAAATATCTAGCTCATAGTCGTCGAAAATGTGCTGGAGCTCAAGTTAATATAATACTGGGAGATGCTGGCCCATTTTTAATAAATAAAAAAACAATTTCTGAATATTTTCAAAATGATTCAAATTCAATTAAAACAATTGAGTTTTTAATTAATAATCTTAATGATCTTGAAGATATCTTCACCATTCAAGCACGAGTTTATGGAGGTGGACTTTCCGCTCAAAAAGATGCTATTTGTGGTGCATTAGCTCGAGGGATTTGTCAAATAGATAAAAAATTTATTCCAATATTAAAAAAAAAAGGATTTTTAACTCAAGATTCTCGAATTAAAGAGAGACGAAAATATGGATTAAAAAAAGCCCGTAAAGCCCCACAATATTCAAAACGATAGTTATGGAATTTGCAGCAGTTCGTGTTGGTTTAGCTACTAGTCAATTAATCAAAAAATGGGCTCAACATAAATTGCCTAATGGCAAAATAATTAGTGGTCAAATAATAAATTCAAAAACAGTTAATTATCAAACACTTAAACCAGAAAAAGATGGACTTTTTTGTGAACGTATTTTTGGACCTATTCAAGATGGTTTATGTGCTTGCGGTAATGCTCCATTTCGAGGAGAAAAATTTTGTGCCACTTGTGAAGTTGAATTCACATCTTCGAAAGTTCGACGATATCGTTTAGGTTATATTCAATTAGTGACTGCAGCAGCTCACGTTTGGTTTTTCAAAGCTCAACCAAGTTTTTTGAAACTTTTTCTTAATTTGCCTAATCGTCAAATTGAAAATTTACTTTACTGTACTGAAAATATTTGTCGAACAATATTTCCAAAGAAATTTGAAAGTTTAATATATCAACTTCCTACTTCACAAGGGTTTCCCCCGGGGAAACCATCTAATTATAAATTTATTAATAAAAAAAAAAAAAGATTTTGGGGATGGCATAAAATTGCTCGATATGTTTTAGAACCAGATCCAGATCCAGATTCGGAGGCTTTCTCAAGAGCTTGCGAGGAGCGAAGGTCAGTTGAGCTTGCGAGAAATTGGAGCAATTTTAGCAGCTCAACATATATGTATATGTTTGTGTCTGGAGGAATCCGAGATGCAGCTCTTTTTTTTGGTTTTTCAGTGGTTTCAAAAATGGGTAGTTGGAATATAAATAAAAGTTGGTCCGATTTTATATATTTTTTAATTCATTACCCAAGAAAAGGAGATATTCTAAATAAATACTATCCTGGTCCTCCAGGTCCTCAATCAAGATTGTGTTGTCTAACTGGAGCTCAACTTATTAAGACATGGTTAAGTCAATTAACTGAAGATATTAGAAATCCCGAAGGACGATTACTTGAAATTCAAATTCGTATGGATTTAGTAGAATTGGATCTAAAACAACCACTTTTTGAAACTGAATTTGTAAATAAAATTCAGCTTTTACGACGTTTTAAATATTTACGATCATTTCGTCATAAAAAAATGAATCCAGCTGCTATTATGATTTGTGTTTTACCAGTATTACCTCCAGATTTGAGACCAATAGTCCCATTAGAAACCCATCAAATAGCTATCTCGGATTTAAATAAACTTTATCAAAATGTGATTTGGCGAAATACACGTCTGTCTCGATTAATTCAAGAAGTGAATTTTGATTTCGATTGTTTAAATTCAGAAGCTTTTCAATATGCTCAAAGACTTTTACAAGAATCCGTAGAAGATTTAATAGAAAATACAGGTCAAAAAAATAATTTCAAATCTCTATCTGATTTGTTTAAAGGTAAGAAAGGTCGTTTTCGAAAAAATCTTTTAGGAAAACGTGTAGACTATTCTGGAAGATCTGTAATTGTAGTTGGTCCTTATTTAAAAATTTATGAGTGTGGACTTCCTAAAGAAATTGCATTTGAATTATTTCAACCTTTTCTAATTCGAAGTTTATTACTTCAAAAAAAAGCACAGACCATTTTTGGAGCCAAAAAAATATTAAATAAAAAAACAAATTTTGTATGGAATTTAGTAAAAAAAATTGTTGAAAAACATGCTTTATTATTAAATCGAGCTCCCACTTTACATCGTTTAAGTATTCAAGCCTTTATTCCTCGAATTGTCGAAGGTAGTGCCATTTTAATTCATCCTTTAGTATGTTCGGCGTTTAATGCTGATTTTGACGGTGATCAAATGGGTGTGCATATCCCTTTATGTTTTGAAGCAAGAGCTGAAGCTTGGAAAATTATGTGGTCTCAAAATAATTTATTTTCTGCAGCAACTGGTAATACAGTTTTGGCTCCCAGTCAAGATATTATTTTAGGAAGTAGTTTTTTAACTACAACTAATATACAAAAATATTGTTTTTCTCTTCTTAACCATCACAATCTAAAATCGCCTAATCGTTGGATTTATCACAATCCTTGTGAAATTGGTTTTGAAACACAAAATAAAACACAAAAATTAATTGAAATAAGAATAAATCCTCAAGCCCAAAGTCTAAAATTTCGACCAGAATTTTATCATCATTATCATGCTAGTGGAACAGAAATCCTTCGATATATTCGAACTACAAATGAAAGACTTCAATTTCATCAAAATATGTTATGAAAATTTTTTTTAATCATTGTTTTGATAAACGACGGTTTAATAAATTTATTCATTGGTTTTTTCAAAACCAAAACTGTCCTCATTTAGAAACGATTATTTTTCTTGAAAAATTAAAAAATTTAGGTTTTATTTCGGCAACCCAAGCTGGTGTTTCGATTAGTATCGAAGATTTAAAAATTCCAGCTTTAAAATCGAATTTGCTTTTAACCTCTGAACAAAATTCGATGAATCCACATTTAACTCCAATTGAAACATCTCAAGCTATTCTTGAAATATGGAATCGAACTAGTGAAAAATTAAAATATCAAGTTGTTCAATCATTTCAAATTTCCGATTTATTTAATCCTGTTTATATGATGGCTTTTTCTGGAGCGAGGGGTAATATTTCTCAAATCCGACAACTAGTTGCTATGCGGGGCTTAATGGCTGATCCTCTTGGTCAAATTATTGATTTTCCTATACGTAGTAATTTTCGAGAAGGTTTAACATTAACTGAATATTTAATTTGTTGTTCAGGGGCTAGAAAAGGTATTGTAGATACTGCTCTTCGTACAGCTTCTTCTGGTTATTTAACACGTCGATTAGTAGATGTAGCTCATCATGTTGTCATTAGTCAAATTGATTGTCAAACTTCTAAAAGTATTATTTTAGAAGATTTATATGATGATCATAAAAAAATATTATCGTTACAACAACGTTTAGTTGGACGTATTTTAGCTCAAACTTTAATAGATGATCATCAATGCGTTATTGCATCAAAAAATCAAGAAATTTCTCATAGTTTAAGTCATAAATTATGTAAAGTTAATCAAAAAATTTACTTGAGATCGCCTTTAACTTGTGAATCATCTCAATTCTTATGTCAACTCTGTTACGGATGGAATCTTGCTGAAGGACAATTAGTCTCTATTGGAGAAGCTGTAGGTATTTTAGCTGCTCAATCTATTGGAGAACCTGGCACTCAACTTACTATGAGAACATTTCATACAGGGGGAGTTTTTACAGGTGTATTAATTGATCAAACTTATGCACCTTTTTCTGGACATGTTTATTATCCATCTGCTTGTGCTGGAGTGTTAATTCGAACTCCACGAGGTCAAATTGCTTTTTTAAGTAAAAGTATAACTTGTTTAGAAATTAATCATAAATTACAATTAGATTTTCCACCTCTCACTCTTCTCTATACAGCACAAGGGGTTTACGTGCACAAAAATCAATTATTAGCCACTTCAGGTGATCACAGCTTTCAAAATTTTGTCGAAAATGAACAACAAATTTTTTGTTTTTGTTCTGGACAACTTTATTTTGAAAATTTAATCTTAGTTGAAAAAACACTTCAAAATCTTGGAGAATTTTGGGTTTTATTTGGTCAAACAGCTTATTTTAAAAAAATTGGTTTTCATAAATTTGACTTAATCAACAATTCTGTTGCTTTTAACCAAATCCAAATTCATTCTGGTTTTAAAGTTACTCAAAAACCCCAGGAAATACGAACAACTGGTCAAGATTTTTCAATTGACTTCGTTTTTTTTAAAAAAATAGCTTATTTTAATTATACTTGGGAATATGTTCAAACTTGGATGGCTGGTATTCGTCTACAATCAAAATATGAAAAGCATCTTTTTAAGCAAATTTATGTTCACCGTTTTAATCCATTTTTATCTATGGTTAATAATCGCTGGAAGGTTTCGCCCAGCGAAACCCTCGGGATGCTCGGGAAACCCCTTGGAAGCCCAATTCTTTGGAATTGGCAAAAAGGTGCTTATATTAATAAATTTTATTTTTTAATTGTTTTTTTTAAAAAACTAACCCATAATCAAAACCATCGAAGGATTGGAAGTTCGAATAATAGATTAGGTAATTATTGTTTTTTAAGAATTCGAGTACCTTCTTCGGGATTTTTTATAAATAATCGCAAATTTCGTAAAAAATCCTTTGGAAAACATTATCATTTTGAAACATTTTTTATTACGTCAATTGTTAATATTTTAGAAGGTTTCGCCCAGCGAAACCCTCGGGATGCTCGCAAGCTCGGGAAGCTCGGGAAGCTCGGGAAGCTCGGGAAGCTCGGGAAGCTCGGGAAGCTCGGGAAGCTCGGGAAGCTCGGGAAGCTCGGGAAGCTCGCGGAGCTCGCTTCGCTCGCTCCTCGGAAACCCAATAAACTGTCTACTACTATCGACTATGTTCAATATTCTCAACAAACCAAGCATTTGTTAATAGCTAAAATTGATGAAGCAATTATTGATTTTTATTTTAATTCATTTTTTAATTTACTCTCAAAATTTGTGTGTACAAAAAATAATTTTACACGTTTTTTTAAACCTATTCCTAAAAAAATAATTCTGCACAATTTTGAAATATTTGTTTGGACAAACACAATCACAATTAATAATAGCGAGAAACAATCATTAACAAATCAGAGGTTAATGTTACCTCTAATACATGATAGAAAAAAATTCAGTGTTTATTTAAATAGTATTTGTACTATTAAAAAGGGGGGCTCCTTCGAAACTCTGAGTGCAAAGGAACCCATACTGACAATTATAAAAATGAAATTTGGTCAACAATTTCATTATCATAAATTGATTCAAAGAAAAATCTTTGGGGTTGCCCCAGGGCAACCCCCTCAAATTTTTGTTCGTTTTTATGTTCCAATTAAAATAGGTGAAGTAGTTACTATACAAAGTCAAAATATTATTTTTAATAGTTTTGAACATATATTTTGCTATAAAATAATAACAAATAATAGTGCTCAAAATTCTCCAGTTTTAGGAAAAGTCTATCCACCAGGTCTAATAAACAAAAAATTTGTAATAAGAAGTGGGCAATTAATATCACGAACTAAAAAACATATTTTATTTCGTGGTGCTTATATGTATTTAATAAATAATCAAAGTATTATTCATGCCCTAAATGGTCAAATTGTGAATCAAAATGATCATATTTGTACAGTATTTTCTAATAAATCAAAAACGGAAGATATTATTCAAGGTATTCCTCAAATTGAACATATTTTTGAAGCAAGAAAAAAATTTAAATATAGTTTTCATGAAATAGTAATGTGTTCAAAAAATTTATATGATTTTGAAAAAACAGTTCTAATTTATTTAACCAATATTCAGAAATCTGTGTTAAATAATATTCAACGAATTTATTGTACTCAAGGTATTCATATATCAGATAAACATATTGAAGTTATCGTTAGGCAAATAACATCTAATGTTTTAATTATTGATCCTGGTCAAACTGGATTACTTTGTGGTGAAATTATAGAATATCAGTGGGCTCAAAGAGCTCAAAAAAGTCAAATATTTTGTAATCAAATTATTTATGAACCATTATTAATAGGTATGACCAAAACTTGTTTACAAACTGCGAGTTTTATATCAGCAGCTAGTTTTCAAGAAACAACTAGGGTTTTAAGTCGAGCTGCATTTCAAAATCAAATTGATTTTCTTCGTGGATTAAAACAAAATGTAATTTTAGGTAATATTATTCCTGCAGGTACTGGTTTTTAATGAACGACCCTTATGCGCTCCTGAGTGTCTCTATAATATAAAATTGAACAAATAAAAAAACACAATAAATAAATTAATTTTTTTCAATTATGGTTACAAAATTTCCAAAATTTAGCCAAGGTCTAAGTCAAGATCCTACAACACGACGACTTTGGTTTGGCATAGCGACTGCCCATGACTTTGAAAGTCATGATGGAATGACTGAACAAACGCTTTATCAGAAAATTTTTGCATCTCATTTTGGTCAATTGGCAATTATTTTTTTATGGACCTCTGGAAATCTGTTCCATGTAGCTTGGCAAGGTAATTTTGAACAATGGGGAGCAGATCCTCTTCATGTTCGTCCTATTGCTCATGCTATCTGGGATCCTCATTTTGGACAACCTGCGGTGGAAGCATTTACTCGAGGAGGCGCTTCGGGAGCTGTTAATATAGCTACTTCAGGAGTTTATCAATGGTGGTATACTATTGGTTGTCGAACAAATCAAGATCTTTATCAAGGAGCACTTTTTCTTTTAATAGTTGCAGGTTTATTTTTATTTGCTGGATGGCTTCATCTTCAACCAAAATTTACCCCAACAGTCTCTTGGTTTAAAAACGCAGAATCTCGTTTAAATCATCATTTAGCTGGTTTATTTGGAGTAAGTTCATTAGCATGGACTGGTCATTTAGTTCATGTTGCTATACCAGCAGCTCGAGGTCAAACGGTTCGATGGTCGAATTTTTTAACTACATTACCTCATCCTCAAGGTCTTAAGCCTTTTTTTACAGGGAATTGGAATGTATATGCTCAAAATCCTGATACACCAACTCATATTTTTGGTACATCACAAGGATCCGGTGATGCTATTTTAACTTTCTTAGGTGGTTTTCATCCTCAAACTCAAAGTTTATGGTTAACAGATATTGCTCACCATCATTTAGCTATTGCAGTTGTATTTATAATTGCTGGTCATATGTATCGAACTAATTTTGGTATTGGACATAGTTTAAAAGAAATTTTAGAAGCTCATCGTCCACCTAGTGGTAGTTTAGGTAAAGGCCATAGTGGCTTATTCGATACTGTTAATAATTCACTTCATTTTCAACTTGGATTAGCTTTAGCATCTGTTGGCACTATTTGTTCTTTAGTTGCTCAACATATGTATTCTTTACCTCCTTACGCTTTTTTAGCCCAAGATTTTACAACTCAAGCTGCATTATATACTCATCATCAATATATTGCTGGTTTTATTATGTGTGGAGCTTTTGCCCATGGAGCTATCTTCTTTATTCGAGATTACGATGCAGAACTTAATAAAGGTAATGTTCTTTCACGTATTCTTGATCATAAAGAAGCAATTATTTCTCATTTAAGTTGGGTTAGCTTATTTTTAGGATTTCATACATTAGGTATCTATATACATAATGATGTTATGTTAGCTTTTGGAACACCTGAAAAACAAATTTTAATAGAACCATTATTTGCTCAATGGATTCAAGGTGCTCATGGACAAAATCTTTATGGTTTTGATGTATTATTGTCAAATGATCAAAATCCAGCTACAGTTGCTGGACAAACACTTTGGTTACCTGGATGGCTTGCAGCTATCAATAACCCTACCAATTCTTTATTTTTAATTATTGGACCTGGTGATTTTCTTGTTCATCATGCAATAGCCTTAGGACTTCATGTGACTACCCTTATTTTAGTTAAAGGTGCTTTAGATGCTCGAGGCTCTAAATTAATGCCAGATAAGAAAGATTTTGGTTATAGTTTCCCTTGTGATGGACCTGGTCGAGGTGGTACTTGTGATATTTCCGCTTGGGATGCGTTCTATTTATCTGTTTTCTGGATGTTAAATACTATTGGATGGGTCACTTTCTATTGGCATTGGAAACATCTTGGTATTTGGCAAGGTAATGTTAATCAATTTAACGAATCTTCCACTTATTTAATGGGATGGCTTCGAGATTATTTATGGCTCAATTCATCACAACTCATCAACGGTTATAATCCTTTTGGTATGAATAGTTTATCTGTTTGGGCTTGGATGTTTCTTTTTGGACATTTAGTTTATGCTACAGGATTCATGTTCCTTATTTCTTGGCGAGGTTATTGGCAAGAATTAATTGAAACATTAGCTTGGGCTCACGAAAGAACACCTCTAGCCAGTTTAATCCATTGGAGAGATAAACCTGTTGCTTTATCTATTGTTCAAGCACGTTTAGTTGGACTTGTTCATTTTTCTGTGGGTTATATTCTTACTTATGCTGCTTTTTTAATTGCATCTACTTCAAGTAAATTCGGATAATTTTTTTATTCATTATGACTAACTTTTTATTTCAATTAGCTGTTTTTGCTTTTATTGCATTTTCTTTTTTATTACTTGTTAGTGTACCTGTTGTATTTGCTTATCCTGGAGGATGGACACAAACTCAAACTAAAAATACCCTTTTTTCGGGTGTTGGTATATGGTTTTTCCTTGTATTTCTTATTGGTATTTTAAATTCGTTTGTTGTTTAGATTTTAGATGCTTAAGGAGCGAGCTCCGACGCAAGCTCGCAAGCTTTCGAGCTTCGGCAGCTCGCGGAGCTTGCGAGCTTTCGAGCTTGGGAACTGCCCTTTATTATAAATATTTAATTGCTTTTTCTGGGGGTCAAGATTCTACTAATTTAATCATTTTGTGGATTAATCTTTCTCGTTTTCGACAAAGTCTATGTGGTTATTGTAATCATTTATGGAAAAAACAAGATTTTTACTTATTTCGTCACTCATTTCAGATCAGTTTTATTTTTCATAAATCATTTTTCTATATTATTTTTTTCTCTAAAATTTTTGGAGAACAAAATTCTCGAAAAAATCGTTATAAGAGTTTTATGCGAATTGCTTATTATTCTCATTGTGATTTTATTGTAACAGCTCATACCCAAAACGATCAAATAGAAACTTTTTTTATTAATCTATTTCGTGGTTCAGGAAAATTTGGTTTACAAGGTTTAAGATATCAGCAATTTTTATATTATTATGAATGGAGTTCGTCATTCTTTTATTAAACTTTCTACTTTTTCTCGAACTCAAAAAAAACCTTTAACTCTTTTACGACCATTAGTCTACATATCCAGATTTCAATGTGTTCAATTTTGTGAATTTTGGAATTTGCCAATTCAGCCTGACTCCACTAATAGCAAAATTTTTTATAAACGAAATCGTTTACGTTTACAATGTTTACCTTATATAAAATATTTTTTTAATAAAAAATTATTTCTAAAAATTGCTAAAACCCAACAAATTATTTATTTAGAAAATGAGTATTTTAATTTAATAATAAAAAAACTTATATCTAAGAATAAGAATCATATTGGCTTCACAAAACTGAATCATTTTATTTATTTTCCAAAATTGTTTCAGTATAGAATTTTACATAATTTTTTTATTTTATTTAAAATAAAAATTTCATTTTCTGAAATAGATTTACTTATTAAATTATTTTAAATAAAATAAAAAACTCGTCGAAGGGAACCCCAAGGTCTTAGAATCGTTAAAGATTTCGAGGAGCATCCGGAGCATCCCTCGGGATGCTCGGGAAACCTATCACCTAGATTATGAGGAATTCGTCTCTTTAGTGTCTAGCTGCGGGAGGGAAACCTCTGGGAGCACTCTTCAACCCTTACGCACTTTTGAAAAAAGTATAATGTATATTGTGGAGAAATTGCTAATTAGAAGCTAATTTCTTTTTTTATATTTTTTGAATGTCGATACTTTAAAATTAATAGAATTTATATTATGGTACTAAATAAAAAACAAGTGAAGATTTTAGTGGATCGTAATCCAGTTGAAACTTCTTTTGAGAAGTGGGCAAAACCTGGTCATTTTTCAAGAAGTTTATCTAGAGGCCCGAATACAACAACATGGATTTGGAATCTACATGCAGATGTTCATGATTTTCAAAGTCAAACAAATGATCTGCAAGATATTTCAAGAAAAGTATTCAGTGCTCATTTCGGTCAATTAGGGATTATTTTTATTTGGCTTAGTGGAATGTATTTTCATGGTGCTCGTTTTTCAAATTATGAAGCATGGCTTGCAAATCCTGTTCGTATAAAACCAAGTGCTCAAGTAGTGTGGCCGATTGTTGGTCAAGAAATATTAAATGGAGATGTTGGTGGAGGATTTCAAGGAATTCAAATCACATCAGGATTTTTTCAATTATGGCGAGCAAGTGGAATTACAAGTGAACTTCAATTATATACAACAGCAATTGTTGGTTTAATATTTGCTGGATTAATGTTGTTTGCAGGTTGGTTTCATTATCATAAAGCAGCACCAAAACTTGAATGGTTCCAAAATGTTGAATCTATGATGAATCACCATTTAGCTGGATTATTAGGACTTGGAAGTTTAAGTTGGGCTGGTCATCAAATTCATATAAGTATTCCTATTAATAAACTATTGGACGGAGGAATTGATCCTAAAGAAATTCCGTTACCTCATGAATTTTTATTAAATAGAGATTTAATGTGTGAACTATTTCCGAGCTTTAGTAAAGGATTAGCTCCATTTTTTACTTTGAATTGGGGTGTTTATAGCGATTTTTTAACTTTTAAAGGCGGTTTAAATCCAACTACTGGTGGTTTATGGTTAACAGATATTGCTCATCATCATTTAGCTATTGCAGTTGTATTTATAATTGCTGGTCATATGTATCGAACTAATTTTGGTATTGGACATAATATGAAAGAAATTTTAGAAGCTCATAAAGGACCATTAACAGGTGAAGGACATTCTGGACTTTATGAAATCTTAACGACTTCATGGCATGCTCAATTAGCAATAAATTTAGCTTTATTTGGATCCCTTTCAATTATTGTGGCTCATCATATGTATTCAATGCCACCTTATCCATATCTGGCAACAGATTACGGAACTCAATTAAGTTTATTTACACATCATATGTGGATAGGTGGGTTCTGTATCGCTGGAGCTGGTGCCCATGGAGCAATTTTTATGATTCGAGATTATGACCCAACTCAAAATTATAATAATTTATTAGATCGGGTGATTCGTCATCGCGATGCGATTATTTCTCACTTAAATTGGGTTTGTATTTTCCTTGGTTTTCATAGTTTTGGTCTTTATATTCATAATGATACAATGAGTGCTTTAGGCAGACCTCAAGATATGTTTTCAGATACTACGATTCAACTTCAACCTATATTTGCTCAATGGATTCAAAAAATTCATTTCTTAGCACCTCAATTAACTGCACCTCAAGCAATTGAAAGTACAAGTGTTTCTTGGGGAGGCGAATCTATTGTAGCCGTTGGAGGTAAAGTAGCTATGATGCCTATTGTATTAGGTACTTCAGATTTTATGGTCCATCATATTCATGCATTTACAATTCATGTGACTGCATTTATTTTATTAAAAGGTGTACTCTATGCTCGAAGTTCTCGTTTAATTCCAGATAAATCGAATTTAGGATTCCGATTCCCTTGTGATGGACCTGGTCGAGGTGGCACTTGTCAAGTTTCTGCTTGGGATCATGTTTTCTTAGGTTTATTTTGGGTTTATAATTCAATATCAATTGTTATTTTTCATTTTAGTTGGAAAATGCAGTCCGATGTTTGGGGTACTGTTTCTTCTACAGGCGCTGTTGCTCATATTACTGGCGGTAATTTTGCTGCTTCTGCTAATACAATTAATGGATGGTTACGAGACTTTTTATGGGCGCAATCATCTCAAGTTATTCAATCTTATGGATCTGCTCTCTCAGCTTATGGATTAATTTTTTTAGGTGCTCACTTTGTCTGGGCATTTAGTTTAATGTTCCTTTTCAGTGGACGAGGATATTGGCAAGAACTTATTGAATCAATTCTTTGGGCTCATAATAAACTTAAAGTAGCTCCTGCTATTCAACCTCGAGCCTTAAGTATTACTCAAGGACGAGCTGTTGGACTTGCTCATTATTTACTTGGTGGTATTGGAACAACTTGGAGTTTCTTTTTAGCTCGTATTTTAGCTGTTAGTTAAAGTTCAAAGATAAAATATTTTTTGTTATAAATTATCAACTGATCTAATAAATTATAATAATTTATTAGATCAGTCGGTATTTATTTTTATACTATAAGCTAAAAAGTCTAATAAGATTTCATTAATAGCTTTGGATATAGCTTTTTTTGGATGAATGCCGCCATTCGTCCAAATTTCAAATAAAATAAACTCTTCTCCAGATGAAATAGATTGAATTGTATAATTTATTCTTTTAATAGAACAAATATCATTATTCAAAAATAAATAATTTTTATTAGAATTTTTTTTAAGTTTTTTATTTTGATGGATTTTTTCATTATGAATAAATAATTTTAAATTTAATTCACCATCTGTTTCTATTGTAGCAATATATTGGTTTGGATTGACACATCCAATTTGTTTTGGTAGATAAATATTATGAGCACGAAGGATCCCAGGACCAGTTAAATTAATTAAACCGATTTGAGGTTTAGAAATAAGGGGGCAACCCTGGCAACCCCCTTTAAAACATAATATTATGTTTTCTATATTAAACATAATATCTACAACAGATTCTCGAACACCAACTAAACTTGAAAATTCATGTTGTATACCATATATTTGTATTGTATCGAAAACACATGCAGACTGATCTGCTAATAAAGTTCGTCTTAAGCAATTAGCAAAAGTTTGAGCACCATGTGTGTAAAAAGGTCCAATTTTAAAACATCCATAGAATTGTCTATTTTGTTCAATTTGAGAATGAATACAATAAAAATTTTTATTATGTTTCATGTGCGTCTTTTTTTCGGAGGGCGGCATCCATTATGAACAACAGGTGTAATATCACGAATAACAGTGATTTTATCAAATTTTTGCAATGCTCGGAGAGCGGTTAACCGACCAGGACCAATTCCTGAAATATAAAGATGAATTTGCCGACATTTTGTTCGTAGTTCAACAGTTTTTGTGCTAAAAACGTTCACCATGGTTTGAGCTGCAAAAGGTGTTGATTTTCGAGCACCTTTAAAACCACAAGATCCAGCAGTCTCCCAATGTTTAACATCCCCTTGAAAATTAGTGAGTGTAATAGCGGTATTATTATAAGTAGCACGAAGATAAATAATGAGAGTCTCGGTAAAATACATATATTAACAAATTATTTTTTTTGAAGATTTTTTTTGACGTTGTTTATGTTTTGGATTTTCACAAATAATAAAAATTTGACCTTTTCGGCGTATTTGTCGACAATTTTGACAAATTTTTCTAACAGAAGAACGTACTTTCATATAAGTTTTTTTTGTTTAATAGTATTTATTTTTTTTTTTTGATTTAAACGATACACAATACGACCTCGGGATAAATCATAAGCACAAATTTCAACAACAACTTGATCTCCTAATAAAATACGAATAGAATTCCGACGAATTTTACCAGAAATATAAGCAACAACTAGAAATCCATTTTCCAATCTAATACGGAACATACCATTAGATAAACACTGAGTAACCTCACCAGGAAGTTGTAAACCTTTTGTTTTATTTGCCATAATTTAACAAACAAAACCTAATAATTCACCACCAATACCAAATTGGCGTGCTTCTCGATCAGTTAGAATTCCTCTTGAAGTAGAAATAAATAGAATTCCCAATTGACCACAAATTTGAGGAATTTGAGAATAAGCAACATACATTCGGCAACCAGGCCGACTTAATCGACGAATTTGAGTAATTAGTGGTTTATTTTGATTATATTTCAGAGTGCATATTAAACTATGATTACAATTTTCAAAACATTGAATAAACCCATGACGAATTAAAATTTGAATAATTTTTTGATTAATTTGAGTAGAAGGAACCTGAACTGTCTGACAACGAATTAAACAAGCGTTTCGAATACGTGTAAAAAAATCAGAAAGAGAATCTTGCATAAAAAATTAAAAATCTCTAAATGGTAAACCAAATGCTTCAAGAAGAACACGAGCTTCACGATCAGTGCAAGCAGAAGTCACAATACAAATATCCATGCCCCTAATTTGATCAATTTGATCATAACGAATTTCAGGGAACATTAATTGTTCGTTAAGTCCAAAATTATAATTACCACATCCATCAAAACTTTGAGCAGATAAACCAGCAAAGTCTCGAAGACGAGGCAAGGCTAAATTAATTAAACGATCTAAAAAACTATACATGAAATGACGTCGTAAAGTAACTGCAATACCCACAGGCATTTTTTTTCGTAAATGAAATCCAGCAATAGATTTTCGAGAATAATGAATCAATGCTTTTTGGGCGGTAATAGTTTGAAATTCTTGTAAAGAACTTTCAAAAACTTTCATATTTTTATCTCCAATTCCTATTCCTCTATTTAAAACAATTTTGTTTAATTTAGGAACTTCATAAGGATGGTTATATCCATCACACAAATCTGGATGGATTTTATTTAAATAATAATCATAAAGTCGTGGTTTGGATTTCATAGTATAAATTTAAACCACCTCAGATGCTAAGGATACAATTTTTTGAAAATTTTGAGACCTTAGTTCTCTAGGCACAGCTCCAAAAATTCGAGTTCCTCGGGGGGCTCCTTCTTTATTAATAATAACAGCCGCATTTTGATCAAAACGAATAGTTAAACCATTGGATCGTCGAATACCTTGAGAAGTACGAACAATAACAGCTCGAACAATTTCAGATTTTTTAATAGGCATATTAGGTAGAGCTTGTTTAACTACCCCAAGAATAACATCACCTAAACTAGCTTTTTTTTGACTTTTTCCATTAAGCACTCGAATACACATAATTTGTCGAGCACCTGTATTATCAGCAATTTGAAGACAACTTTGAGGCTGAATCATCAATGATTTTGGTTTTTATAGGCATTTTATAAGCAGCATTTTTTAATGCTTGTTTAACTAATTCAGGCTGTGGTCCTTGGATTTCATAGAGAATTTGACCTGGTTTAATAACCGCAACCCATTTTTCAGGAGCACCTTTACCTGAGCCCATTCGGGTTTCAGGTGGACGATATGTTACAGGTTTATCTGGAAAAATACGAATCCATATTTGACCACCCCGTTTTGTTTGACGAGATAAAACACGACGACCTGCTTCTAATTGAGCACCTGTTAACCAACAAGCTTCTAAAGCTTCTAATCCATAGTCACCAAAAAATAATGAGCGAGCGAAGCGAGCTCCGAAGCGAGCTCCGAAGCGAGCTCGAGCTTTGAGCTTGCGAACTCTAGATTTTCCTTTTAAACGTCCTCTATGAGCTTTTCTAAATTTTGTGCGTTTTGGTTGATACATGATCAAATCATTAAATAAAAATCCATACTTTAACTCCTAAAATACCATAAATAGTTAAAGCTTTTTGAAAACTATAATCAATATAAGCATTCAGTGTATGTAATGGAACAGCACCTTCACGAATCCATTCGCTTCGAGCAATTTCAGCACCATTTAAACGACCAGAAATTTGAATCTTCACACCTTTATATTTACGATGAAATTTTTTATTATGAAGAAGTTTAGTTAATTTTTTAAGAGCTGCTCTATAAGCTAATCTATGTTGTAATAAGTTCACTAAAAATTGAGCTAGAAAACATGCATTAAGTGGAAAATTTAAAATACGAAGTGTTAATTTTGGTACTGGTTGATTTGAACCAAAATAAGTTTGAAAAAATTGACTTTTTCGATAATTTTGAATATTTGTTTTAATCCACAATTGGAATTGTATTAAAGTTTGACTACCTAATACTCGAGGAGGCTCTGCTGAATAAATTATAATTTGAAGATGGTGATCACGATCACCATCTTGTCGAATAATTTGAATCTTATTAATGGCAGAAGAATAATCATATAACTTTTGTCTTAAAAAATTGTCTTCTAATAAATATTTGGAATAATTATTTTGATTAGCAAACCATTGAGATGAATGAATGTGGGTTTGACCTAAACGAAAACCTATTGGATGTACTTTTTGTCCCATAAAATAAAATTATCTTTTTTGACGAACTACTTTGCGATCTGTTTTTTTATGACCTCGAAAATATCGTGATGGTGAAAATTCTCCTAATTTATGGCCAACCATTTGTTCACGAATATAAACTGGTATATGTTTTTGACCATTATATACTGCAATCGTATGACCAATCATATTTGGAATTATTATTGAACTTCGACACCATGTATAAATCGGTGTCCTTGATTCACCTTGGATATTAAATTTTTGAATTTTTTTAATTAAATGTTTTGGGATATATAAAGATTTCATGATCCAGTTCTTAAATTTCTATTACGTCGACGTAAAATTAATCGATCACTATATTTTTTTGGTGGACGAGTTAATTTACCTAAAGTAGGTTTGCCCCAAGGAGTCACGGGATGAGTTTTGCCAATAGGTGCTTTTCCTTCACCACCACCATGAGGATGATCAACTGCATTTTGAGCACAGCCACGAACAGTAGGTCTTATACCAAGCCATCGAGAACGTCCCGCTTTCATTAAACTTACTTTCTCTAAATATTTCGGTTCAACTTTACCAATAGTTGCCCAACAATTTTCAGAAAATAATCTAATTTCATTGGAAGGTAGACGAAGTGTTACAAATGAATCCGCTTTTGACATTAGTAATGCTGTTGCCCCTCCTGCTCGGGCAAATTGACCTCCTTTTCCTGGTGCTGATTCTATATTATATACATTTGTCCCTAAAGGAATATTTTTTAAAGGTAAACTATTCCCAGAAGTTAACGTCGCTTTGCTACTTGCAATTAATTCAGATCCAATTTTTACTCCTTTCGGACATAATTGATATTGTTGAGAACCATCTTTATATATAACACCTATAATACGACCAGTTCTATTTGGATCATATTCTATTGTCCGAATTTTAGCTGAACAATTTATTTTAATTTTTTGAAAATTTATTTTTCGATAAACACGTGGGTGACCTCCTCCCTTATGACGGCAAGTAATTTTTCCACTATTATTTCGTCCTTTTTTTCGTTGAAAACCTTTTTTTAATTTTTTTGATATTAATTTCATTCAAAAATAGGTATTGGTTTTGTAAATTTAACAATTGCTTTTTTTTTTGACACCATATTTAAGGTATTTATTCTTTCAATTTTAATATTATAAAATTGTTCTAATAAAAGTTTAATATGTTTCTTGGTTAATGTAGTATCGACTTCAAAAATATATTGGTTTTGTTTAATTAATTTATTTGTTTTTTCTGTTATTAGCAGTTTGATAAGTCATTATCGTCTTCACAATTATATTTATAAGGTTTTATGTTTCTTGCTACGAGTACAAAGCTCGCTACAGGAGTGTTGCTGCATACAGTAGGGTTTGAACCTACGGTGTCCTTACTTAAAGGATACGGATTATGAGTCCGGCGCTTTCGACCACTCAGCCATATATGCCAAATTTTCAGAGGAAGGGTTTCGCTCGCTCCCAAGCTCGCTCGCGAAACCCCCTTGGGGGAAACCATCATTAAAAATTTAATTCAAATAATTGAACTTTTTCAAATTGTTTTTTCTTCAATACAAGAAATATCTGAGTTAGAAGTACACTAAACGCAAACACAATATATGCGATTATTCGTTGAGGATTTTGAAGTACAATTTCAGAGTCTTGTTGTCCGAAACCACCGATATTAGGATTGTTTGTTAAAGCTTGATCTACTTCTACTTTTTGATTTGCATTCACAATAATTTCTGGTCCTGGAGGAATTTTTTCGACCACTTGATCTCCTGTGGATGTTTCAATTGTAATTAAAAAACCTCCTGGCTTTTCTTCTCTAGGAGTTATTTGTTTAATAACACCTGCAGTGGAAGCAGAATAAACAGTATTATTACTTTTGGAACCGTCGGCATAAACTTGACCTCGACCACGGTTTCCTCCTAAATAAATAGGATATTTCAAATAAGAACTTTTTGTTGCTTTATTTTTTGGATCGGGAGATAAAATCGGAAATACCATTTGACTATATTTCTTACCAGCAACAGGACCAACTACTAGAATATTTTTTCTATTTTTACTATAGGGTTGAAAACTTAATCCTTTTATTTTTGTTTTCAATTCTGGAGAAATACGATCTTTTGGTGCTAATTCAAAACCTTCAGGAAGAATTAAAACAGCTCCAACATTAAGTGCACCTTTTTTGCCATTACCTAAAACTTGTTTAATTTGTTGATCATATGGAATCTTAACAATAGCTTCAAATACAGTATTAGGTAATACTGCTTGAGGAACACTCAATTCTACTGGTTTTTGCGCTAAATGACAATTTGCGCATACAATTCGACCATTTGCTTCCCTAGGATTCTCATAATTTTGTTGAGCAAATATAGGATATGCAAATACTTGAGGAGTCCAAAATAACAAAATTAATAATAACCAACAAGTTTGATAAAATTTTTTCACAAAAATATTATTTGAATTTAGAAAATTTTCTTCTCTTTAAAATTACTCGTAATGGGATTTAGAATTTCAATCTCGATTATTGCTTAAGAAAAATTGATTGTTCAGGATTGAGCGAAGCGAAATCGCTCCCATTGAGCGAAGCGAAGTTTCGCCCAGCGAAACCCTGGGGGAAACCGAGCAGAGTTTTATATTACTCTATTGACGAATTTTCAATATAAATAAAAATTGAAAACATAGTGATAACAGGAAAAAATAAGCCAACTAGTGGCACAAAAATTTGAGGTAAATATGCTGCAGTCATAAAGATATTTCATATCCTTAATAGGCAGCTTATATTTTTTAGATTTAAATGTCAACTAGCACGTTATAATAAAATCTGATGGCGGGCGTGACCAAGTGGTTAAGGTAATGGTTTGTGGCACCATCATGCGCGGGTTCAATTCTCGTCGTCCGCCCAGGGTATGTAGCTTAGTGGATTAGAGTCTATGGCTACGAACCATAAGGTCGGGGGTTCGAATCCCTCCATACCCACATTTACCTATTTAACTAACATAATAACATAAGAGAAAAAATTACGAATATTGTGAGCAATTATTAAATTACAAACATGAGATTTTTGACAAAATTAAAAAAAATATTAACATTAAAAAAAACAACGTTTTTATTTTATTTTTTAGAATGCTGTTGTAGTTTTTATTTTGGCTTAATTTTTGGAAATCTCTTTGGGACGTTTCTTAATTTCTTTAGAGTTTTCTTAGGAGATAGTCTAATTTTATTATGTTTGATTTTATGTTTTGAATTATTTAATATTTCAATAATTAAAACAAAATACTCGCAATCATCAGATATAGTAAATAAAGAAAACAAAATTGCTAAGGCTATTATTATAATTCAAAATATTCAGCTTGGAGTTTTATTAGGATTTTTTGTAGATTCCTTTAAAGTTGGAAGTTAAATGTGTTGAAGCTTAATCTTTTGCTTTTATCATATAGATTATAATAATATAAATAATATATATAATATATATAATATAAATAATATATATAATATATATAATATATATAATATATATAATATATATAATATATATAATATATATAATATATATAATATATATAATATATATAAAGATTTCTAGTTGTGCTCTAAATAATCAAAGTGATTGCATAAATTATTATAGGCTATCAAAATGGTTGAACCATTATTATCAGGGATTGTGTTAGGTTTAGTGCCAGTCACAATTGGAGGACTTTTTGTCACAGCTTATTTGCAATATAAACGTGGCGATCGGATAGTTTAAAAAGGACTTCCTATTTCGGGTTGTTGATAAAATATTGTTATTTCAAAAATTGCTAAAGCAATCATGGGACCACAAACAGAAACAAAAGTTGGTGCTGGGTTTAAAGCCGGTGTTAAAGATTACCGTTTAACATACTATACTCCAGATTATAAAGTATCAGATACTGACATTCTTGCTGCCTTTCGTATGACACCTCAGCCAGGTGTTCCTCCTGAAGAAGCTGGCGCTGCCGTTGCTGCAGAATCATCTACAGGAACTTGGACTACTGTTTGGACTGATGGTTTAACAAGCTTAGATAGTTATAAAGGAAGATGTTATGATTTAGAAGCAGTTGCTGGAGAAGAAAATCAGTATATTGCTTATGTTGCTTATCCTCTTGATCTTTTTGAAGAGGGATCTGTAACTAATTTATTTACTTCAATTGTTGGAAACGTATTTGGATTTAAAGCTCTTCGTGCATTACGTCTTGAAGATCTTCGTATTCCAAAATCATATATTAAATCTTTCCAAGGACCTCCTCATGGAATTCAAGTTGAACGTGATAAATTAAATAAATATGGACGTCCTTTTTTAGGTTGTACTATTAAGCCAAAATTAGGTTTATCTGCTAAAAATTATGGACGTGCCGTTTATGAGTGTTTAAGAGGTGGTCTCGATTTTACAAAAGATGATGAGAATGTGAATTCTCAACCTTTCATGCGCTGGCGTGATCGTTTTTTATTTGTTGCTGAAGCACTTTATAAAGCTCAAGCAGAGACTGGTGAAATTAAGGGTCATTATCTAAATGCTACTGCAGGACATTGTGATGAAATGCTTAAAAGAGCTCAGTGTGCTAAAGAATTAGGTATGCCTATTATTATGCATGATTACTTAACAGGTGGCTTTACAGCTAATACAACTTTAGCCTATTATTGTAGAGATCATAGTTTATTACTTCATATTCACCGTGCGATGCATGCTGTTATTGATCGACAAAAAATTCATGGAATGCACTTCCGTGTATTAGCTAAAGCGTTAAGACTATCTGGTGGTGATCACCTTCACGCAGGAACTGTTGTTGGAAAACTTGAAGGTGAACGTGAAGTAACTCTAGGTTTCGTTGATTTAATGAGAGATAATTTCATTGAAAAAGATCGTTCTCGTGGAGTATATTTCACTCAAGATTGGGTTTCTTTACCTGGTGTTATTCCTGTTGCCTCTGGTGGTATTCACGTGTGGCATATGCCAGCATTAGTTGAAATTTTTGGAGACGATGCTTGTTTACAATTTGGTGGTGGAACTTTAGGCCATCCTTGGGGAAATGCTCCAGGTGCTGCTGCTAATCGTATTGCTTCTGAAGCTTGCGTACAAGCTCGTAATGAAGGACGTTCTCTTGCTGCTGAAGGTAATCAAATTATTCGTGATGCTGCTAAATGGAGTCCTGAACTTGCTGCTGCTTGTGAAGTTTGGAAAGAAATTAAATTTGAATTTGAAACAATTGATACTCTTTAAAATTAAAAAAATTATTGAACCGAATAAACAATAAACATATTGGGGTTCCCGAGCAGTGCGAAGGGAACCCTTTCTATTATATATTTTATTAAATCTTTAAAATGCCTACCATTAATCAATTAATTACAAAACCAAGAAAACGAATTTTAAATAAAACTAAATCTCCAGGATTAAAGGCTTGTCCTCAACGACGAGGAGTTTGTCTTCGTGTTTTAACAACTACACCAAAAAAACCCAATTCAGCTATTCGAAAAGTGGCCCGGGTTCGTTTAACTTCAGGTTTTGAAGTTACTGCTTATATTCCAGGTATTGGTCATAATTTACAAGAACATGCTGTTGTTTTAGTTCGAGGTGGTCGTGTTAAAGATTTACCTGGTGTTCGTTATAAAATTATTCGTGGAACATTAGATACCGCTGAAGTTCGAGATCGATTTCAATCTAGATCTAAATATGGAGTTAAAAAACCTCCGAAATAATTATGTATTATGCCTCGTAGACCTATTAAAAAAAAATTTAAATCTCAATCATTTGATGAAATTTTTCAGCAAATTATTATGATTCACGGCAAAAAAAAATTAGCTTACCGTATTTTTCAAAATACTTTAAATCTTATTTCTACTCAAACAGAAGAAAATGCTTTCGTTGTTTTAGAAAGAGCTATTCGAAATACAACACCTTCGGTGCAAATCAAAACTCGTCGAAAAGGTGGTTCTGTCTATCCTCTTCCTGTTGAGCTTCCTATTGATCGAGGAATTTCTCGCGCAGTTCGATGGATTGTTCAATCAGCAAAAAAACGATCGGCTAATATTTTTTATGTTAATTTAAGTAATGAAATTATTGATGCTTCTAAAAAAGTTGGAAATGCTTTTCAAAAAAAGCAAGAAGTTCAAAAAATAGCAGAAAAAAATCCTCGATTACAAAATTATAAAAAAAAAAAAATAAAATAAATAAAGTTAAGTTTCTTCTTTTTGTTTTCGCTGATTTTTAACGAAAACAAAAAAAAATTAAAATATACTTATTTTTTTAACTTTTTTATAGATTTTATGGGCCTTCCTTATGGAATTTTAGGATGAAACGCGAACATTTTAATAAGTCACTAAACTAGGTTTTAATAATTAAGGGGTTGGGAGGTTTTCGAGCGGAGCGAAAACCCTAACGAGAAATACAAACAATTTAATAATTATTTGAAAATCTGAACTAGCATTATTAAGATAGGGGAACCGGAATGAAGGAGCTTGCGAGCTTCCCTTTACTTCTTGAACATTAACTTCGACTATTATTATGACAGCTTTAGTACAAACTCGTTCAACACAAACACTTTGGACACGTTTTTGTAATTGGATCACTTCAACTGATAACCGTCTTTACATTGGATGGTTTGGTGTTCTTATGATCCCAACTTTATTAACAGCAACTTCTGTATTTATTATTGCGTTCATTGCAGCACCTCCAGTAGATATTGATGGAATTCGTGAACCTGTTTCTGGCTCACTATTATACGGCAACAATGTGCGTAATTAACATTACGATAAACATAAAAATAGCAGTTCCTTTATCTGCTAAATCTTCATCCCTTACCCAAAAGCTCCCACCCCACCAATACCAACCAACTAATAATCAAGATCCCACTTAATTACGCGAAAGCGTGAGGGAAACATAGCATGGGATAAAAGGCCATAATAATTATCCTAGAAAATTCAAAGCCTGAAGAATAATTTTAAAAGGAATAAGATGTACCTCCTAACAGTCGCACCCGTCTACTTCATCCCGTCAGAAGATCAGTTTCTAGGAAATACTGCATTAGCAAGTAACCTCTGGTATGTTGTTCCAAAGATTAAAAGGACTTAACTATAGACACTACAAGAGTAGTGAAGGGCAGACTCTCCTTTTAGAATATTAATGTTTGTCGGAGGATTAGTTAGTGCTCGCTTAAACGCGAGGAGAAGGCTATAAAATCGGTAAAACCGAATAATAAAGAGCACTGTATAACTCCAGAACTTTAAGGAGTTCCCAAGGATTCAAACCCCAGACGCGATGACCATTCCGCGATTAGAACTCCAAAAAAGGAAAAAAGATACAAGAAAAAAAAAAAATGAAATTACAACTAATATTAAACTACCTAGACAATCCTGAACCAAACAATTTGGACGAAATAATAAAATTAGTAAAAAAGGAGGATTCGAATTTTTTCCGAGAATATATCCTCAACCAAATTATAGAAAAGAAAGGATTCTTACCCCTAAAACAACTCAACCGTATAAAAACAAAAACACTAAACGACCAAGACCGCCCTGTACTCACAGGAGTCTACAGAATCATTTACCACCCCCACACCCTAATAACAGCATATAGTAACATCGCAAAAAACAAAGGCGCCATGACACCAGGCATAGACAAAAGAACAATCGATAGATTTTCCATACGTCAAATAAAAAACCTCCACACCCAACTAAAGAACAAAACATACCTAGCCCAACCAGTCAGAAGAGTTTGGATCCCCAAACCGGGTAAGCCATTCCCAGAAATAAAAAGACCCCTAGCAGTCCCAACCACAAATGACAAGATAGTCCAAGAAGCAACAAGAATCGTAATGGAATATATATACGAACCAATCTTCAAAAAAACAAACTGCAACTTTGGTTTTCGCCCTCATAAATCCCCACTAGACGCAATTAACCACCTCAAATACAACATAAACGGCTTCAACTACGCCATCGAAGGAGACATAAAAGGAGCCTACGACAACGTAAACCAGGAAACCTTACTAAACATAATTTCAAAAAACATAAAAGACAACAATCTAATAAAACTACTAGATAAGATGATGAAAGCAGGAATCATAGACCAAGACAAAAAACAACACTCATTAACAGGCGTTCCCCAAGGCAGCATATTATCCCCTCTACTATTCAACATATACCTCAACGAACTAGACAAGTACATAAACACAGACATAACACACCTCATTCAAACCATAAACAAAAAACAAAACCGAACAGCCACAGGCCGACAACACAACGCCCTAGGACAAATAAAATACCAGTTAAGAAAGATAAGAAAAAACAGAAAAAACATCGAAAATACCTCCCCGGAATCCGCAGAATATACTATCCAAAAAAAAGAAGAAAGGAAACTTGAAATAAAACGCCTTGACACCCCCACAATTATCCAAAACACAAAAATGGTCAAAATCAGATATTGCAGATTTGCCGATGACTGGATATTATTCATAGACGGACCAAGGAACCTCCCTATCCTAATAAAAAATAAAATACAATCATGGCTCAAAACATACCTCTCCCTACAACTTTCCCAAGAAAAAACTTCTATAACCAACGTCCACTATACATGGGCAAAGTTCTTAGGTTTCGGAATAAAAATAAAAAAAACCCACAAAAGAATAAAGAAAGTCCGATCAAAAGGCAAAACAGCTCTCAAACGAACAGGCGTTGGAAATGCGATATTCACAATCGATATCCAAAGACTGAAATCAAGACTACGTACAAAACGATTCCTACAACAAAAAAAATCAAAACCCCGCCACAAACCAGAATGGATTATTTTCGAGGATCATAGAATCATCACTTTATACAAACAAATCATCCTAGGCATATTTAACTACTATAAAGACACAGTAAATATAAATAACGAACTCTACACAACCTACTACTTTCTTAAAACATCCTGCGCAATGACCCTAGCAGCCAAATACAAGTTACAAACAATAAAAAAAGCATACTCAAAATATGGACCCAATCTAACCACAAGAATCCCCCACTCCCAAAAACTTAACGAAATTCCTACATTTAAACAACTCAAAGAAAGAGAAATCAAAAAAAACTACAAACCTCACGTCAAAGACCCCCTAGAAATAACCACTAACTGGCGCACACGCTTTAAACTGCTCTCCTACTGTTGCATATGCTCTTCAACCGAGAACATAGAAATGCATCACATTAAAAGATTACGCGGCCCCACAGGCGAAAACGTAACCAAAGGCTTCAACAAAGTCCTAGGAGCAATCAACAGAAAACAAATCCCAGTCTGCAGAAACTGCCACAACAAAATCCATAAAGGCGAATATGACAATAAATCCCTAAACAAAATATTTACGGAGATACAAAACCAACAAATATTAACATTATAGGAGATACAAAATCAACAAAAATTAACATTATAAAAGGAGAAAAAATGACTAACGAAAAACAAAATTCAGAAATTGAAATCCCATTTGATCAAATTAAAAACCCTACAATAATTAATAGGGCGAAAACTAACCCACAAATCCTACCAAAACTGATAGAATACACGGCAACCAAGCTCAATGCACCCCCCGGTATAGCAAAAGCACTCATTTTTGGCAACCTACATACAGGAGGAACAGCTTCAAAAGCTTCACCCAACCACACTTTCAACCTCACCCATAACAACAAAATATTTTCTCTAGATTTACAAACCCTTAGATCCCTAACAGAAAAAACAATAATCACAGAAGGAGAAAAATTTACACTCAGACAACTAGCCCGCACTCACGAACAAGACATACTAACATTCGCATCAAAATTCAACATAACTGGAAACTTAGGAAAAAAACTACTACAAATGGACCCAACTCTAGAACCAGAACAATTAATATACGCAGCGGACTACGTAGAACCAACCAACCCCTCAATCCCAAAACAAATTCAAAACCTGTTAATGTCACACAAGAACGAAACAACGAAATAAACAAAACACTTGTATTAGAGTTATACAAATAGCCGTATGACAAGTAATTGTCACGTACGGTTAGGTAGAAGGAGGAGCTGGTATGATCCGACTCCTTACTTTCATATCATCTCTGGAGCTGTAGTTCCTACTTCAAATGCAATTGGTCTACATTTTTACCCTATTTGGGAAGCAGCATCAGTAGATGAATGGCTGTTTAACGGCGGACCTTACCAATTAATTGTATGCCATTTCCTTTTAGGAGTGTGTGCTTATATGGGACGTGAGTGGGAACTTTCATTCCGTTTAGGTATGCGCCCTTGGATTAGTGTAGCATATAGCGCTCCAGTTGCAGCAGCAGCTGCAGTTTTCGTTATTTATCCAATCGGACAAGGATCATTCTCTGATGGAATGCCTTTAGGTATTTCTGGAACATTCAATTTCATGATTGTTTTCCAAGCAGAACATAATATCCTTATGCATCCGTTCCATATGTTTGGTGTTGCTGGTGTATTCGGAGGATCTCTTTTCTCTGCAATGCATGGATCTTTAGTAACATCTTCATTAATTAGAGAAACTAATGAAAACGAATCTACAAATGCAGGATACAGATTCGGACAAGAGGAAGAAACTTATAATATCGTGGCAGCACATGGATATTTTGGAAGATTAATTTTCCAATTTGCTTCATTTAACAACTCACGTTCATTACACTTCTTCTTAGCTGTTTGGCCTGTTGCTTGTATTTGGTTAACATCATTAGGTATTAGCGTTATGGCGTTCAATCTTAATGGATTTAATTTTAACCAGTCAATCGTAGATTCTCACGGTCGCGTTTTAAATACATGGGCAGATATTATTAATAGAGCAAATTTAGGTATGGAAGTAATGCATGAACGTAATGCACATAATTTCCCATTAGATTTAGCTGCTATTGAAGCACCGTCAATTAATGGATAGTTGACTAGTGTTCAATATTTTTGGTCAAAACTATAAATCCCTTTTAGGGGTTTATAGTTTTCTAATAAATAAATCTATAGAATCTTTTTAGAGTTTAGAAGAAATTCATTTTATTATAGAATATAGCTAAGATTTCCCTTCGGGTGGTGGGGTTGCCGAGGGTTTCCCAGGGTTTCGCTGGGCGAAACCACCCTAAAATATGATAAAAATAACAGAATAAAAAGATGCTTATTTTAAATTGTTAATTGGTGCATAAACTTCGAAGGACATTTATATGATTATTTGGGTGGAGCTTGCGTCGCTCTAGCGAGCGACGCAAGCTCCGCTCGCTAGAGGGTTTCGCTGGGCGAAACCCTGTATAAAGATTTTTTCTTTTCTATATAAGAAGATTGTTTTCTTGACAGTAAAGATAACATCTATTTTTTAACTAATTTTCCAAGACTTTTTAGTAATTTATTGGTAGAGAATAGCAAGAGATTTTAAATCGTGACTCCAGTCTAACGATAGATTTACAATTGCTGGTTTTTGGTAGTTTAGGTGTTTGGGTCGATAATTTCATCGTGTAATATAGCTATGAACGAATGAAAAAATCATTCGATCAATTGATGAAGCAGGAGCGAGTGAAGCGAGCTTCGCAAGCTCGCGAGCTTCGCAAGCTCCGCGAGCTTCGCAAGCTCCTTAGCGAGCTCGCGAGCTTGCTAAGGAAACTTTCAGACTCTTATGTCCCGAAAATAGAACTTGAACCTTTAAAATCATCTAGTTTATTTAGTTATCTGGTCAAAAAATCTAAATTTCGGCTTTGGTGTGTATTATTGGTTATATTTATGTTATGCCAAATATTTATTTCAAGAAATTAGTGACTTTTTTACTATCTTATACAGAATGGTTTCCCCTAGGGACGGTAGCTCGCTGGGCTCGCTAGAGGGTTTCGCTGGGCGAAACCAATTAACGTTACTGCCGATTCTTAAACTAGCAAAAAGGTTCCCCTTTAGCAAAATTATATTATTATCTACATCTAAGAGAAAGAAAGGCTGACTGGATTGATATATAATACATGAAATAAAAATATTGGTCTCGAAGGAAATATATC